TTTTATAATTAAAGTTTTTATAAAGTCTTAAAAAAAACTATTGAATTTGTAAAAGCTTACTTTAAAAATATAATATAATATGGGTCAAAAAGTACATCCATTAGGTTTTCGTGTAGGTATTACTAAAAAACATCAATCACAATGGTTTGCAAGATTTAATAAACACAAATATGCTATGAGTGTTTTAGAAGATGCTATGATTAGAGAAAATTTAACTAGCCTTATGACTACAGAATTATTAAACCCAGTTTTAAAAAAAGTTCAAAAACGTGAAGATGATTTAACAATGACGCCACGTATTACTCAAATTAAAATTGAACGTGGTTTAATTCCATATGAAATAAGTATTCAAATTAATGCAGAAAATTGTGAATTATTAAAATCAGCCATTGATAATTTAAAAGTTAAACGTGATTTAGTTGCCAAATTACAAAAAACACGTGTTTACTTGTTAAATTTAAAACAAAAAATGACGTCATTATCTAATACTACTGAAACCTTAATGATTCCATCATTAAAAAAAAAGTCTATTAATTTTTTAGAAAATAAAAGTAGTGATAAAAAATTTACAAAACAACCAGGCAAGGCTAAGGCTAAGGAAGCTTCAACTATAGGCGTTGAAAACATACAAAGTCTTAGTGGCTACGCTCTAAATAGTGCAAAACACTTAGCTACTATTAAAAAAGACTCTGTTTTTTTTAAAATAAAAAAACGTTTAAGAAAACGTTTAATAAAACGTCAAGCTGCACTAAGTAGTCGTTATAAACAATTAATAGCTAAAGGTTTATTAATAAAAAAACAAGGTAGTGTCTTTAGTAAAAAACTTTCATTTAATTCTAAAAAACTTGTTAAAAAATATACAAATTTAAAAACAAAAAATAAAGTAAAGATTACTAATAAAAACCAAATATTTGGTTCACGTATTAAAAAGAAATTTTTAACAATTTATATTCAAAAAATGAATAAAAAATTTTTAAAAGTTTTAAAAGAAACCCTTTGCTACTGGCATGAACAAAAAACTTCTGTAACTTCTGTAACTTCTGTAACTTCTGTAACTTCTGTAACTTCTCCAGATTGTTTTATTAAGTCTATACCTAGTAAAAAATGGAGCTTACAAAGATTAAATTGGTTAAAAAAACAAGTTTCACTAGCTAAATTAACTAAAATGGTAGTAGTATTAGAAGAAAAACTATTATCAAAACTAGAATTTTTACGAAAAGAATTTATAGCTTTTGGTTATATTTCTAAAATTCAAAGTTTTGGTTATTATCAACTTTTAATTTTTTTAAAAAATTTAAAAAATTTTGTTAATCAATCTAAAAATGAACAAAAACTTTATTATAAACTTTATTATACTGGAAGTAAACCAAAACAAAATAGTTTAAATAAACCAGCTACAGCTTTAGCTCCAACTATAGGCGTTGGCTGCAAGGCTAAGGAAGCTGCAACTATAGGCCAGCCGTCAACTGACGTTGGAGCTTGCAGGCCCCAACTGCAAGGCGACGCCTTGGTTGAAAAATCAGATTTTTTTACAACAACTGCTTTAACTGAAACTGTTCTTACTAAAAAATTAAATAATATAGAAGATGAGTGTCGTAAAATTAAATTTATTGAATATCTAAAAGATATGGTTAAAAAACACCGAACAAATCATATTTATTTCTATCTTTCAACCTTAGCTGATGCTCGTAAAGATTTAAGAAAAATAAAACAATTTACAAAACAACATTCTGACTTTTTATTTGGCTACTCTTTTTTTAAAAACAATTTACAAAACACAAACATATCTTTAATAGATAAAGATATATTAACAAAACAAATATCAGAACGTGTAAGCAACGTTTTAGAAGAAACAACTAAAAAACATTATTTAGAAAAAAATTTACAAGATATTTTCTTAGAACAAATTGAAAAACAACGATCAATGTGTCTTCATAATCTTCAATTAACACCTAAAATTTCTATTAAATTCTATTCTGTTAATAATAAAAGTCTTGACAGTAAAGCTTCTGTTGTTGCTGATTCTATTGTTGATGCTCTAGAAAAACGAATAGCTTTCCGAAAAGTCATTAAAGATGCTAAAGAAACATTAATGAGAACTGTTGGTATTAAAGGTGTCAAAATTCAAGTTTCTGGTCGTTTAAATGGTGCTGAAATGGCTCGAACTGAATGGATTCGTGCAGGTCGTGTTCCTTTACAAACTTTACGTGCTAACATCGATTATTCTTTTAAACCTGCACATACTATTTATGGTGTTATAGGTGTTAAAGTATGGATCTTTAAAGGATATACAAAAATATAATATATGTCCATTTAAATAAACTTTTTCTATAATTAAACAAGATGTCTTTATTCTTTTTTAAATATTACAGTAGCAGGATAATGTCTCACTTTATGCATAAAGTGAGACATTATTTTTTGTTACCCAAAGGAGTTATCCTTTTTTTATTACTATAAAGGATAAGATCTCACTTTATAGTTTAATAAAATTAGACACTTTTTTTATATATACTTTATTTATTTGATTTTTTTTTAGTGGATCCTTTTAGGAACTTTGATTCTTTATGCAAATTTAGTTCTTTGAATTGTTAACTTTTTTAAATGCTGTTCCTTTTACGCCCTTATCTATTGTATTGCAGATTATATGACATAATTAATCAATTCTATTAAAAATAAAAAAATAGTTTAAAAAGTCTTATATTTTAAAACAATTAAATATTTTTTAAAACAATTTTTTAAAACAATTAACAATTATAGTTTTATTTATGCACATCTACTTTTTTGTTGTAAATAAAAACTTATATTTTTTATAAGCTTTTATATAGCTAAATTTAAAATGTTTATTATTTAGAAAAAGAATATATAAAAACAATATTTTAAGATTTTTATTTTTTCTTTCTTTTGCTCATTATTTTTTTTTTTTTTCAATTTTATATTCTAGAGCAGTATATTGTCCCATATTGTTGTATTTTTCATCTTTTACATTGTTGATTCTTTTATAATTAGAAATCTCTCTCTTCTAAAATATCTTTAATCTATAAACCCTTTAATAAAATATATTAAATAATAAATTAAAAAAGATATAAAAATTATCAAAATATTTTGATAATTTTGAAAATTATGTTATAATAAAATAAATTATTTTTTTGTTATTATAAATTTTTTAATTTTATTATAACAATTAAGTTAACTTTTTTTTAGCCTTACCTTTATATAGTCTATGTTATTGTCTTTAAACAATTTTCATAAAATAAAAATATCAATTATATATAGATATAAAAACCTTTAATCTGTGTAGTTTTATTAAATTAATTTTAAAAAAATATAAAAAAAGATTTTCTAAAATAAAAAATAAAGTTTTTATTTTAGTTATTACAATGCTTAAATGTTAAAGTTCTTTGTAAATATAGACATTTATATATTTAAGATTATTTAATACGAATAAAACTAATTAGTTTGATTTTAGTGATAATCTAAGAAAAAGTTTATTATAAAGCTTATTCTTCTTTTTTTTTTATTTTTTTATAGTTTAAAAATATAATTTTATTGTATTTTTAAAGAAACTAAAGAGAATGTTTTTTCAATTTATTAAAAAATAAAACTTCTAAGATTTAAAAACAATTAATTATAGTTGTTTTATTTTTTAAAGTTATACAAAAAAAGACAAAATAAATAAAAAATTTTTATGACTTTTTTTAAAAATAATAAAGAGAGAAAGCTTTATAGTTTTTTATTAAAAAAAAATTTTAAAACTTATAAAAAAGACAGAGTCTTTTTTATAAAAGCATTAGAAAAAAATAAAACAAATTTATATAGTAATGTAGATGTAGACAAAATATTTAAATGTTTTTGGAATCAAACATTCGATAAAGGACGTTTAAAGAGTTTTATTTCATGGTTTTTATTAAAAAATGGAGAACATAAAACTGTTCAATTAGTTGAAGAATTAAAAAATTTAGGATTTCAATATGCCACTAAAGCAGGTATTTCATTAAGTATAGAAGATTTAAAAATACCTCCAAAAAAAAAGTCATTACTTTTTTATGCTGAACGTGAAACTTTATATACAGAAAATCAATATCTACGAGGAGAAATTACAGGTGTGGAACGTTTTCAAAGATTAATTGAAATATGGCATATAACAAGTGAAAGATTAAAAAAAGAAGTCATTAATTATTTTGAAGCAACAGATATATTAAATCCTGTATATATGATGGCTTTTTCGGGTGCTCGCGGAAATATTTCACAAATAAGACAATTAGTTGGTATGCGAGGTTTAATGTCAAATCCACAAGGTCAAATTATTGACTTTCCAATTCGTAGTAATTTTCGTGAAGGTTTAACTCTTACTGAGTATATTATATCAACTTATGGAGCTCGAAAAGGGATCGTTGATACTGCTTTAAGAACAGCAAACGCTGGTTATTTAACACGACGTTTAGTTGATGTAGCACAACACGTCATTATATCATCTTTTGATTGTGGAACTAAACGTGGTATTTTTTTAATGGATATGAAAGAAGGAAATAAAACAATATATTCTCTTCAAAATCGTTTAGTTGGACGAGTTTTAGCACGTGATGTTAGTGATAATGAAAACCAATTAATTGCTTTAAGAAATCAAGAAATTTCTGTTGAAAATGCTTTTAAAATCAATATGGCTGTACAAAAACAAAAAGGTAAAGTTTTTGTTAGATCACCTTTAACATGTGAAACTAAAAAATTAATTTGTCAATTATGTTATGGATGGAGTTTAGCTCAAGGTCATCTCGTATCTATTGGTGAAGCTGTTGGTGTTGTTGCTGCTCAATCCATTGGTGAACCTGGTACTCAATTAACCATGCGTACTTTTCACACTGGAGGTGTATTTGCTGGTGATATTAGTGAACAATTGCGTGCACCTTTTAATGGTATTGTTCATTATATTAGTCCTATTCCAGGAACTTTAATTCGTACACCGGGAGGAAAACTAGCTTTTTTAACTAAAGGTGAAGGCTCTTTTAAAGTGATTCATTATAAAAAAATAAAAAACAAAAATAAAACTGAACATATTAATAAACATGAAATTAAACATGAAAGTAAACATGAAAGTAAACATGAAAGTAAAATTTTTAAAATTCCTTTTTATACTCTTCTTTTTGTTCGACATGGTGAAAGTGTTAATGAACGACAAGTTATTGCCCAAATTTCTACCATTAATAGACAAAAAAACGTAACAGATATTGCTGAATTTACAATAAATTCAGATATGCAAGGTCAATTTTATTTAAAAAATATCGATTTAATAGAAAATCAATACCAAGGCGTCGCCTTACAGCCACAGCTGGGACCAATAGAAAAAAAAGAAGGTGAATATAATGAAAATATTATGGATACTGTTTACTCTTCATGGAATTGGGGATATGCTTGGATTTTATCTGGTAAAGTTTATCAATTAGATTTACCTTCTTTTTTATTTCCTTTTATAGGGGATTATGTAAATAAAAAAACTATTATGAATCAACTTTCTTGGACTCTTCCATTAAGTTTTAAAACTGTTTTTAAAATTAAATCTTTAGAAAATAATAGTTCATTTAAAAAATCTTTTAACTTTAAAAAATCTTTTAATTTTACTAATAATTCTAGTGAACCTTCTATACATAAATTAAATAATTATAATCAATTTCCAATTGTAACAAGTGAGGTGATTAGTTTAAATATTCAAAAAATGCTTTATAAAAAAATAGGTTATAACTTAAAATTATCTAAATTATATAACTCTATAAATTTTGGAGTCAATAAATATTATTTAAAACAAACAAATAATTTAATGACAAAGGTATTATCTAATAATGATCTTTTATTTTTGATACCTTCATTAAAATTTAAATCTGTTAAATCAAATGTAAAAACTATATCTCCATCTAATTGCATTAAATGTTTACAAACTTTTTTAAATTGGTTTCCATCTAAATATCAAACTTCTAGTGGAGGTTTAATTTTTATTGAACAAGTATTCTTACCTATTTCACGAAATTGCAGTAGTAATCAAAATACTTCATCAACTACGTTACAAACAAAACTACCTGCTACAGCTTTAGCATATAAGACGTTCCAAAGGCTGCTAGGCAGAAGCCTTGGCTGCAAGGCTAAGGAAGCTTCAGACCAGCCGTCAGTTGAAGCTTGCAGGCCACGACTGCCAAACTATGGTTGGGTTGAAACAAAAAACAATTTAAATATATCAAAGTATTTTAAAAACGTTAAAAAACACTCTAGTCTTTTTTCATGGCTAAAAAACAAAAATCAATATATATATAAATCTTTTAGCTTTTTAAAAAAGAGTCACCAAAAAAGACCAAAACCTACCAAGCAAAGCTTGGAAAGACAGTATATTTTACATTCTAATATTAATAATAGTAGTAATATTAATAATAGTAATAATAATAATAATAGTAATAATAATAATAATAGTAATAATAATATAAACGAACAACCTCTTATTTACTTTAAAGACTATTCTTCTTTAGAAGAAGCAAGAAGGTCACTTGAACTTTTATTAAATAATAAATGTAGTAATTTTAAACCTCTAAAAAAAATTAAAAAAAATAAGTCTTTAAAAAAATTAAAAGAAAAACAAAAAGACAAATATAATAATTTTTTTCCTAGTTTTATAAGACAAGATCTAATAAAAAAATATAATAAAAATAAAGAACCTATAAATAAGGTTATTAATTTTAAGGCAACGCCAGTATCGTGTTATAATACATTTATAATGCAAAATCAAGCTTTGCTGCTTTCATTTTTATCTAATAAAACACAAAATAAAGATAAAAAAGTTTTTGGTATGGCTTGGAAAAATCCTTATAAAAATGCTTCGTCTCTAAATGAAAAAAATATTGCACATATTTTTAATCTTAGTGGAGTCTTAAAAAATAAGTGTTTGAAAATAGAAACAAAAATTCCGTCATCACAAATGACACATCCACTTTATAATTCTTTTTATAATTTAGCTGTATCAAAAATTAAGCCATTTTTAGAAAATTTAAAAATTTTTTGGATTCCTCAAAAATTTTATAAAATTGTATTAAATAAACATTTTTTATTAAGTCAATCTTTAGTTTTTTCATCTTTAAAAAATGTTCTAAATTATAATGTAAATACAAACAATAACTATAATTATTCATTAAACTATAATTCTTCCTTATTAAATAACTCTACCTTTTTTCATTATAATGAAAATAAACCTTTATTTTTCTCTTTAAATAATCAAGGACAAATCAAATTTTATTTTGTTTTTGAAGGATATCTGCAATTAAACTATTCTTCTTTAATAGAGAACAATTCTTTATCTTCTTCTAAACAATTGATTTTAAAAAATAATTTTAATAATTTATATAATATATTAGAGGAAAAAAAATACAACCTTTTAAAAACTTTAAATAATAAAAAAAATACTAAACTAAAAGTTTATAAAAGTATTGAACATAATCACAAACCTTCTAAAAAAGAAAAACACATTAATGGTTTTAACAATTCTATTTTTAGTAATAAAAAAATATCCTCTCTAAAAATTGTGAAAGAAAAAATTGTGAAAGAAAAAATTGTGAAAGAAATACAAAAAGAAATACAAAAAGAAATTCAATTATTTAAACAGAATCATCTAAAAAGTTTAGATTTTAATAAGAAAAGTGAAAATATTAGTTACAAGACTGATAATAATAAACTTAGTGCTTCTACACTTATAAAAGGGCTTGACGCTAATAAAAGTTTAGCCACAAGTAAAAAAGACTCTGTATTTTTAAAAAATAAAAAACAATTAAAATTAGATGAAATAAAACAAGCCAGTGTTTTAACTTTATTTAAAAATAGTTTTTTAAATTTAAAAAGTTATACTAGATTAGGTTTTATTTTATATATTAAAAATAATAAAAAACAAAAAAATATAAAAAGAAAGAAACTATTAAATAATTACCAGCCGTGTCTGCAACGCAGAGCGTGCAGGCCCCCAGCCGTGTCTGCAACGCAGAGCGTGCAGGCCCCGACTGCAAGGCGAGGCGTTGGACTGCAACGCGAGGCATTGAAACAAAAGGACCATTCTAAAACAAATATAAACAAATCTATTTTAAAAAATAGAAAAAACACCTTATTTAATTTTTTTATGAAAAGCATTATTAATATAGATAAAAATAATAAAAAAATCTTTAACAATTTTTGTCCTAAGTATATGAACTTACAATTTGAAAATTATACAAATACTTTAAATCATTTAAATAAATTATTTTTAATGGTTCAACCTCCCAACCAAGGCGTCGCCTTGCAGTCGGGGCCTGCAAGCTCGGCCTTGCAGCCACGGCTGGCCTATAATTTAAACAGAAGTTTAAAGCTGGACCTTGCAACGAGCTGGGTTGTTATTACAACAATGTTGGAAAAAAAACAAATTAAACGTATATATCAAATTAAAAATGAGTTTTTTAAATGCTTACAAAAATGTAAGTCATGTAAACGATTAAAAACTAAAAAAGACCAAAAACCTAAAAAGTTTTTTTCTAATAGAATTAAAGTTTTTTTTAAAAAGAAAAAACAAAAAAAGAAAAAAATTACAGCTATTTGTAAATCTGGTTGGCCATACATTAGTCATAATTTTTCGTCATTATATCCTTTTCATAATAAATTTATTAATCCTGCTAGCCTTGAACTTAACGACCTTTCATTTGATTCTAAAATGTATGTTAGTTTCGCTAAAATTAATAAAGTTTTAAATAACCATTTTTTAAACATTAATAAGAACTATTTTATCAAAAACAATAAACATTTTAATAGTTTTAAAATGGAGAGAAGAATTAAAAACCTTTCTTCACGTTTTATACCAGATTCTATCCAACCATTAAAAGACTCTGTCTTTAGCAACGAAGTTAACAAAGTTAACGAAGTTAACAAAGTTAACACAGTTAACGAAGTTAACAAAGTTAACACAGTTAACGAAGTTATTGTTTTATTTAATAAAGTAAATGAATATAAATGTATGTCTTCTAAAACTTATAAAAATGACATTTATAAAATCAATAACCAACATTTACTAGACCTTTATTCTATTAATAAAAAAGTTTATAACCTTAAAGATATTAAAGGTAAGCATTTAATAGATAAACAATTTTATTTAAAAGTTAAACAACTAAAAAGGTATCAAGCTACGCTTGCTCCTAAAAAATGGGCTTTAAAAAATCAAAATAATGATATTAATTTAAGTAATAACTATAAAAAATGGAATAATCTTGTAAAAAACTTTATTAATCAAAATATACTAAATCAAAAACCAGCTACAGCTTTAGCAGCAACTATAGGCGTTGACTGCAATGCTAAAATGATAGGTGTTGAAACAAGAAATTTATCAGTTTTTAAAAATGATAAAAATATACAATTAATGCACCATCCTCAATTTAATAAAATTCAAAAAAAAATAAAACGTGCTAAAACTATTCAATATTTAGTTAATAAACCTTTTTATTCAGCACTTCGTAAACAGGATTATAAAACAAATTTTATAAATAAACAAAAAATAACACCTCAATTAATTTCTAAATACCCTGCTTCAGACCTTACTCTTATATATAACTTATCTTACTTTTTTGCTTTAAATATCTTTAATAATATAATAAGAAGAAATAAGTTGTATAATTCTCAATCGTATCAAAATAAAACAAAAAATAGAACTTTACCATTAAGAACTAAAAAATTATTAAATTTAAAAGATTTTGAATATCCTCTTATAAGTAAAAAATCTATTAATTTTAGTTCTTTTTTAGTAATTAATAATATTCCATACCAACCAAAAGAATTGTCTTTTAAAGATGTACAAGTATTTAATACTTCTTTAGCTAATATAGAAGATAAAACTAAACAAAATTATTTAAAAAATACTTTAATTAATTTTATTTTAAAAAATAAAAAATATACAACATTTGAACCAACATTTAAGCCAACATTTGAACCAACATTTAAACCATCATTTAAACCACCATTTAAAAAAACATCATCTCTTACTGTTTATGACAAAGTAATAAGTACATCAGAGTGTGCAGAAAAAAGAAAAAGTAAAGAAAAAGAAGAAAAAAATTTAAATTTATTTGGAATAAGTTATGCAATGAATTTAGTTTTTTCTAACCCAAAAATTGAATACTCATTAGTTAAACATTTTAACTTTAATGTGTTTTTTAAAAATTATAAAAAACAGTTCCTAAAAGAATTTAATGTTTTAGAGGATATTTTTGATAAAAATGAAATTTATTGTTATAATAAAAAAGTTATTCCTTCAATTATTCCATTTCTTAAAACATACACTTTTTCTTCGTTTGAAGGTGAAATTATTTATCAAACAAAAAATAATTACAACAATGTTGGTGATAAAAAAAATAATGGAGTTAAAAAAGGATATTTACAACATTTTAAGACAACAAAACTCAGTCAAGGCTTCAGCCAAGCAGCAACAACGCCAGCCTATAAGCTAAATAAGCTAAATAAGCTAAATAAGCTAAATAAGCTAAAGCTGGATGATGTTATAAAAAATAATTTATCTTGGTTTCAATCAAATGCTTATCAAAATAGTTGTTTAATTTTAACAAAATCAGATTTAATTGCATATTATTTTCCAGAAGAATCTAAAGCTGAAACAATATGTTCTAAATTAACAAAATTAAAAAATAAAAATCAATATGTTATAAATGATGTTATAATTAAATATCAATCAGTTTTAGAAAAAACTACTTCTACAGAAAAATTAAAAAGTAAAGAAGAAATAAAAAGTATACCTGAACTTTTAGAAGAACCTATAAAATACATAAAAGTAAATAAATTATCAGCAGGTTCAGCACTTGAAAATAATGAAATTTTATTAGGAGATTTTGTATATAATGGAGATAAATTATCTGAAAATGTAGCTATTTCTAATTCTGGACAAATTATACATATAAATAAAAACAAAGTTACGTTAAGAAAAGGTAAAACTATTTTTATTTCACCAAAAGCCATTTTACATAAATATGATGGGGATTTTATTTATCCTCAAAATCCGGTTATTACTTTAGCTTATCAACAATTAAAAACTGGAGATATTATTCAAGGTATACCTAAAGTTGAACAATTTTTTGAAGCTCGAACAACTAAGTGTGGACGTTTATTTAAAGATAATATAGTGTCTTTGTTAAAAGTTTTATTTAAAAATTATAAAACTAAATTGCCATTAGAACTTGCTGTTCGTCAAAGTTTTTATAAAATTCAACAAATTATTGTCGATGGTGTTCTACGAGTTTATCGATCTCAAGGTGTTACTATTGCTGATAAACATTTAGAAGTTATAGTTAAACAAATGACTTCTAAAGTCAAAATCATTGAAAGTGGTCAAACTGGTTTTTTTCCTGGTGAAATCGTTGATTTATATTTTGTAGAAGAAGTTAATAAAAATCTTACAAAAAAAGTTTCTTATGAACCTTTAGTTTTAGGAATTACTAGAGCTTCTTTAGAAGTTGATAGCTTTTTTTCAGCAGCTAGTTTCCAACAAACTACTAAAATATTAAGTAAGGCTGCTCTTTCTAGAAAAAAAGAATTTTTAAAAGGTTTAAAAGAAAACGTCCTTTTAGGTAATTTAATACCTGCTGGAACTGGGTATTTATTATATTTAGATGACCTTAAAAAATTAGAGTAAACTTTAAATAAAGTATATTTAGTTCTTTAAATTTAAATAAAGTATATTTAGTTCTTTAAATTTAAATAAAGTATATTTAGTTCTTTAAATAAATATACTTTATTTTTTGATTTTTTTATTTTTTTATTTTTTTATTTCAACACATCAACACAGTAAAAGGTCTTATAAAGAAAAACTAATAATTTCTCTTATAAAATTGATAACTAAAAGGTTAAATTCCTTTTTATTTTTTTAACCTTTTTATTTTTAAATAAATTTAATATATTAAAGATAAAAAGTTTTGCGTCAAATGTTTTAAAATATCTGTTAAAAAGCAGTCAAATTAATAAAAATATATAATATATATGAAAGTACGTGCTTCTGTAAAAAAAATTTGTAATAATTGTCGTGTTATTCGTCGAAAAGGAAAAGTAATGGTTATTTGTACAAATCCTAAACATAAACAACGTCAAGGATAAATCATTTTTTTAAATTAATCCATTTTATAAAAGTTTTTAAACTGTTATTTTTATTATTAGAAAATTTACCTATCATTTTAGCCCAACCAGCTTTAGCATTTAGGCTCCCAGCTTTAGCTGCTTCAGCAGGTAACTATAGGCGTTGGTTACAGCTCAAACTGCTGACGCCTTGGGGCTGGAGCTGGTTGGTTAAATCATCTTTTAATAATAAAAATAACAATATAATTTTTTTAAAAAAGTTAACTTTTTTTATAGTGGACAGTTAGTGCACCACTAAACACTTTTATATAAAAGATAGCCAGTAATAAGTGTATTATTTACTTTAGTTTTTTTTAGACAAATATCTTTTAACTACCAGTTATTTATAAAAAATAACTTGCTTTTATTTCATAAAATGTGTTATTATACATATATATAATAAAAATATTAGTTTTTAGGACAGACCTTTTTATTAACAAATTGCCGGGGTAGCTCAGTGGTAGAGCAGAGGACTGAAAATCCTTGTGTCACCAGTTCAATCCTGGTTCCTGGCACATAAATTGATCTTTATAACTAAAAAAATAAAAAAGAAACAAGTTAATGTTGTTTAATTTGATTTTTTTTATATTATTTATACCAGCTTTAGCTGCTCAAACGAAGTTTGAGCCTATGGCTTATAGGCTTACGCCTTGGGGGCTGTTATTTAAAAAACAAATTTGTTTTTTTCTTTATTATTTTTAAAATAATAAAACTAACCACTATCCTCAGTAGCTCAGTGGTAGAGCGGTCGGCTGTTAACCGATTGGTCGTAGGTTCAAATCCTACCTGGGGAGAATGATTGTACTAACTTATATTTTGATTATTTTTTTACATTAACCTAATTGTTTATAAATTAATAACTAAGTCACAATGCACATATAAAACATCCAATTTTTTTTTTTAATTAAAAAACTTTTTTTTAAAAGGCTTAAAAGTTGACTTATTAATATAAATATTTTAAAATAAAAATAAACTTTATTTATAGAGATCAGCTAAAGCTGACTCGTTTTTTTAAGTATATTTATTTTAGTAATAACCTCTTTATAAAAAAGTCATTATTGTAAACTAATGGTTTATCTTAAAGGTGCAGGGTAGAGCAGTCTGGTAGCTCGTGGGGCTCATAATCCTAAGGTCGCGGGTTCAAATCCTGCCTCTGCAAAATTAAATAAAAAAGATGGAATAAAACAAAAAACCTATAGGTTTTATAAGTTTTATAGGTTTTAAAAAACAATCCACACATATTTTTAGCATATAGAATCAATAAAATAATATGTGTATAAATATATAGTATATATATATATTTAAATAAGCGTTAGTAAACTTTTTAGTTTTTCTATTATAAAATTTAATGTGCTAAGATTTTAAACTAAATAATAGAAATCTTTTAAATAAAAAAATCAAAAAATCAAAAATGTATTATATTGATATAAAATTTTTTATTATTAAAAAAGAATGCAATTTAATTTAATTTAATTTAAAAGAAAAATAAGATGGATAAAACCTTACTATAATAACGTTATAATCAAACTATGGTAGAACAAACAATAAATGTTGGTCGTGTTATTCAAATTATTGGTCCAGTATTAGATATAGTTTTTACAAAAGGTAAAGTACCTAATATTTATAATGCTTTAACTATTAATGCAAAAAATGCTGCAGGTACTGAATTATCAGTAACTTGTGAAGTTCAACAACTTTTAGGTGATAACGCTGTACGTGCAGTATCTATGCAACCTACAGAAGGTTTAATGCGTGGTATGGAAGTTATTGATACAGGTAAACCATTAAGTGTACCAGTAGGTAAAGTGACTTTAGGTCGTATTTTTAATGTATTAGGTGAACCAGTGGATCAAATGGGTCCAGTAAAATTAGAAGAAACTTTACCAATACATAGACAAGCACCAGCTTTTGTGGATTTAGATACAAGATTATCAATTTTTGAAACAGGAATAAAAGTTGTAGATTTATTAGCACCATATCGTCGTGGTGGTAAAATTGGTCTTTTTGGTGGTGCAGGAGTAGGTAAAACAGTTTTAATTATGGAACTTATCAATAACATAGCTAAAGCACATGGTGGTGTATCAGTTTTTGCAGGTGTAGGTGAAAGAACACGTGAAGGTAATGATCTTTATACAGAAATGAAAGAATCAGGTGTTATAGTAGAAAAAAACTTATCAGATTCAAAAGTAGCACTTGTTTATGGTCAAATGAATGAACCACCAGGAGCACGTATGCGTGTCACTTTAACTGCTTTAACAATGGCTGAATATTTCCGAGATGTTAATAAACAAGATGTATTATTATTTATCGATAACATTTTCCGTTTTGTTCAAGCTGGTGCTGAAGTATCTGCTCTTTTAGGTCGTATGCCTTCTGCTGTAGGTTATCAACCTACTTTAGCAACAGAAATGGGTTCTTTACAAGAACGTATTACTTCTACAAAAGATGGTTCTATTACATCTATTCAAGCTGTTTATGTTCCCGCTGATGATTTGACAGATCCTTCATGTGCCACGACGTTTGCTCACTTAGATGCAACAACAGTACTTTCACGTAACTTAGCAGCTAAAGGTATTTACCCTGCAGTAGATCCATTAGATTCAACTTCAACAATGCTTCAACCCTGGATTGTAGGTGAAAACCATTATGCTACTGCTCAAGGTGTTAAAAAAACTTTACAACGTTATAAAGAACTTCAAGATATTATCGCTATTTTAGGTTTAGATGAACTTAGTGAAGAAGATCGTCTTGTAGTAGCTCGTGCTAGAAAAATAGAACGATTCTTAAGTCAACCTTTCTTTGTTGCTGAAGTTTTTACAGGTTCACCTGGTAAATACGTTAGTTTAGCTGAAACTATTGAAGCTTTCAATAAAATTTTTGCTGGTGAATTAGATGATTTACCTGAGCAAGCTTTCTATCTAGTTGGTAATATTAATGAAGCTATTGCTAAAGCTGCTTCTATTAAATAACTTCATTATTAATCATTTTTTAATTGAATAGAGTTCTGTCTACATTGAAAGACTTTATTCTATTCAATTTACACTCTTTTATAAAGTATTTAACAGCTTTTTTTTTAGTTCAAGGCTTCCTTTTTTGATGGTGCTAGAAGCTAAATGGAGGTCCATAAACAGATGATTACGTCCTAGTTGTCCTGGTGGTCTTCATTTTTTTTTTTAATCTTAAGTTTAGGGCTAGGACGGCTAGGACGCCCTGGACGTCTAGAAGATCATACTATAAAATGGTGAGACGTCCTAGATGTCCTGGTCGTCCTAAAAAAATGATCAATTTTTTTTTATAAATTTTTTTGATTATGAGTTTTAGAAAACATCTTTTATTTTTTTAAAATAAAGATATAACTTCATAAGCGGATCATTTGTGGAGGTTATATAGGCGCCCCACTAGTTGGTGGTAAAAGATATTTATAAACCTCAATGGTTTATTATAAATTGATAAATTAGCTTTATTTAAAAATTTAATTTGTTTATATTTTTTTTATTATTGACAAAATAAAAGTAATGTATAATACAAAATAGGAACGACCATAATGTAAATATAAATATATTCTTAGAGATTTAATAAAACACATATTAAATATAAAACCTGTTATTTAGTTATAATGATAAATTTTATATTTATTATTTAATAAATATAAATAATACAAATGAACCAAATAGTGGTTTTATTAACTTTAAATAAGTTATAAGAATAATATTTAAAATCAGTAAAAATATATATAATATGTTATATTTTAATAAAATTATTAATACAGTGTTAAAAGGAATAGAATCCTTTATGGCAAGTATGAAAGCAAAAAATAAGAAATTGGATTCTACTGAAAATATTATGGGAAATTATTTATTTTATATAGTATTGATTTTTTTAAATTAGTAGATGAAGCTAAGGCTTCTCAAGTAGGTAAAAAAGGTGAAACAGCGGCTATTTAATAAAATAAGTATTTATTTTGTTAATAAATTTAATACTTTGATAAGTAAGAATGATGTGTACGCTGAATCGTGGAAAGTTGTAGAAATTCCAGAAACATAAGTTGATATCTATACAGCGACAGGCATTCAAACCTATTTTAAAATAGAAGTAATTGCTTATGCGTTTACTTTGTGCAACTGCATCGACAAGTTGAACAGAGGATATTAATTTAATAGATAAACTTTCAAAATATGATAACTTTTATTTTAATTATAAACATCCCTATTTTTCAGTTGTAGATTATATATCTAAATTCCACTTTTTAGAGTATCCTACAGAATTATTTGACTAATCTATAGGATTATTAGACTATTTACCTGATTATTGTGATTCGGATATATATTATGAGGTGTTAGCTTATTATGATCCTATGTCAAAAATAATTGCATGGATGTCATATGAAATATTAAACCTACATTTTAAAATCCATTTTGGTGATGGATCTATCACAACAGCGTTAGGTTCAAAAGGTAAATCTAAATGGTACCCACCTTCTCTAGCTGAATGGCTTTTAAAAAATTTAGAAAATTTAGAAAAAAAATGTGGATCTTATATACAAAATGTGGATCTTATATAAATGATATTGATTATTTATATGCTATAAACAAATCTTTCAACGAAAAGGACTTTATAGTTGAGGAGTTAATGGTTCTTACATTTTATTTTGTTCAAGTTTTGAAGAAGCTTTCCAATTATTAGATAGGAAGCTTTCCAATTATTAGATAGGGAGCTTAAAGTCAATAATTTAAACAAAGTAGATTATGAAGCGTCTAGCTTCAAAAGTATAGAAGCTATTAATATGGTTTATGTGTTAAATGGTTATTACTTATCTGATAAAATTAGGTACCCTGGTGATTACTATTTTAGTTTAATGAAAAAACTTTATAATGATTCACCTTTTGAACCAGATACAACTTATAAAGGTTTTTATAAGTTTATTCAATTTAGATACAGCTTTCTCCTTGAGTATTTAAAATACCAATGTTAAACCTTAAACCTTGAAAGATCAAATAATAATAATTCAGTCTTTGTAAAAAAGGTTTATTAATCAACTGTTAATAAAATTTATGAGGATGGGTAAGCCTTTTGCTCGCTAAAGCATCCAGCTAGACGTTTTTTTAAACAGTCTACTGCTACTAAAACTTAAAAGTCTAGACTTGTTTAAGTTTTTTTTAGGGTAGCTGTAAACAAAGTTCGGCTAACAGTAGAGCTAAGTAGTTAGTTTTGAGGCCGAACTCGTAGTTTTTTTGCGTGACGACGACACTTTAAAACAAAGTCTTTAGCTAGTTCTGTTAAAACAAAGTCTTTAGCTAGTTCTGTTAAACACTACTCAATTTTAGCACAAACGTCCAGTTTAACTTTGCTTAAGTCAATAATGTGTGTACCTCCAGTAGGAGCTTCAGCAGAGCACCAACCTTCTGCAACCCTCCGTTACATAACGTTCTCCTATGGTACCTCCTGCTAAAGCTAATTCTTGTAAAAAATTACTAAAAACTTTAAATTTACTAAAAACTTTAAAAAAAATTTAGTTTTTTTTTGGACGACCAGGACGACTAGGACGGATTTTTATGTACAGCTCAATTATCCTTTTAAAATCATATGTCCTATACGTCCGACCAGTACTAATTATATTCAGAACACCTATAATTGCAGTACTAATTATATTCAGAACACTTATAATTGCAGTATGGGCCTGCTAGCTTTATCAGCCTTGCATACACGACTGGTTTGAAAAGCTTGAAAGTTTTTTTTAAAGTTGTGTAAGCTTCTAGACGAGAGTAAGTTCTGACAAAACTTTTAAAGTTTCTTTTTTTTCAGTGCTGGTCCAGAAATAATATATTTTATACTAGGACGACCAGGACGACTAGGACGGATTTTGATTTTACCTTGTATAATACTTTAAATACTTACGTCCTGGTGGTCCTGGCATTAATAATACATTTTATAAAATGTTGGACAGTCCAAACTCGTCCAACAAGAGTCCTAATATAGAAATTATATAATGACCTCCTTATATATATACTGTTAAAGTGCAAGATCTTAAATTTTATCTTAAATCCGTCCTAGTCGTCCTGGTCGTCTTAAAAATTTTAAACTTATTTTATAAGATATACTAAAAATTTTTGTTAAACTTTTAAATGAATAACCTATAATTATAGAAAATTTACTGTTTTTATCTGTAATTATTTATAGCACTTAGTTATAACTACCTAAATGCTATAAATAAAAATTTTAATCAAAGTATTAAAAAAATTTAATCAAAGTCGAAAAGTTCTTCAGCTTTGGGCGTTTTTTCTTCAAATACTTGATTTATGTTAGATTCTATCCCATCAAGAGTAACTTGTTTATTCTTTTCTAGACTACGATTTTTTCTATATTCCAAAATGGCCTTATTATTTTCCATAATGGTTTTTTCTGAACTTACGTACCAACAAACTCTCTGTTCCGTGTAAAAAGGATCTGGTAAAGATACCTTAAAATCTAAAGATTTCGGTTTAAATGAATGTGAAGTAGGTGTTTCTACATTATCAGAAACTAATCTTAAACGCACATTAGTAATTACGTACGGACGAACGTTGTTAGCATCTGGTCTAGGAGCTCTTTTATATAAACATTCTTCTCCAAAAACTATAGAACAACTTTTAGTAATAATGTTACCGATAGTACTGTTAGATAAATCAGAAGAGAATTTACCTTTTCCCATAACAGAATCATCTCCTGTTTCTAATTTATAAGTTTCAATAAGTATTACAATTTCTGTAATAGGTATAGTACTACCTAGTTCATACCACAACTTAGTTTCTATAAAAGCAGGAAATCCTCTTCTAACGTCCTTATCTTCTTTTTGTGCTAAATAGTTGTTATAAGATAATGCTCGAATGTGTTTTTCTAAAACATCTATAGGAGAGTGCATAGACCAATTAAAAATTTCAGGTATATAAACATCTAAATGTTTACGTAGATCTGCAATTTGTAAATTTGCAGGTATTTGACTTTCAGTAGTATATTCTAAAATTATTAATTTATCTAGAATAGCTTGATCTTCTAAAAGTTTACGTAAAGCAGTAGGAGGTTGATTAGAAGCAAAGATTACCTGACAATAAGGAGTAAATGATTCAATCCCAGCTACGTGTTTTGTTTCAACAGTTAAAGTATCTCGTCCAAGTAAACGTTTTAAAAGTTCTTTTTGGTTGTTATTTAAAAACTCTAAATCAGATACTACTAACAATTTAGTACCAACTAATTGTGAACTAGTAAATTGATTTTGATGTCTACTAAATTCAGTTACATAATTACTTCCAACCATAGCTTTTGCTAATTCAACCAATAAACTTTTACCTGTTCCTCCTGGACCCCATACCCAAATAGCCGATTGCCAATTCACACCGTCCTCCTTTGCAGTAACAATATTTCTGAAGAATCCTCTTATTACACAATATTTATAAGTATCACCTTCACAAACGACTTCAAGAAAGTCTTTAGTACTTTCTGAAACCATTATAGTTGAACCTTCAAATTTAGGCGCAACATAATTATATTTAATTAGGGAAGTTTCAACAAATACCTCAGGACCGTAATTTAAAGGTAGTATTTTATCTACACCAGATTTAACTAGAGCAAAATTGTTGTTAAACGGTACGCCTGATTGCACATAATCTTGTATAAACTTAGAATTACTTATAGCTTTTTGCAGTACTATGTAATCCAACAATTTTTTAGCAAAAACAGTTTCACCAAATATTTTAGGTATTAGTCCATTAAATATCATACGTAAGAAACTATGCATTAATTGCACAGATTCGTGAGTAGTTAATTTACGATATGTAGGTACCTTACCAGTGTAGATATATATTACTTGGTGACCTATATTATCACTAGTAACAATGATTCTTCTGTCAATTTTAGGATAAATTTCCCACAATTGAAATAATAAAGCCTCAGGGGCTTCTATAAAACTTTCAGGTAAAAGAGGTGTATAAGCCTCTACTTGTAATCCTGTACTAGGATTTATATTGTTTGAAGAATAGATACTAGCTTCCAGTATATGTCTTTTAGGAACATCAAAAGAGGTTCCAACTTTCGAAGATGCAAGGAATGATATAAGAAAAAATCGTTTAGTTTGATAAAGATTTAAAGGAAGAAATGGTTTAGAAAATGTATAAACTACTTCCTTTTCTTCAGTTTTTTTATCAGTATCTCTCGATGTTTTTGTAGATTTAACACTTACTATTATTTTATTTTTACCTTTTATTAAAATACCTTTTGTTAAATCTAATAAATCACCTGAAAAAACGATTACTTTATTAATGTTTTTTAAATCAACCGTAGTCGCATCCTTAATATTGCTAAGTAAAATTGTATCATTAGCCATATCTTCAACTATTTCTACTGGATTTAAATCTACTGGATTACCTTCAAAGATACTTATACTTGTATTTAACTCTTTAACATTATCTTCTTTTATACTAGTACTTAACTCTTTAACATTATCTTCTTTTATACTAAAATTTTCTTTTTTATTAAAGTTTTCCATTTTTTATAATTTTTTTTTTTTAAACAGTTTTATGTAAGAAACTTTATAAACAACTAAAGTACTAAAGTCAATTTAGCTTATCTTAATTTAGTTGAACATAAGTTCTTTATCTTCCGTATATGTAAAGTAGATGCACATCCGTTTTTGACGGAACCCTAAAAGGGCGGAAGTATTTATTTATATAACAAAGAGTTATTTAATTTTAACGACTACACAGCCTTAGCTGCAAGGCCTATTAGGCTCAGACTGTAATAAGATGTCTTGGACTGCAAAGCATTGTACGCCAGCCGTGGCTGCAAGGCCGAGCTTGTAGACCCATACTGCAAGGCGATGCCTACCTTGGTAATAAGAAATTATAATTATTTAAAATTATAATTATTTAATATATATAAAAATAAATAATAATAATCAAATTGATATAAAATTTATAAGATATAAATTTTTAGGACGACCAGGACGACTAGGACGGATTTTTTTTTTTTTATAAGCATTTAATATAAAAATATAATACATATATAAAATTTAATATAATATATATATATATATATTACCCTTTAAAGTTATAAATACATTCTTTAGCTTCAATAGGCATAGTCTGACCTAACAAATAATTAGACCATGGAGAGAATAACTCAGTTAGATCGTTAGATATAGAAGATACTTCTACACGTCCCCTAAAAACAGTTAAAACTCCGTCATGTTCTAACGAAACAGGTAATCCTCCGATTTCTAAGATGTATTTAACTAGAATTGCTAACATAACTACTTCGTAACCTTGCAATAATCTCGAAATAGCTAAATGAGGAGATTGAACTTCATAAGGTTTAACACGATCAAGTGTATATATCTTTTTTATATTGGTTACTTTATCTGTTAAAAAACATTCTTTATTCAAATCTTTAATTTCTTTAGCTAAAGGAAAATCATTAGCTACTTTTTTCATTATATAAAAAATTTCAGATTCGCTACATTTTTTAAAATCTGAAATACCAAATTTTTTTAACTCTTCAGCTGCATTCATTTCTAGATTTTTATAAACTAGATCATCACTGCTTGGATTACCACCGTTTAGAGAAGTATACAGCGACACCTTTAAGAATTTTCTTAAGCTTTTTTTTTCAAAAACTATACCTTGTTTTAAGTTAGACATATATTTTAAACTATTATCTACTTGTACATCCCAAAAATTTCCCTCTAAAAGTGATTTTGATAAAAGACTTTCCTTACCTAACAAAGAAGCAGCAACTCTAGAGTGACATGCACTCATATCTAAGTCTACAAATGATATATCTTGTTCTTCAGTTAATTTTTTTAAAATTAATGTTTTAAAATCTTTACGCATACCATGAAAAGTTACACCTTTTGTTGTGATTCTTGGTGAATCAGTTCTTACATATGAGTCTGGTGTTAAAGGTCCAAACTGTCGTACCGATTTAAAGTAACTAATTTTAAAATTAGGGTTAATAATCATTTTATTAATATCTTCTTTTAAGGATAAGGACTTACCTTTTAAAATTTTTTCTAAAGGTAAGTTTTTATTAACTAAGACTTCATTGATTGATAGATACAATTCCTTGGTAAGACTTCCTTGATAATCTTTAGGTACTATATTATTAAAAGCTCTGTGAAATGAAGGTGCTACTTTTAATAAACTTATAATCATATCTTCACCAGTAGATGAAAAATGATTATAAGTTTTAGAATTATAAATTAGTCTCCCTTTAGGAAGTAAAAAACATTTATTGTTACAATATTCCTTTATTATACTCATAAAGGTAGTTTATTATAACGATGGTTCAGTAGAAATTTCTACTGGTCGTAAAACAGGACCTAAGCTGGCACCTCCATTTGCAGCTAGATCATCAGAAGATAAATCACTGGCACCTCCATTTGCAGCTAGATCATCAGAAGATAAATCAGTTGATAAAGTAGTATCAGGAAGACTATCTGATGAAGTAACTGAAGGAGTTGTTGTACCTCTTGCAGCAGCATCAAGATAAAATTCGCGATAAATTCTACGTTGAGCAGCAAGCTGTCTAGCACGTAGACTAGCTTTTCTTGCGTTTACTTGTTGAACTCTTGTTTCTCTTTCAAGACAAGATTCCATATCAAGTAATCTTACTATATAAGATTCGCCCAAGCGACAATAAGCAACTTTGTGCTTTTTTAAGATTCGCAGAGCATGTGACGAACTAATACCTTTTGAGTTAGCCCATAGGCTTAACTGAACAGTTCCACTAATTTGGCCAAATTGGCCGTTACCATTTAGGTTTTCCATAAAAAAAATAAAATAAAATATTCAATAATAATTATAACAACCATTTTTAATTATACACTTTTTTTATACAACATTTAATGCGGGAATCTAACCTACACTAATTTGTATTTTTTTAACCTACACTAATTTGTATTTTTTTAACTTTTACTATTTTTATTATATTATATTTTTTTTGTCAATAAATTATATAAAATTTTTTTATATAATTTAAATTAAATAATAAAATTTAATATATTTAAATATATTAAATAAGAACTATGTAATATTTAATAAATTTAATTATAATATTATGGAAGTAAATTCAAAAGTTTTTTTTTTATTTATTAATTAATTTAATTTTTTAAAAGTTATATAAATATAATTATAGTGGTAGGGTTACGGTAGTGGTAGGGTTACGGTTATGAACTATGTTGTAGGTTCAATTCCTACTAATTTCCTTTAAATTAAAACTTAAATAAAAAAGATATTATTTAGCTAATTAGTAGTATATCCACTAACTAAAGCTATAAATTATATAATTTATAGATCTAGCCATCCACGATAGGCGTTGGACTTCAATGATAGGTTTTAGATCAAAGTGTATAGTAACAATTTTGACTAAAAAAAAAGATTCCTATTAAATATAAATATATCTTATGCATTAGGAAGAATTTAAAGTTTTATTTTAAATTCTAAAAGATAAAATAAAATAATAAGACTTTAAACAAAATAATAAATATTTATTAATTGTTTTGGGGTTTTTTTAAGTTAAAAACCTCTTTTTTATATAAAGGCTTCCTCTGTTAATTTTTTTAAGCTTTTCTAATAAACCAAATAAAGCTTTTAGGTTAGGGGGCTGTACGTTCAAAGCGTTGCAGCTTGTTCCACTAGGTTAATGATCTCTTTTAAGAGGTTCTAAAAATGGTGTGCCATGATGATAAACAGGTAAGACCAAGCTATAGGGATCTCTAGCCTTGATTAAATTAAATTAAACTGTTATTGATGATAGTTCTTTTGTCCAAAACGTTCATACTATAATTCTTAATAGTCGGACGTCTAGGACATATGATTTTAAAAGGATAATTAAAGTGTACATAAAAATCCGTCCTAGTCGTCCTGGTCGTCTAAAAAATTTTAAACTTATTTTTCACAAAATTTTAAACTTTTTTTTCACAAAATTTTATTGTCTAAAAAAATAATAAATTTTAAAATCTAGTTAATAGACTTAAAGGGTGTACTTATTTATACTAAATTGTTCAGATTATTAAACTAATAGTGCTGTACATTTATTATCCAAATTTTATAAAAGCTTAAAAATTTTATTTATATAATAATAAGCTTTCAGTACAAATTATAACCCATAACTAGCTTATTTTAAAATAGTTATATCGTTTGTACCTTTACCAATAAAATCTATATTGAAATTAATTATTAATATATTTTAAAACAATTTTATACTTAATAAATATATTTTATTACTACAAATATATTTTATTATTAAGAGTATGTAGGCACATATTTATTTTTATCAAGAGTATGTAGGCACATATAAACTACAAAGCATTAAATGGAATTTGTAGTGCCTACACTAACTTAGTTAACTTAAGGACAATAGTAATTAAAGGTATATGTCTTTTAAAGACTTACGTCCTAGGTGTCCTGGTATTCCGTAAATTTAAATCACATTCTTCAAAAAATATAGGTCTATAAACATCTTTTTAAATTTATTACTATATTCTTTATTTTCTAAATCCCTTAATCCTCAATCCCTTAATCCTCAATCCCTTAATCCTAAATCCCTTAGAATCCTTTTGAAGATTTCCTTTTGAAGATTTCCACAACATAATTTAATAAAAATAAAGTCTTTATCATCTAATGTGTCTGTGCCAAATTTTTTTGATTGTTTTATAAACTTTTATTAAAATTGTTGTAGCTTTATCAGCTACTTCTTTAATAATATAATACTTTCAGGAAGTAATTTTGTAGTTATTAATTTAATACAACTGAATCTAAAGAGTCTTCTTTAATTTTATGACGTAGAATATCATAAATTGCGGCAGAGCAACAAGATTATTGCATTCTATTAATTATTATATAACTATCTTTAAATGGAACTATTAAGTCCATTAACTATGCTTGTAGACCTTTTAAACTAAGTCTTCTACAATTTATGTTTAATAATCACGTGTACCTATTAATTCTTGAACTTTGTCAACCTTTGCTTTTAATTCAGAAATTCACCTGTTATATAACATCTACCCTGTTGCGAAATCCATCTAGAGATCCTATTGTCGTTAAATTCAATAGTTTCAGCCATGATAGGACTCTCAGAAATAAGAGGCTTAGCCAATATTGCGTTGAGTTGTTTGAAAATGCTCTTCCCTTGTCAGAGTAAGGAGTATCACTCTGTGTGAAGCCATGGGGAACCTTGAATCTCACGCAATGTACAGGGCAAAGTGTTACTTCACCAATTGTTATTAGTTTGGATGTAGTGAGGTATTTCTTTCTAGTTAAAATGGCACTTTGGGAATTTTCGTTGTTTTTAAATTTATGCAATCTATTATAAGCAGCCCTTCTCAGGATATATGCTAATCTTTTAAAGTCGTCAAAGCAGCTAATCTTTTAAAGTCGTCAAAGCAGCTGGTAGCAACGTTGTAGTAGTTATGATAACCACGCACCATTGTAGTAGTTATGATAACCACGCACCATCGCATTATATCTAGTGAGATTTTTAATTGTTGGATTTTTACCAATCCTAACAATTTGCTTTTTGATGTCTAACTGCATTTTATTTAAAGCTTTTTCACTAACGTGAGTGATGCATACATATTTACTTCTCCTTCGAACAGCTCTAAAGCTTAATCCTAGGAAGTCACTACTCTTTTTATCAAAAAAGGATTTAATATCTAACTTTACAACATGTACCATATGGTTACCTAGGTTTATTAATTGCAGCGCACGTGCGATGGAATGTTTGGTTGACCTCATCGGTCTGAAACCATAGGAATGATTATGAAATTTCGCCTGGGCTCTATAACTTGCTTGATAGCCTGCTGTACAAGTCTATCTGAGAAGTTGGGTATCCCTAGGGGACGGACCGTCTAGTTTAGAGATATAAACACGTCTAACAACGCCGGGCACAAACTGTTTCAATCTCGACTTTGTCAGATTAATAACCTGTTCGAGAGGCATCTTTTCAACGTTTAAAATGGTTTCACTGTTAGTACCGGGAGTTGTGGACCCTCGGTTACGTTTGATATTTCTACGGTCCCACCTTTTCAGTGGGAAACGTATCGCACATTAATGTTACTAATAAACCCTTTTTTATAAAGTTGATTTGAACCAAGGTAAAGTGATTAAATACTTTTACCATTTTAGGTATTAAATTATTACTAATAAAAGGTAGGATTAATTAAAGTTGAAATATACAAAGTAATCCTTAATATAATATATATTATAGATTATTAGGATAGAGACTATAATAATATATAAAGTAAATATTCACTCTACTTTTTTAGTATCTTAAATTTCATATTTTAACACCATAAAGTAAGTATAAATGTTAATGTTTTAAAATATTGGTAAAAGAATTAGATTGATTTTCTATCTTAAAGTATATTATGATAGTTTACTTTATTAAAATTATAAAAAATTTTTTAGGACGACCAGGACATCTAGGACATCAAAAAAATGGTTTTACTGCTCTTCTTGACTTCCAGGGCGTCCTAGCCGTCCTGGCCCTAAACTTTTAATATTTTTAAAAAGTCATTTTAAGATAACGTCCTAAGTCGTCCAAAGTGTGTCCAACTAGATATTGGATCTATTTATTTTATGTCATAGGCTTCCTATACGTCCTAAACCAAAGCGTCGCCTTGCAGTCCAACGCCTATAGTTGCAGTCCAACGCCTCGCCTTGCAGTCGGGGCCTGCACGCTCTGCGTTGCAGACACGGCTGGGGGCCTGCACGCTCTGCGTTGCAGACACGGCTGGGGGCCTCTCCAACGTCAGTTGACGGCTGGTCCTAAAATGGATCAATTTTTTATTAACAGTAAATTTTATAACTTATATTTTATAATTACTAATTATCAAATTTAAAACAGAGATTCATACGGATAGGTAAGCCTTTCCGGCTTTTCCCCCCTTACCACACCCAGCGATAGCTGCAAGGCTTCAGCCTTGGTATATGAGACTTTCGAACTCATACGGCGTTCCCCCAATGACTCTACTATTTTGAGATAATTGCATTGCCAATCGAAGTTTATTAAATTTTACAAGTTTATTGCCTGTAACCTCGTGATATTTAAGTTGTTGTTTGATAAAGTCTAAATCTTTCATATGAAGAAGTTTGTTAAGTTCTGGGGTTAAAATAACTAAATGATTAAACCTGTCATTACCACCTAAAAACCTGGGGGTGATGTGGTGGCATTCGAAGTTACTACTTAGGTATTCCCCTGTAATATACCATTTTCCGTATTGTGATGCCCATTTAGAGATACGATTATCGTTAAATTCGATAGTTTCGTCAATAATTGGGTTGTCAGCTATCTTTAAAACCCCGTCTTTGATGATTGGGTTTAAAAGTTTGTGAATTTTTAGACGGCCTGCATCAGAATAAGGATTGTTAGTTTGAGTAAAAGAATAAAGATTTTTATAGCTTAATGAATAGGTAATAATGTTATATCTTTGACTGTATAGAGTTTGGCTCTTGTATTATATTGATTTTTAATGGAAGCTAGAGCGTGTTTATCTTTACGAGAATCTTTATATTTTCCAAGGCGATTGTGTAAAGTTCGACTAATATTATAAGCTAATCTGTTAAAATCTAAAGAGCATCTGGTAGCTGCATTATAGTAATGATGATAGCCAATTACCATAGAGTTATATCTATTTTAGCAGGTGTGGGATGTTTTTTGATTGTAGTGACTTGCTTTTTAAGTGTTATACGCATTTTATCAAGCGCCTTTTTACAGACGTGTGAAGTACAGACAAATGTTTTACCTTTGCGCGCAATGAGAGAATCGCTACTCTTTTTGCGAAGATCAATAACACCAGATTTTTCTGATGAGATTTATAGTTTTAATATAGTCCATAGCCAATCCTTCAAGGCATGTAACAGTTTGATGGCTGTTTTACGATCTCGACAAAAGATTTTTAAATCATCAAATGTATTATTAGACACGTTAAAATATAGTTTGGATTCATTTAATAATAAATTAGATAAATTATTTAATGACATATTTACCATTTTATAAGAATCTAAGAAATAAATACAACCAAAACGTAATTCTAAAATATCACCGTTTATATTTATTATTTTTAAATGTTTATTAAAATCAAAGGTTTTATTTAAAAAAACGTTATTTAATAAAAAATCATATAATAAAATACCGTCAAAGCTACTAAAATTATGAAAATAAATTACTATTTTTTTATCACTATTTAATATAGTTTGATTAAAATTTTTTAAGTATTTTTCACAATTTATAATTATACTTATAAAAAATTTAGTTAATAATAAATCACTTTCATCTTTTATTAACTTATAATTATAATTTAAAAAACATTTATTAGGTATTTTAAAAAAGTAGGTTTTATTTAGAAATACATAACTTGCAGCTATTACAATTTGATGTTTTTTTAAATTAAAAGATGATGCTTGTTTTTGTGCAAATTGTTTAATATTACTATTATCTAATTGAACAGGAGTATTTTTTAATTCAGGCAGTTTTTGTATAAATAAATCTAAATTTGATTTGACTTTTTCGTTATTAATTGATTGTTGGTTTGAAACGATTACTTTTTTGATATTTTTAGAATAATTTAGTAAATTTTTACTAAATTTTATTAAATTAGGTGATCTGTAAATAAACTTATTTTTTTGCAAAAACACTCTAGTTTTTTCAGGGGTTAATTTAGGTCCAACCTACAAAAGACAGTTTACTCCAGAAGCATTAAGTTACTTACAAGAAGCACCTGAAGGTTCTTTTAGAGTGTCAGTAGTTTTACTAGGAGTAGAGTCTTACAGTTTTAGAAACGAGGAAAGAGACTTTGTAAGAGGTTGCTACCTTTTAGTAACAGACGGTACTCTTTGTGAGCCGGAGGAGTCAACTAGAGCAGGTTACGTAGTAGAAAAAGTAGTTATAACAGGTGACGTTTCTTTAAAAGTGTTTGAACAACTAAAAACAGCTACTTTTCCAGTAGAAGTAGTTTTAGAGTACAAAAAACTAGCAAAAGGAAAAACACGTCTAGTTCGTTTTACTTTCTTATCGGCTTTTTATTTAGTAGTTTAAAGGCTTTAAGCTAAAGTAAAAAAAAGCTCTTTAAAGTCGTCTTTTAAAGTCGTTTTTTTTTTGTAAGCAACAAAAAAGTTGCTTTTTTTAACTAAAGTTTTAAAGGACTAGGTTTAAAGTTAAGAAACAGTTAAACTTTTTTCTTTAAAGCTTTAGTTTCTTTTTAGCGTAGCAGTTTTAGCTCTTTAGTTAAAACAATTTAAGCCAGACTTTAAAAAAACACTTGGCTTAAACCCTTTAGTTGGTTATTTTAAAAACCAAAAACTGTTAACTACTTTAGTCACCGTAAAGTTCTAACAACGAAGAGTGAGGTCTATAAACCTTAAAGTCTCTAGAAGATTCTAAAGGCTTTTGACCTTTAACAAGAAGTGCTTTGTCACGTTTCCAAGCGTTAAAGTCTTTTTGAAAAGCTTCCTCCTCTTCTAAACTAAAAAAAGTTTTTTAGAGGTTGAGCCAACTATACTAACCCAGTAACGGTCAGCACTTAAAGCAGAGCGGTCAGGCAAAAAGTTACTAAAAACTACAACGTGAGGAGGTTCAAAAAGCACTGCTCCAGACTCCCACTTAGAGTTAAAAACTAAACCAGACTTTACACTTTCTAAAGTTGCGTAAAGGTTTACAGGTTGTACCTCAAAAGGTTTTGTTCGAGTTAAGTCAAAAATGACTATCTCTCTAGGACCTGTTGAAGTAGCAACTGCGTAAACTAAGTCTCTTAGTGACGACCAACCTAAAAACAAAGCTTTGAGCCAAAAAACACAGTACTTAGTAAACTTACTTTTACCAGTTCCTCCTACTGGGTCGTAAACCCAAACTATAGTTCTGTGGTCAGGAGGTTCTTTAAAAAGGTTTAGCAGAAACAACTGCCAAGGGTGAGGGTTTGTCTTAACCACTTCGACGTCCTGACCCAGGTACAACTTTACCGAACACCAAGGTCCAGCTTCACGTGTTTCTTCTTTTTGACAGTAGTCTTTCATAGCTGCAGAGTCTACTACTGGTTGAAGTTCAACACCTAGAAAACTAGCGTTTAAAGTTTCTCTAAGAGTTTTTAAACGTTTTTTAGTTTTTAGTTCAAAGTAACCTTGGTAGTGTAAACGACCTGTGTTTTCACCACGTTCTAACTGAAACAAGTAAAACTTAGCTTCTTTTTTTAACCAAGTTTCTAAGTCTTTAAACTGTTCTTTAAACGCTTCTTCTTTTTCAAGTGTAACTTCACCTTTTAAAGAGTAACGAAAACCAAAACGATAAAGTTGGTTACTTTTGTCTAGTTGTTTTAAACTTACTAACTGTTTTTCTGTCTCCCAAACGTCACTTACTTTTTCTTCTTCTTCTAAAACTTCAAAAGAGTCAGTTGCTAAGTTAAAAGTGTCTTTTTCTTCTACAAGAGAAACTTCTGGCTCAGCAGTTTTTACCTTTGGCTCACTAGCTGACTTAGTAGTTTTTACCTTTGGCTCACTAGCTGACTTAGTAGTTTTTGACTTTGGCTCAGCACTTTTTGGCTCAAAAGTTTTTACTTTTGGCTCAGCACTTTTTTTTAACTTAAAACCTTTTTCTACTACAAACGTTTTTTCTGGCTCAGTTAAACTTACTGGCTCAGTTAAAACTACCTCAGTTAAACTTAAAGAAGGACACTCAGTAACCGAAGGTTGAACTGTTGGCTCAGTTAAACTTACTGGCTCAGTTAAAACTGGCTCAGCGGTTTTTTCTTTTTGTTTTAGTTGTTTTTCTAACCCTACTAGTTCTTTTTTTTTTTAAAACGTAGTCTTCGTCTTTAAAAAGACCTACTGAGCCAAACTCTTTCAAGTAAGCTATAAAAGCTGGAACTTCAGGGTTTAAAACATAACTTTCTTTAAACTCTTTAGAAAGACTTTCTCTAGTAAACAGTTCTAAACTACTTAAAGGTTTTTTTAAAACACTACTGAGCCAACTTAAGTTTCTTCTTGTAAACACTAACAAACCTTCTTCGTCAAAAAGAAAGTCGTTTAAAAAGCTACAAAGAGGTAAACTTACTACAACCGTTGTTAAGTTACTTAAAACGTCTACTCCACTTACTAAAACACTTTCAGCTTTTTCAAGGTCTTCTTTTTTTATAACTTTGTACTTTGTACTTTCTGAAAGTTTTGGTAGAGTCGGCTTCAGATGTTACCACCCAAAAGTCTCTCCTCCGAAACCGTACGTGTCTCTTTCAAGACATACGGCTACTTATTAGTGTCAGAATTGTAAATTTCTTTACTTTCATTCGCCGATTTATTCACATGACAATGTTTGTGTACCAATATTCGTCCTTTGATCGTCACCCCCCTTACGTTTTGGTGTTTTATGATCAACTTCAAGACTATCTAGAATATTAAACTGTTGTTTGCATATTGGGCATTTTCCTTTTTGTTCTGAGATCAACCATGAGGCACTGGGGCTTAAACCCATACAAGTCCTTATACGTTTAGTCCAATATGCAAGGTTACCATCATATACCGAAGCATCTAATCTGACAGGTATGTATTTTGTCAGGGAGTAACTTGCGTCGGAGTATGTATATAGAAGAACTTTTTGTTGATTTTTCGGATTAATGGCATAAAATGTCCACTTATCCGCTCTTTTTGTAGTCCATATGTTCTCTAGTCTTTTTATCGTTCCAAAAGTTCTTTTTTGCCAGTTTGCTAACAGTCTATACAATCTAGTTCGCCAGCGTCCAATCCTACCAATAGTTTGTGCATCTGACATTTTAATATAGTTCGTCCATCCTCTGATTATGGGGTTTAAGCGATCTACTACTTCCCATGAGGTTTGACTTGCACGAAGCACCATTTGCACTTTTTTGAAGTGATTATCAACGGACTTTTTACTTGGCTCCACTCTGATATTGTGATACACCACCGAGTTTTTATTTATACTAGATCTTTTATGTTTACCAACTGGGTAACAGTAAAATTTAAATCCTAAGAAATTGAATGACACATCGGATTTACCATTTAGACGTTTACTTATATTTTTGTCAAGACTATGTAGTTTTGTAGTTTTTGCTGCTTTGATGTTTAGACCCATTCCAGCCAAGAATTGTTTTAATGCGATCTCTGCTGTATTTAAATGTTCCTCCTTGTTGGCAAGGATAAGAAAATCATCTGCATAACGGATGACTTTAAGGCTGCGAGTTGCATATTTCCCATGTTTCTCACTAGCTATCTTTAATATTTCCCGTGAAGAGCAACATTCGCTAACAGTGGAGACAACACTCCTCCTTGCGGAGTACCCATTTCTGGCATAAAAGGTTGTCCTTTTTCAATAATCCCAGCTTTTAACCACTCTAAAATTTGTATATATAAGGTATCGGTTTGGTCATATCCTAGTTTATCCATCAGAGCTTCGTGACTTATCCTATCAAAGCATTTTTAAATATCCCCATCCAGGATAAATTTTTGAGATTTTTGTAAAATATTTATTCCAAGTAGCATCATGAGCTTTTATTCCAGGTCTGAATCCAAAAGAATGGGGTTCAAATTTAGCTTCCCATTGGGGTTCTATAGCAATTTTTACAAGGGCTTTTTTTGCTCGATCTCTAATTGTAGGTATTCCTAGGGGTCGTTTTTCATTTGTACCAGGTTTAGGGATCCAGTGACGACGTATGAAGTCAGCTTTTCCATTTAGGCATAACGTGCTAGCTAGGTATATTCGTTCTAACGCTGTTAGAGATTTTACATTATCTACTCCTGATGTATTTCTTCCGGAGGAAGTTACTGCAACCCTTCTTAAGAGTTTTGCTTCTGGGGAATTTAAAAGATTTTCTTGTAAATCACGACAGTTATTGTGTGAATTATAAATCTTTGTTTGAGCCTTTCCCACTTTCTGTTGAATTATACTCCAGTCAATGCTTCTCCAAGCCCGAGACCACATATCCTTTTGTGGAGGTATATTTCTTAGTGTTGGTAAATTAGCCGTTTTCAGAAATTATTTTGCAATGATTTGCATACGTTTCCTTATCTCTAATGGTTGTTTTCTTTTTTTAATATTGATTTTTTTCATTGATTTTTTTTAATACTATGTTTTCACCTTGGTATATCCTACCAAGGCGTCACCCCAGTTGGTCGGGGTGTCACCACAAAATCACAGTCAAGACAAGTTCTAAGAACTCTCACAATGTCACATGCCCGACTTTCACTAATACGTCCAAATTCTGCATTTTATGGGAAATTACTCCATCTCTTTTCAAGCATTACTTGTTATTCAAGTTCATAATACCATACCTCAGTATGGAAGCTTTTTCGGACATCCTTTCCTCCTGTAGTTATCCGCTACAAAGAGCAATACCTTGCTCTCTTTGCGCAGTTAGCTTCCCTTCGTAACAACTGGTCCGTTATATGGGCTTATTAATTAAAATAAAAGTTATAACTTTCCATCTCTAAAAGAGTGATACGAGATAATCTACAAGGGTTTCCCTGTTCCTAACATTACCTTATCATCCATCAATCCAATCCACCAAACATGACTTTCTCGCCGAGTCTGACCCCTTGTGGTATTTTCATGCTTCATAGATTTTACTGTTTTCTGAATATCGATTTCGGGTCCTACCTATCCACCGTCCGCTTCACATGATTCCGGGGATAGTCCGCCTATCTCCCTAATGTGTCATTTCTGAGTACGGATTGCCGAATATTTTCGACGCAGGGGTTTCTTTCGAAAATGGTCTAATTATCCCCCCACTTGGAACTTTCGATGTTTTATGCAGTAGTTCGCTTTACCTATACGGATTTATAACCCTAATCGAATTGCCTCACCGTCGTAGCAAGTAGACCATCTATACCCGTACGATTTTTAGCCCCGCATAATTATATATTCGACGCAACCCGAGTATATAATGGGGATACGTTAATTCAATTAACGTACTATTCTATGGCTTGAGATAAGAATCATCTCTCGGTATGTAATGCTAAATTTCAACCCGTTTCATCAACGGGCTGCCCAAAGAAAGCGCTATAGCGCTTTCTTTGGGTCAGGTCGCACTCGTAAAAAACTTCACTAAAAACTCTTGAGCCAAAAGTTCCACCTGTGAAAAAAAAGAGTGTTCCTACTATAGTTTCACGTAGGAAACTTTCTGTTAAAAAAACTGGAGCTTTTACACCGTAGTGTTTTTCAAAAACTGCTGGCTCTAAAAAAGGGTGACAGTCTTTGTTAAACAGTGGACTAAAAGGTAAGTCTTCTAAAGCTACTACCTTTGAAAGGTCTACTGTACTTGGGAAACACAGAAAAGCACTTACGTTTAAACTTAACTCTTCACACTCGAAAGCTTCTACTGAGCCGTAAGCGTTTACTTTTACAAAACCAAAACTTCCTCTACTACGCGACCAAAACCAAAACAAACACTCTTTTGAAAACCAGTTCAACTGTAGGTCTAACACTACACCACTGAAAAAACCTTTTCCTAGAGTCCAGCAACTAAAACCTGGTAACTCTTCTCCGTCGAAAACTACGTTTTTACCTTCTACTACACCGTAAAACGGGACGAACTTTACTAAACTTTTATTCATATTTTTTTTTTAAACTTTTTTTTTACTTTTTTTTACACACTAGTTACTAGTTACTTCTAAAAGACGCTCGCGCTGGAATACCTACTTTTAGAAGTTTTTTTTTCCTACCCTTTTTCTTTTATAGAAAGTCTGGCTCAGTTGGCTCAGCTGTTAAAAAAAACCTTTTAAACACTCTTCTTACGGCCTTAAAACTTCTTGGCTCAGGCTGGCTCAGGCTGGCTCACCTTGGCTCAAGCGAGACTTTGACTCACTTTTTGACCTTTTTAGGCTTGGCTCAGTACTTTTTTTAAAAACTAAAAAAACTACACTTTTTACTTACTTGTTACTTCTTACTTAACTAGTTACTTCTAAAAGGCGCTCGTGCTGGAAAACCTACTTTTAGAAGTTTTTTTCTTTTCTTTTTTCTTTATTCTTTATAGACCCCTGGCTTAACTGGCTTAAAAATCTTAAGAAAGCCTTTTAAAACCTAACTTTTTTAATAAACTCTCTTGGCTTCAGCTGGCTTACTTGGCTTAAAACCTTTACTTTGTTAGTTTGTAAGGAGGTTTTTTAGCTCTTTAGTTGACTCGTTTTAAGCTATAGTTTAAAAAAAACCTTTTTGGGTAGGTGCTCAATAGATTATGCCTGCTACTGTACTTTTAGGTCAAGTTTGCACTGTAATTTTATTCTTATACTTATTAGTTATTTTATCATTCCTTGGTTGGTTTGAGAGCTTGTTATTTTTACATGCTGCTAAACTTAAATCTGCTAAATTTAAGCTTTTAGTTTAATATTTATGATAAAAAGACATAATTTAATTATTTTTCTTTAAAAAAATAAGTTTATTTAATTAATTAATTTTATATTTTACTTTTTATAATATTTTTAGTTTATTATTTTTTTTATTATTAATGCTTGACTTTTAATTTTAAATAAGTATAATTAAATATTAGGAATGACCATATTATAAATATAAATATAACCTTCTCAAGTTTTATTTAATAAAGACAAAAATTAAACTTATTATCATAAAAATATATTATATTATTTGATTTTTAAAAACTATAAAAACTTTATAAAACTTTATACAAATAAATCTTTTTTACTTTAATAAAAATATTAAGTTTTTTATTAAGAGTCTTTATTGTCTTATTTTTTTTATATACTTAAAACAATTGAGTGTTTTAGTTTTATAAGAAATTTTAGTTTTTTATAAGTTTTATGTTATAGGTTTTACTTTTTTTAGTTGTATTAGTTTATAGGATTATATAAAATACTCCTTATTGCTAAAAGTATAAACAACTAAATTTTTTTAGTAGCAACTGTGCACTAAATAAAAAAATGTTGTTTATCTCTTTTTAGTAGTAACTAAAACCATTTTTTAAAATTTGAGGACCAACCCCAGCGAAGCTGGGCAGTCCAACGCCTATAGTTGCAGTCCAACGCCTCGCCTTGCAGTCGGGGCCTGCACGCTCTGCCTTGCAGTCGGGGCCTGCACGCTCTGCGTTGCAGACACGGCTGGGGGCCTGCACGCTCTGCGTTGCAGACACGGCTGGGGGCTTCTCCAACTGACGTTGACGCCTTGGCCTATAGTTGCTGCGGAGGCTGCAAGCTGAGCATTGCAGCTAACGCTGGGTTAATATTTAAAATCAATGATTAGTTTAAATATGTTTAAAGCAAATAAAATGGTGTCTTTTAATAAAAAAATTTTAGTATTTAAAAAAGTAAGTAGTTTAAAACCTATTAAAAGTTTTCTAGTAAACCAATCAGGTGGTTTAGAAGCTTGCTGTAGTGTAAAAAGCAATCATAACACAGGAGTGGAAAGTCATTATTCCAATGCCTATCGTTGCAAAGGCTTTATAGGTCTATATAACAACAGTTTAAAAAGAAGTTTAAAGCTCAGCATTGCAGCCGGAGGCTGTAGCTGTTTTTTAAAAACCAATAAAGTAAAAAAACAATATAATTTAAATATAATGTGTTTTTCTTCAAAAAATTCAAATCTTTTATTAGATGAAAAGAAAAAAAGAGCCATTTCTTTTTTAAAATTAAAAAACAGTTATTCATTAAAAATAGAAGGTAAAAAAGAAATTTTTTTACAGTATTTATTTTACACAGGTCCAAACTTTTCTACTGATGATTGTTTATTAAATAGTAGAAAAAAAATAACAGGACAGTATAATAATAAAAGAAAAATAAGCTTAGTAAAGCAAAAAAGCCCAGTTTTTTTAGAAACTGTACCATTAAATTGTAACAGTAGATTAAATTTTTTACCAACTTTATTTTTTAAATTAAATAACAATTTCTTTCATCATAAAAAATCTTTTTTTTGTTATTGGTTATTACCTTTTTTTGGTTTTGTTAGTGCTCTTCCATCATTAATGTCATCTGGAGATTTATCACTACTTTTACAAATAGATTTTAATCAAAAAAATGCTTTAGTACAATCTAAAAATAAAAGAGATAAAAATAGTGTTAATAATTTAATAAACAATTATTATAACATTGACTTTTTTGCACAATCTTTAGAAAAAATAAAAGACAAAAAGGGATCTAATAATACAGCAAGTTATGCTAATTGTTTACTATCTTCTAAAAACGTGTCAACTGTTAAATCATTAGATTCTTATATTAATATATTAGAAAAAGATATTTATAATTTAACGAATCAAAAACCAGCTACAGCTTTAGCTTCAACTATAGGCGTTGACTGCAATGCTTCTTTTTTAAAGCAAAGCTTGGAAACTATAGGCCAGCCGTCAACTGACGTTGGACTGCCCAGCTTCGCTGGGGTTGAAAATCTCCACAAAAAGTTGTATTATAATAATGATACTGAAAAAAACGTATCTTTAAACAGTGCTTTAACTGCTAATGCACTAGAAAGTTTAGTAAATGTTAAATCTAATCCATTTTTTAAATGGTATTGGTTTACTGAATGTCTTACAGACAGAACAACAAACATCCAACCAAGGCTTAACAGCCTATATGCTAAAGCTGGAAGTTGTAATAATAATGTTTTAGATTGTCCAAAACATTTAAATTGGTCTGTTGGTCTAGATTATAAACAAAATGGACTAGATTATAAACAAAAAACATTAAATGGAAAGAGATCAGTTAAAAATTTTGGCTTACAAGATTTGTCAAAAATTTTATTAAAAGGAAATGATTGTCTATACAACACAAACATTTCAGTAAAATTTAAGTCTAATTTTATTTTTTCTAAACAAGCAAAACTTGCTTTAGAATTAGAAAAAGAAGAAAATGGAAATTTAAATGGAAATTTAATAGGAGTTTCTTATAAAAATATAAAAAGAATCTCTAATAAAAAAAATGGTCTAAATAAAAATTCTTTATATTATAGTAATATAAATCCAAAAAGAGTTCATGATGAATTAACTGTAAGTAATTATCTAAAATATAAGGTTTTAAAAAAAAAAATTAATAAAAAAAATGTGTTAAATAAAAAAGAATCTTATTCTTTAATGACAACTATTGAAAATTCTATTAATTCAGTAAGTAGATTTTTTTTTAGACCCTCTAGTGTTTTAGAAAAAGCTGTAAGTTTTGTTTTAAAACAAAATGGAGTGGCACAAAATACAGAGTCTTTTTTAGTAGACAAATTAAATAAAGAACAAAAAAGTTTAACAAAAGATCAATTATATTTTTGTATTTTCTCTATTTTAGAAAATTCTTTAAACAATAACTCTAATCCAAAAAAACAGCTCCAACCTCTGCTGCAACGCGAGGCGTTGGCATATAGGAAGCCTTTGCAAGGCGAGGCGTTGGAACGTTCTCTATCTTTTTTAAGATATAATGAAAATAACACTTACTTTATTAATAAAAAATCTTTAAACTGTAAAAAAAGTCCTCTTTCTTTATATAATTTTGATGAATTGTCTTATTTATGGAAGGCCTCACCTGTTAAATCAAAAAACTCTCCAATTTTAAAATTAAAACATCCAATTTATCTAGGCAAAGAGAATAATAGTCAAACTATAAAAAAGAATAATTTAAATTCTTCTAATGAACAAACCGTTAGCTGCAACGGTGCCAGCCTTACAGCTCCTGCTGCAAATCTAAAGCCTTGGTTAAATAGTAAGGGTTTATTAAAAGTATATTCTAATAATGATTTATTATTTTCATCTTCTTTTTCATTAATGGATGGTGTAAAATCAAAATTTAATGATTCTTATTTAAATCTTATAAAATTTAAACAAAAACATATTAAAAAAAATAGTGACCATTCTATTACTATAAAACAATTACAAACTAATCAACGTAGTTGGTTTTTTTCAAATTATATTAGTACATCTTTAAAAACATTAAAAAAAGCGTTACTAAAACCGTTTATAAATGATTTATTAAAGGACAAAAAATTTAATATGAAAAATAAGCCAAGGCTTCAGCCAAGCAGCCTATATGCTAAAGCTGAAAGTTGGAATAAAAATACAAATAATAAACAAAATTTAGCATACGAAAAAGTATTCCGTAGTTATTTAGGTTATTTAAAAGCAAAAAATAATAAATTACAAAAAAATGATTTATTAAATAAACCAGCTCGCTGCAATGCTAATGCTAAGGAAGCAGTTATAGGCGTTGAAGTTAAAAAAAGTTTAAATAAAAACGTGTTTGTTTTAAAAAAATTTTTAAGTAAAAAATGGATTCTTTTAAAGAAACCAACTATAAGCCATTTAAAATTAAAAATTAAAACAAATCATTTTTTAAAAATTAAAACAAATAATGCTTTAAAAAAAATTACTTTAAAAAAGGTTTCACTAAAATACACTAAAGAAAAAAGAAAAAATGAAAAAAATCAAATAAGTCCTTTAATGATTCTAAAAAATAGAGCTTTTATTTTAAAACATAAAAAAGGATTAAAAACTAACAATAACTCTAATAACAATTATTATAAAAACTTAGAAAATGGAAATTATGTATTACAATTAGAAAAAAGACTTCAACAAAAACAAAAACGTCGTATAAAAAAACTAAAAAAAGAAACTAGAAGAAGAAAAAAACGTAAACGTTTTTATCCAAGACCAATGTGGATTCGTTTTCCTTTATATAATAATTTTTTAAAAAGTCGTTATTTTTCTACACTAATAAAATCAAAAAATAGTGTACAAAAAGGGAATAGATTAAATTATAAAATGATACCAGCCGTGGCTGCAAGGCTGAGCTTACAGGCCCCCAGCCGTGTCTGCAAGGCTGAGCTTGCAGGCCCCGACTGCAACGCGAGTCGTTGGACTGCAACTATAGGCGTTGGTTTAAAATCAGTAAATAATGAAAAAATAAAAAAATCATTAAATGGTTACAATATTTATAAAAACAAATTATCTTCAAAAAATATCTTATCTTCAAAAAATATATTATTATCTTTACAATCATCTTTCCCATTTTTTATAAATAAAGATTTTTACGAAATTCATAGAACAGTTTTAGGTGATCTAAAACGTTTATTTTGGAAATCTTATTGGTTACGTTCAAATTTAAATCCGTATTTAAAAAGAATAAAAATGGTTTTACAAGAAATGAAAAACGTAAAAAAAACTACGGAACTTTATTCTATTTTAACAAATTTTGCTCAATTTTTAAATGGTAAACTATCTCTAAATGTTGTTCAAGATCAAATCAGCAGTGAAACTTCTTCTTTTGCATCAGATTTTGTTTCTTTAGAAAAAATAAAATGGCAAAATGTTATTCGTTTTTCAGAATATCAACGTTTAATTTATGAACGTATTCAAAAAATCATTTTTAATATCAAAGAAAACTTAAATTTAAATGGTCAATTTAAATCACATTCTTCAAAAAATGGAAGAGTACCAGACCGTAAGTCTACAAAACAAATTAAAGATTTTTGGTTATTATTTGGTAAATTTATAAGTTTAGAATTTCCAACAACACCTTACAAATTTTATGGGGATTATTCAAAATATAGATTAATGTGGAGTTTACAAAAAACTTTTTATACACCATTTAAAGGTTTAACACCTTTACAAAAAATTTGGCAAATTGAAAAAATACGTGAACAAAGTAAAGGTAACAAAACAAAAAAAATGGCATATCAAACTATGAAAAAAATTAATCATTTTTTAAATGAAACATCTATTTACAATTTTAAAAACAATAAAACTTTTTTTAATAAAATACAGTTATTAACTAATGGATTAAACGTTTCATGGGAAGAACAAAGAAATCAAAAATTAAAAAACTTTTTATTAAGTACTGAATATAAATTAAGAAACGTAGAAAATAAATTAAATAAATTAGGTTTAATTCAATTTTCATTAAAAAAAGACTATTGGAAAAAAAGTTATTTCCGTAAATTAAAACAAGAATTATTAAAACAAGAATTATTAAAACAAGAATTATTAATTACAAATATGAAAAAAGACAAAAATAATTATTTATTACTTAATAATAATTCTAATAACATTTATTTTAGACAAAAAATTTATAATAGTTTTTCTTATTGGTGGGAAGCTGTTGATTTAACTAAAGTAATTGCTAATTTTAAAGGATTAACATTAAATGAAAAGAGAGATTCTTTAATAAAATTTAAAATAACATGTAGTACTTTTTTATTTCATTTTTGTGCTTTAATTTCGGTTATTAGTTTAATACAAATAAGAACTTTAATAAAGTTGTCTTTAATAGTAATAACTAAATTGTCATTTATTTATAAAGATTTAACTTATTCTCTTTATAAAAGTTTACAAATTTTTGTTAATAGTTTAATTTTCAAAAATCTAAGTGGCACAGACACTTCTAAAAAAGACTCTGTGTCTAACAAAAATATCAATAAAAATGTTAAAAAAGTTTTATTCCAAAAATTAAACAATGAACACCTAAAATTAAACTACTCTAATCAAGGTTATAATAAAAAAACAACAAATCTTCTAAAAAAAATGCATAATTTATCATATAATTTTGTAAAGTGCAGTAAACTTAGTTTTATAACAGGTGTTTCTAATTCATTATATAAAAAAAAATCTATAATAAATTCAACGTTAGAATCATCATTAGATGGTTTAACTCCGCAAAGGCTTAACAGCCTTTACAACGGCGTCAACCTAAATGCTAAAGCTGAAAGCAGTATATTTAATTATTACAAATATTTTACATTAACTAAAATGTCTAAAGATTTAAAAGAAATAAACAATGTAATGGATCCATCTTTCAGAAAAACTAAAAAGAATGCAAACGTTCTTACATTAGTTAACTATGCCACAAAAAACAAAGGTTGGTTTATAAGCTTTTTAAAAACCAAAAAACAGTTTAATTTAGAAAGAAATTTAAAAGTACCAAATCAAAATTTAATTAATAATATTCTTTATTATTTTTATATAAATTTACTAAAAAAACCATTATTTATATTATTTTATAATAAAAAAAGGGTAGTGAGTATTTTTTATAATAAGGGTGAAAAATTCAATAATGGAATAGAGAGTACTAAAGAACTATATTTAAGAAAATTAACACTCACTAAAAAATTACAAAAAATCAAGTTTTGTTTAAGTAGTACAAAAATAATAAGTTCCATTATTTACAAAAATATATTTAATTTTTCTCTATTTATGTTAAAAAGTATTGATTTATTTGGAGTATTGACTAATTATATTTATAAATTTTTTGAAAAACCAGGTGAATTAGTAGTAGATTGGTTAGCTTTTAGTTTTTTAGTAGAATGGTCTTCAGATTTAACAACAACAATACCTGAAACAATGGATATTCTATCAATGAATAGTTTTTCAAAACTAATAAGTGGTTTAAATATGAATTTTTTTATATATGCATTTAATGACTCTTCTCTTAGTTTCAGTTTATTTAATACTCCAATTTTTATGTCTTTATTTAAACGTCGATTATGGGAGACTTATGATCTTTTAATTCAACAATGGTGTCAACCTGATTTAGATGTTTTATCTAGACAGAAAAAAGGTATGATTTTTTGGGATCTGTGGGGTCAAGCACTGCTAGATGCAGCAGAAGATTCAAATATCAATATAACAGAATTAACAACAAATAAAGAAGAACAAATGCGTTTATTTGAAAAATTACAATTAATTGAAATGGGTAACAAAAAAGCTCCTGCTTTAGCTGCAACTATAGGCCAGCCGTCTACTGACGTTGGAGCTTACAGGCCCCAACTGCCCAGCAAAGCTGGGGTTGAAAAATCTAATAAAAATGATTTATTTAATAATAATCTTAAAAAACAGCAAGCTAAGTTTAATCAAAAAAATATTAAAAATTATTTAAAAAATTATTTATTTAATAAACAAAAATCTTCTTATTCTTATTCTTCTTGTTTAAAAAACAACAGTGGTTTAACCACAAAAAATTTAACATGGTCAGCAAGTCAATTTTTAAGTTATCAAGGTAAAGATACAGAATTATTCATAGATCTTCATCCACCAAAATCATTTTCTCATTTACCTTCTATAAAATATTCACAATCCATTCAACAACCAGTAGGTAATATTGTATGTCAAATATTTTCAGGTATTTTTTATAAACAAATATCTAAAAATATTTTAGTAGTAGGTTCATCAGGTTTTGAGAAAAGTTTACTTATTCAAGCAATAGCTGGTGAAACAGAATTAAAAATTATAACAGATAATGCACACCGTTATGCAATGGTTTATAGAGGTGTTGCTGTAGGTATAAAACTACTAAGAGAAGTTTTTGAAGCATTAGCAGTTCAAACACCTTGTCTTTTTTTATTAGAAGATATTCATGCAATAGGTGAACGTAGACCATTTTTAATTTCTGATGATGAAGGTACTCATTCTAATCAAAACGAATTTGGTTCAGAAGAGAGCGAAATTCATGAAAAAAATATTGTTATTTATCAACTTTCAAAACATTTTATTAGTAACTATAAAAAACCTTACAAATCAGCTAGTTTAATACCTACTAATCATTTTTGTTTTGATTTATTTTTAAATATGCCTTCAATGAAACAAAGAAGAAATGATTTATCTGTGAAAAGTCCTCTTCCATTAGAACAAATTAATAAGCAAAATGAATCAAATTTAAATAATAATAATAATATTAATAAAGTTAAACATTTATGGAATAATAAAACAGAATCTTTTTATAAAAAAGAGAGTTCTATTCAAATTAAACAACATCAATTATTAGCACCTCCAGCTACATCACCTTTTAGTGTTTTAGTCTTAAAAGAAGAAAAAAAATTAAAACCAAAACAAAACGTTAAAGAAATGCCTTGGTTTGGATTACCAGGTGAACAATTAGCATTAGTGTCAAAAGCTTCTTATTCTATTCGTGTTAAAATTGCTTTATTAGCTGATCAAGTTTTATCAAACGTTTCTGTTAAATTAGATATGATTACAGATTTACTTGTTATTATCGATAGTGTTAAAGGAAATAGAGGTTTTGTTGTTTTTGCTACAACTCATGTTCCTTATTTACTAGATCCTGCTTTAAGAAGACCTGGTAGATTTGATGAAACTATTAAACTACCTTTAATTCCATCATTATTTAGTAGATGGCAAATTTTAAAAGCTAAAAATGAATTCTTAATGAATTCTTCATTAAATACACCTTTTAATAATGGCATTACACTAGATTTTATAAATATAAGCAAAAATTTAACAAATTCTTTATTATTTGATGTAGAAGATAAATTAATTAATTTTATATTTACTAAAAATTGGTCTAACAAAATCTTAAAAGAAAGAGCTTATTATAAAAAAATTAGTATTAGTAATAGATTTAAATTTTCTAATAAAAACAAACCTATTTTAAGTTTATCAGCTCTTAAAGCTACATTAACTGATTCTTTAAGAAAAACAGATCAATCCATTTTTAAAAAAGATTCTTATTTAAAAATCACTAATAAACCTATTTACAAACATTCTGTCATTAGAAGTTATTCTTTAGTTACCAATTCTTTAATTTTATGTCTAAATAATACGCTTAATCATCAATCTAATAGTCCAAAAATAAACAAAGATTCTAATAAAAAGGATATGTTAAAAAAACAGCTGAAAGGCGAGGCGTTGGTACTCACAAATACTATCAGTTTACCAATAAATTCTTTTAACTTACAAGATTATTCTATATATTTAAGTTTATATGGTTCACCTCAAAGTTTTAAAGACGCTTTAACTAATTGTATGGCTGGTAAAATAGGTGAAACTTTTGCTTTATCTACTAGTAGTAATAGATTAGCTATTAATACAGATTTACTAAAAAAATATAATTATAAAAAATTAAACTATACTAAAGATAAATATTCTTTTAATGAAATACAAGATAAACCTTTTATAACACAATTGTTTAACGATTTTATAAATATAAATGTCGGTGAAACATGGCGAGCAGGTACTACTTTATTATTTAGTTATATTCAAAAACGTTATTTATATCATAAAAATACTCTAAATTCTAAATTACTTTATATTAAAAATAAAACTACTTTATATGAACCACCTAGTCCACCAAAAAGTAACATTTTATTACCATCTAAACGTTATGAAAATTATAAACGAACTTTAGCCGTTTCAAACTTAAAAAGTAAAACAACTGTAAATCTTCCTACTATGTTAGAAATGCATCAACAACACCGTTTAATAAAACGTTTATACAAAATCCCTATTAAAGAATTTTTTAAAAGTGAAATAATAAAGAATAACTTAACTAACTTTGGTAATGCTTCTATGACTTTAGCACCACTTGATTCATTAATGGAAAAAACTACCAGTTTTAATTGGTATTACAAAAATAGAATTTTAAATCGTCATATTACTTATTTAACAAATCAATGGTGGAACGGTCAACTTCAAGAACATAACGCTGAAACAACTTATTTAAGTGATATAGATTGGAGATACACTTTTGTAGAATCCATAGGTGATTTATGTCTAGACTTTCCTGACTATGAACAATATTATAACCCACGAAATCGTCGTTGGAATTTAACTTATGGTAACTGGAGTAATTGGTTTAATTTTGAGAAAGAGTTTTATGAAGAAATTTATTCACATTACATTTTTGAATGTTTTACAAAAGCTTATCGATTATTAGATAAAAATCGTGAAGTAATTGATTTTTCTGCTATTATATTATTACAAAATGGATTATTACAAGATTTAAACGAAATACAAATATATAATTTTTATAAACGTTTCTTATCACCTCTTTAATTTAACAAGTGCTTCTTTTAATACTCTTTAATTTTTTAATTTTTTAATTTACCATTTATCTATTTTTTTAAGTTTTATGTTTTATTATTTATTAAATAATTAAACATAAAACTTAAAACAAAATATGCTTTTTATATAATTTAAAATTAATTCACTTTTTATTCTTTATTTATAAACTTTTTATATTTTTTTACACTAAAGTAAAAAATTTATTTATAATAACAAAAAAATATAATGTAATTAAACTTATAAAATTATAGACTTTTGTTAATAGTTATGGTAATATTATTAATAACTTTTAAATTTTTTAAGCATCAAATCTTTTGTAAAAGTAATACTGTTTTTAAAAAAGTTAATTGCTTAATTAGACCGTTGGTCTTAAGTGTATATAAAGTTTTAGTTTTTTTATGGCGGGCGTAGCCAAGTGGTAAGGCAGTGGATTGTGACTCCATTATTCGCGGGTTCAAACCCCGTCGTTCGCCTTTTTTAAAAAAGTTTTTTTATTACCAGCCCCTCAGCCTTTAATTGAGAGCTTAAAGCCTTTGGCTTAACCAATAGGCAAAATAATTGATTTTATTCCTATAAACAAATATAAATGATGCTGTTTAGTTATTTTTTTTTTCTAATTTACCAAACTCTGTTACGGTAAATTATATATTTTATTTTTTCTTGCTTGACTTATTATTTTAAATTAGTTAAAATATATTTAATTAAACTAAAAAAATATTCAATAAGCCCCCATCGTCTAGAGGCTCAGGACATCTCCCTTTCAAGGAGGAAACGAGGATTCGAATTCCTCTGGGGGTAATACTTGTTAATCATATTAATTTATTTAAACTAAAAAACTAAAGTCTTTTATATTTTATAAAGCACTTTAAGCAAGGTTCAATATGTATTATAAATTTGATAATTTATTATATTTTTTCAACCAGCTTAAGATACTAAAAATTTTTTTAACTGTTTAAAGTTGAAAAACAAGTTTTTTTATTTTATATGTGCTTGTTGACCTAGCCACTTTAATTTTATTAATAGAATATATCAGATAATCAGCTACTTATAAAAGGTTATAAGCTGTTTTATTTTTAAAAAGAGTATCTTAAAGCTTTTTTATTAAGCTTTTTAAGTAAGGTTTTTTAAGTAAGTTTTTTTAAGTAAGTTTTTTTAAGTAAATTTTTTATTTATATTTTTTGTTTATTATTTAAATATTCTTATTAAATAATAAGATAGTTCAATGAAAGTTTTATTTTTTTATAGGTATGTTAAAATGATAATAAGTTTAAATAATTACCTAATAAATTATAACTCTCTATTTTAATAAAATATTAATATTGCTATAAAATAGAGATTTATAATTTATTAAAACCCGATAAATTGGTTAATATTTTCAAAATCTGTTAAATATTTTATTTGCTAGATAAAATTCTTAATAGACTTTAAATTTTTCAGAATATTAGAATCGGATAAACAAATAAAATATTTATAAACTAAGTGTTTTATAAACTAAAAAATTAAAATAAAAAGATAAAACAATAAAAATCAAAAAGATGTTTTTAAATGTAGTATATCTTTTTTTTTAGTAAAGTTTATCCCAAATTTAAAATAAAAAATTATTACAAGGAAGTTATAATGGCACGCGCTAAATTTGAACGTAAAAAACCCCATGTAAATATTGGTACAATTGGTCACGTAGACCATGGTAAAACTACTTTAACAGCAGCAATTACAATGACTTTAGCTGCACGTGGTGGAGCTCAAGGTAAAAAATATGATGAAATAGATTCAGCTCCTGAAGAAAAAGCACGTGGTATTACTATTAATACAGCACACGTTGAATATGAAACAGATCATCGTCACTATGCGCATGTAGATTGTCCAGGTCACGCAGATTATGTTAAAAACATGATTACAGGTGCTGCACAAATGGATGGTGCTATTCTTGTAGTTTCTGGAGCAGATGGTCCTATGCCACAAACTAAAGAACATATTCTATTAGCAAAACAAGTAGGTGTACCAAATATCGTAGTTTTCTTAAATAAAGAAGACCAAGTAGATGATAAAGAATTATTAGAATTAGTAGAATTAGAAGTTCGTGAAACGCTAGATAAATATGAATATCCTGGTGATGAAATTCCAGTAGTACCAGGTTCTGCATTATTAGCTTTAGAAGCTTTAATTGATAATCCAAAAATTCAACGTGGTGAAAATAAATGGGTTGATAAAATTTATGAATTAATGGATAAAGTTGATAGTTATATTCCTACACCACAACGTGAAACTGATAAACCTTTCTTATTATCTGTTGAAGACGTTTTATCTATTACTGGTCGTGGTACTGTAGCTACTGGTCGAGTTGAACGTGGTGTTTTAAAAATCGGTGAAAACGTTGAAGTTGTAGGTTTAAAAAACACAAAAACTTCTGTTGTTACTGGTCTAGAAATGTTTAAGAAAACTTTAGACGAAACTATGGCTGGTGATAACGTTGGTGTTCTATTACGTGGTATTCAAAAAAAAGATATTGAACGTGGTATGGTATTAGCTAAACCTGGTACTATTACTCCACATACTAAATTTGAAGCACAAGTTTACATTTTAACTAAAGAAGAAGGTGGTCGCCATTCTGCTTTTTTAGCTGGTTATAGTCCTCAATTCTTTGTTCGTACTACTGACGTTACTGGTAAAGTTGTTTCTTTTAGTCATATTCAAATGCGTAATCCTTCATCTGTTGCTGAAGAACATTCTAATAAAATGGCTATGCCTGGTGATCGTATTAGCATGGTAGTTGAATTAATTAACCCTATTGCTATTGAAAAAGGTATGCGTTTTGCTATTCGTGAAGGTGGACGTACTGTAGGTGCTGGTGTTGTTACAAACATTATTCAATAATTTATACAGCCAAGGCGTCAGCCTAGCAGCCTTTACAACCAACCCCAGCAAAGCTGGGCAGCCACGGCTGGTCTATAGTTGCCTGCAACTGCTTTAGCAGTTGCTGCTAAAGCAGGGCTGAAGCAGCTAAAACTGGGCGTCAGCAGCTAAAGCTGGAGAGCTGCAATAAAGTATTAAGCCTTTGGCTGAAACTATAGGACAAGGCGTCAGCAGTTTGAGCTGGTTGTTTTTTAATAAACCAAAATATACTAATCAAAAAAAAACATTAGTATATTTTGGTTTATTATTTGCTTTTATAAAAAAATATCATTATAATATACTTATCTTTTTATAGGCCCATAACTCAGTCGGTAGAGTGATTGCCTTACAAGCAATAGGTCATCGGTTCAAGTCCGGTTGGGCCTAAAACTAATAGAAAGACCAATAAAAAACTAATTGAAAGACCAATAAAAAACTAATATATTTTTTATAAAAATTTGATTTTTTTGTTTTGTCTTTTTATAATCTATACTAAGTGGCACAGACGCTTCTAAAAAAGACTCTTTGTTTTTTTAGTAGTTTTTACATCGGTATACAGTACTAAAAATCCGCCTTGCAGCCAACGTCTATAGTTGGGAGCTGGTGTATCATTTTTTTATTTTAGTTAAATTAATTCCAGCTACGCTAAAATAGATATAAATAGAGAAATACTTGCTTACGTTAATAATAATAGTTATACTATAAATCACTTTATTAGTTATTATCTGGTATTAGTTATTATCTGGTATTAGTTATTATCTGTGGTATTAATTATTAAGTTATTAAGTTATTAAGTTATTTAGTTATTAAGTTATTATTTGTACGGGATGTAGCGCAGTTTGGTAGCGCATGTGCTTTGGGAGCATAGGGTCGCAGGTTCGAATCCTGTCATCCCGAAAGATATATGTGCTAAAAAAGTTTAACTTTATAATTCTTTATTTTTTCTTATTTATAAAACTTTTCTATTTTTTTAGCTATAGAATAAAATAAATATGTTGACAACATATAAGCGGATAATTTTTTACAAAATGGGTCTTAATCTACTAAAAGATTAAAATAACTTTTTTTATTACTTTTAGTTTGTTTATTTTTTTTAACTTACTTTTTAGTAGTGACTTCCTTTCTTATTATTAAATAACTGTATAAAAAATATTAATAAAAAAGCTGCACTAAATAAAATATGATAGGATAAATAAAAATAAATTAACTAAAAAATGATTAAGAATTCTTATTTAAACTTTTTTATAAAAAAAAATAATTAAAGTTTAGGTATATTTTTAATTTTTTTTATTCCTTAAAAATGATTAATTTTAAAAAACTTTATAAAGAAGAAAAACTAAAAGCGCAGAGCGTTTTTGGTTATAAGTCATATAATAAATTAGCAGAAGTTAAACTAATTACAATTAGTGTTTCCTCTGCAGAAAGAATTAAACAATGGGCTGAAAAAACGTTACCGAATGGAAAAGTAATAGGTAAAGTAATGAATGCAAATACTTTACATTATAAAACCTTTAAACCAGTAAAAGGAGGTTTGTTTTGTGAACGTATTTTTGGACCATTAAAAGATTTTCAATGTGCATGTGGAAAGAAACCAAAAAAAGGAGATTATTTAAAAAAAATGTTACAAACATCTAGTTTATCATCAAAAAATAAAGAAATAAAAAATATAACCAAATTGTTAGAACACAATAATGAATTATACAAAAAGAACCCATCTATATTTGCACATTTACCTAAAAAATACCATTTTTTAGGTCGTATGTTTTGTAAAGACTGTGAAGTCGAATATACCTGGTCCATTATTCGACGTTATCAATTAGGTTATATTGAACTGATTTCTCCAGTGACTCATGTGTGGTTTTTAAAAGGAACTCCTAGTTACTTATCGATTTTATTTGATATGAAAAAAGGATACCTTGAAGCTATAAATTATAGTTCTCAAACATTAACAATAGAAAATTCTTTATTTTATTCATCTTCTTTAAAAAAACCTTCCATGCTTTTTTCTTCTTGGCAAAAAGTTGTAACTAAATTAGAGAATAGTGGCAATAAGAGCAATACTAGTTTAGATTTTTTAAAAATTAAAAATCAATTTAGTCATCTTAAAAAACATTATAAATTAGAAAAACGTTTAAAAATAACTCCTTTAAACATTAAATTACGTTCTAGCCAGATAGTTCATTTTTTAGTAAAAAATGATTTTATAAAACTAGAAAATTATAATATAAAAAATTTAACTAAACCTATTTTTATCAAATTTTGGGTGTTTTTATTTAAACTTTTAAAAAAAAATCCTACATTTATTTTTTCTGAGTTTAGTTTAGGGGAGCAAAAATTATATTCTATTATTCAAAATAGAATAAATATAAAAAAAAGCTATTGTTTAAAAAATCTATTAAGAAAAGCACCTATTCCTTTTTATATTTTAATAAACATCCATTTTTTATCAGAAACAAATTTTTTAAAATATTGTATTAAAATGACTACAAAAAAAATGTTTAGTATGGCTTATAAAAAAAGTTTAACAAAAATCCATTATTATTTATTACATATAAATAATAGACTAAATAGTTCTCTTTTTAGCAAAACAAAAATTCATTATTTTAATAATTTACTAAAAAATAATAACCTTTATTCTATTAATAAAAAAAGTTTTATATTTTCTTTAGAAAACAAGTATGAAGCAAAAGAAGTTAAATTATCTTTTAAATCTATTAAAAAAATAAGTAGTTTACTTTATTGGATTAGGTTAAAATATAAAAGAGTTATGAAAAAAGAATATAATTTAGATTCTCTAACATTTTTATTTTATATAAAACAATTTACAACAGTAAAAAAATCGATTAATCAAATTAAGTTTTATTTTTGTTTTATATATATTAAAAAATTAATCACTTTAATGGACCCTTTAATTAATAGTTTAAAATCTATTTTTTTTATTACTATTTATAAAAATTACATTTTTTATTTTTTTAATAATCAAGGAATACAGCACTCATCTAAAACCTCTTGTTATAAACATAACTTAGAATTTTTACAAACATCCAATATAACACTAAAAAATATAAGACAAACATTCAATAAAAAACAAAAGCAGTATTTTTCTAAAATAAAAATGTATTCAGGAAATGAATTAATAATGTTTCCATTTTTAAAAAAAACAGTGATTATTGACAAATTGGATCACCAACGTAAGGCCGAGATTACAGGCCCCAACTGCCCAGCAAAGCTGGGTTTTTTATTTAATTATAATCATTATAATAATTTTAATAAATTAAATTCTTTTTCTTTCTTTTTTTCTTCTAGAAAAAGCAAAATACCTACTTCTATGTTAACTAAAGAAAAAGAGAACAAAAACAAGTGTATTCACACACTTACTACAAACCATTCAAAAACCAATATCTATAAAAATAAACTTTATAATAATATATATTGTCTATCTCACCGTGAAAGATGGAATCATTCAAACGATTGGACTTATTTAAATGAATTTGTAGGAGGGTTGTTATTAACCAAAAAAGAATATTTAATACCAAAATATAAACATCGTTTTAATTTAATTTTAAATTTACAAATATACGGAACAATTAATAATCCTATTAATCCAAATTATATAAAAAATTTTAAAGAAAAAGAAAAAGAAAAAGAAAAAGAAAAAGTTTATTCTAGTGCATTATTTTCTGGTCCAGGAATAATTAATCAACTTTTAAAAGAGTTAGATTTTTATGAACTAAAAAAAATGGATAAACAAAATCGTATTTTACTTTATCAATTAAGCAAACAAATAGTGACATTAAAAAAAGTAAAAAAAATCAATTTAAAAAATAAAAGTAGTTTTTTTCTAAAGCTGGAAGTTGGTTTAGAAAAAAAAGAATTAAAAGAATGTTATAAAAAACGTGACTCATTAATTCGTCGAACAAAATTAGTTAGAAAATTGTTTAGGAAAGAATCTTCACCTGAAGCTATCACACTAAATGTGTTACCTGTGTTACCTCCCGATTTAAGACCTATTGTAAAAATAGGAGATCAAGTAGCAGCTTCAGATTTAAATCGTTTATATCAACGTATTATTTATAGAAATGAACGCTTAAAAAAATTTTTAAAAGATGCTTCTATTAGTCATTCTTATGAAATGAAATATGCACAACGTTTATTACAAGAAGCTGTTGATAATTTAATTCAAAATGGAAAAAATGGTGCCAGTTCTGAAAAAGATAGTAGAGGTAGAGCTTTAAAATCACTATCTGATCTTTTAAAAGGAAAAGAGGGAAGGTTTCGTCAAAATTTATTAGGTAAAAGAGTAGATTATTCAGGACGTTCAGTTATTGTAGTGGGTCCAAAATTAAAACTTCATCAATGTGGAATTCCTAAAGAAATGGCACTACAATTATATTTACCTTTTTTATTAAAACGTATTTTAAATACTAATCTTTCTAAAACTGTTATTGGTGCTAAACATTTAATAAAAACAAATCCCTCTTTAACTACAGATTTATTAAGAGAAATTATGCAAACTCATCCTCTTTTATTAAATCGTGCACCTACTTTACACCGTCTTAGTATTCAAGCTTTTCAACCTAAATTAGTTGAGGGACGTGCTATTTTATTACACCCTTTAGTTTGTGCTGCTTTCAATGCTGACTTTGATGGAGATCAAATGGCTGTACATGTTCCTATTACAATAGAAGCACGTGCTGAAGCTTGGAAGTTAATGTTATCTATCAATAACATTTTATCACCTGCTACTGGTGAACCTTTAGCTATTCCTAGTCAAGACATGGTTTTAGGTTGCTATTATTTGACTACTAATTCTAATAAAAATTCTATTAACACTAAAAGAGGTTCTGGTTATTTTTTTAATACCTTTTTAGATGCTTTAAAAGCTTATGAATTAGCTCAAATTGATCTTCATGCTAAAATATGGGTTAAATGGGCGGGATCTGGTTTTATTGAAAATGGAGACGATCAAGAAGAACCTATAGAAATACAAATAAATAAACAAGGTTATTGGAAAGAAATTTATGCTTCTTCACATAATCATTATGATGCTAATAATGTTTCTATTAATAAATATATTTGTACAACTCCTGGGAAAATTTTATTCAATTACCATATTCTTAAACTTTTTTAAAAAAGTTTAAACCCTTTTTTAAACCCTTTTTTAAACACTTTTTTTAAACTTTTTATTAAAACAAAAAAAACACTATTAAGTGTTATTATTTAACCATATAATTATCAACAGGTATTCCTACTAAATTAGGTTATCCTATAATTAAAGATTTACCTGTTGATAATTATATTGTTTCAAAAACATTATAACACCTGTCAATCGTCTCTATAATTTATCTTATTTAAATTAAATAATTCTTCAAATAAAACTATAAAATATACCGCTCCGTCTTTTTTCTAAAGAAAAAAAAGTTTTTTATATAAAAAATAAAAACAAAAATTGTAAACAAAAATTCAAAATTATCTCAACTTCTTAAACATCTTCTTCTGGCTGTTCATTGACTTTTTTCTACCTTATTTTTTTTTATTAATTATTAATTGAGGTTTTTAATTCAATAATGTAGTTAATTTAGTTGATCACCAAGCAAAGCTTGATTCTCATAAGCTTATTTTTTTATCTAAAATAAAAAAAGCTTAAAAAGAATAATTTTAATTGTTTATAAAAAATATAAACACTTTCTTTTTAATAAAAAAAATGTTATAATATTTATTATTTATAATTAGTTATAAAAAAGTTCATTTTTTTTTTAAAGGCAAGGCCAAGGAAGCCTTTGCAACTGCCATTCAGCCTAGCAGCCTTTACAACGGCGTCAGCGTTTTTGGCTGTAAGCAGCTCTGGTATAAACAAAAAATGAAAAATAAGACTTATTTAATAAATATAAGTTTGATAAACAAAGCTTTTTCTAAGTTCATTTTAAATAAAAACAGTGATTATCCATTTAAATAAAAACAGTGATTATCCATTATACTTGTATAGTTATAGTTTTTGAGTTCATCGTCTAATGGATAGGACATCGGTCTTCTAAACCGCTAGTGTAGGTTCAATTCCTACTGGACTCATTATTTATTATAAGACTTTTTTAAAAAATAACTATGTATTAATTTTTTTTTTATTTTTCTAAATAGGTTGCATAAATAGTTAATTAATTTTTTTTAATATATATTTAATAAAGATATTTGACTAAAAAGACAAAATATTTTAAAATTTATGTTAGATCCGTTTACCACTTTAGTTATTTACTTGCCTGCTTAACTCAATCGGTAGAGTATCGGTTTTGTAAACCGAAGGTTATCGGTTCAAGTCCGATAGCAGGCTGTTTGTCTTTTTTATAAACAAAAATGCTTTACTAACTGCCAGCTTTAGCATATAGGCTGACGCCTTGGCTTGCTATAAAAATACTAACTTATAAATGCTATGCAAGCAATTATAAAAATGATACTTCTATAACTAAAAAACTAAAGTTTTTTAGTTTTAAAGGTATAGATTTAATATATTTTTAAATATCAATTATTAAATTAGCTTATTGGATGGATTCAGGACCTGTTGATATCGGGACTTTATGTATAGCAAGTTCGTTTAAAAAGGTTCATGCTCTAATGCATACGCCCCTAGGTGATGATTATTTATATGCAGCTTCACTGAATGTTAGAAAGACAATCAGCTTACAGCTTTAGCATATAGGCTGAATACGTTTCAGCCTATCAGCCATAGGCTGACGCCTTGGCTGCTGTTACAGCTAGTATTGTAGATATAAATGTTTTAGCTCATGGATCTCAAGAAAAAGTTATTGTAAATATAATTATAAAAAACAAAAATGTCCTGATAATAGGTTTAATTTGATATTTAATTTGATATTTAATTTGATATCTTGCTTAATTTTTTAAATATAGTTAATATCAATATTATATTTGTAGGCCTATCATTCCAGCTGGGGCTGATATAATAAAAAAAAAGAGCTTGTAGCTCAGTGGACTAGAGCGTGTGGCTACGAACCACAAGGTCGCGGGTTCGAATCCCTCCTGGCTCATTTTTAGAATGAGTAAAAATAAACCAAGCAAAGCTTAAGCCTAGCAGCCTTTGCAAGGGCTGAAGCAGCTAAAGCTGGTCAGCAGCTAAAGCAGGTAGTTGATTATTAGATGTAAAACTATGTGCTGGCTAAAAGATAAAAACTTTTTTTTCTAAAATAACTGATAAAATAAAACTACACTTTTTTTATAAAATTGTAAAATATATTTTTAATTTATGGAAAGGTGGCAGAGTGGTTAATTGCACCAATTTTGAAAATTGGCGTGACTTTACGGTCACCGGGGGTTCGAATCCCTCCCTTTCCGAAGTTTATCTTAAATAAAATATAATTTCGAAGTTTATCTTATCCGAAGTTTATCTTAAATAAAATATAATTTCGAAGTTTATCTTAAATATAATGTAGAAAATAATTAATACGTTACAACTATAATGATGCTTTTAGGGTAGATCTTTTTGCCCATTTTATTTATTATTTGATATTTTTTAGATGTTGAAACTATAATAACTTTAGAGAAAATTAAAAATTTATACTCTTAAAAGTTTTTTTTGTTAGTTTTATTAATTTTTATTAAAAACTAAAGATTTTTAAAACTTTTAAAAAATTTAGTGTTTTAGTTATAAAGCACTAAAAATGTTTTTAAGTTTATTGTATATTCAATTATTTCTCTTAAAAATTGAAAATATTTATCTCTTTACCTAAAGTTTCTTTCTTATAAAACAAAGTATAAACTGTTATTGTAGAATAAACTTTTTTAAAAAAGGATAATATTAATCACTAAAACAAACATTATTTTTACTTACAAAATGACTAAAGTAAAACGTGGAAATGTGTCTCGCAAAAGACATAAAAAAACATTAAAACTATCTAAAGGTTTTCGTGGTGCTGGTTCAGTATTATTTCGTACTTCTAATCAACAAGTAATGAAAGCATTACGTAATTCTTATAAAAATCGTAGACAAAAAAAACGTGATTTTCGACAATTATGGATTTCTCGAGTAAATGCTGCAATACGTCCTTTCGGTTTAAATTATAGTGAATTTATAAATTATTTAAAAAAACGTTCTATAAAATTAAATCGAAAAATACTTGCTCAACTTTCTATTTGTGATCCTGATGCATTTACTCAATTAGTTTTATTTTAGAATGATATATATTTATCTATATATTTTTTTAGACATTTTTTGTATTAAATTTTTTATTTTTTTTAGAAAAAGGTTAAAACCTTAATTTAATACATTAACAAAATCAAGTTGGAATTTTTAATATACTTTAAAAAAAGTTTAAAAAAAAGTATAAAAAAGTATAAAAAAAAGATTAAAAAATGACTTTTTGTCTTAATATATTCTTCTTTTTGTACAGTATTGTTGTTTTTTTAAGATAACTAAAATAAAAAGAAAAGCCATTTCACCATTAGTGGTGCTGAATGGTTTGGAAGCCAAGATTTTATAAAAAAAATCTTAGGTTAACAAAAACGTACTTCAAAATCAAAAAAAAATATTAGAAAAGCTGCTTGGAAAAAAAAAGTAGAAAAACAAGCAACAAGATCTCTTTTCTTAGCAAAATACCTTTTACGTAATAAACCTGAAGATCCTGCTGTTGAAAAACTTTTAACACGTATGCGTGACTCTTCTTTAGAAGAATAAAAAAGCACTTTTAGTTTTTTTAATCAACAAAAAGGATCAGTGCTTAGGCACTTATAAAAGGATTATTCATAAGTTATATTTTTTATACTTTTATATAGTAATAAAAACATTGATAATTAATCTATCACTCTTTTTTATTACTATATAGAAGTATTACAACAGTTTTTTACCTATACTAGATTTTTTTTTTATTTTTTGGTATTATATTGTAAAATGTGTGATAAGGTTTAAATTATAAAAAAAATGAGAAAACAGTTATTTAACTTCTTTTTATTTAACTTCTTTTTATTTAACTTCTTTTTTATTCTTTTTTATTCTTTTTTATTCTTTTTACTAATTTTTTTCTAAGCAAAACAGGCTTTGTTATAAAACTACCAACTAACAGCTTTAGCATATAGGCTGACGCCTTGGTTGGCAAAAAAACTTAATAAAGTTATAAGATTATAACTTTATAAGATTTTACAAGTTATTTATAAAGTTATTGTTAAATAAAATAATCAAATTATGTTTTATTTATGGCGGTATAGCCAAGTGGTAAGGCAGAGGATTGCAAATCCTTTATTCCTCAGTTCAAATCTGAGTGCCGCCTGTAAATTAACGTTAATTTGTTTTATTATAAAAATTTTTAATATTTATGAGTTTATTATAATACAAAAACGTCCTTAGTTCAGTCGGTAGAACGCAGGTTTCCAAAACCTGATGTCGTGGGTTCAATTCCTACAGGGCGTGGTTAAATTATTAATTAATTATTTATTATATATTTATAAAAATATTTAAAAATTAAAAAAATTTGTACTTTAAAAAACTTCTATATAGTTTTTAAGACATTTTTTTTTATAAATATATAATAAAGTATAAAAAGCGGATGTAACTCAATGGTAGAGTGCGATCCTTCCAAGTTCGAGGTTGCGGGTTCGAATCCCGTCATCCGCTCAACTTAAAAACTAACTTATAAACCTAAAATAGCTAATAGTTTTTTAAGTTAATAATGGGTGTTAAACTATTTATAAAAAAAAGTCAAATTAAAAAGCGCTTATCAGAGCTATAGTAATTATCCTTTTAGTTGTCAAAAAAAAATAAGTAGTTTTATTAGTCAGCATTCGCTTTTATCTTTTTTTGTTACCTTAACTTTAATTATTAGAAACTTTACAATCTATCTTAGTATAATTTACACTTGTATTAAAATTTATTTAGTTTTTAAAAACTAAATATAAATGATTAATACAAGACTTTTTGAAAAAATTAATCAACTAATTAAAAACTTTTTAGCAAAGCTTGCTTTAGTTTTTATTTTTATTAAATGTAAATACTAAGACACTTTAGTGTCTTATAAAAAACTTTAGTGTCTTATAAAAAACTTTAGTGTCTTATAAAAAACTTTAGTCAGCTAAAGCTGAAAGGTATAAAACTACTTATTTTATAAGGTTTTTTTATAAGTAATAAGAGCTTTTAAATGAATAATAAGTTTTTATTTTCAACCCCAGCGAAGCTGGGCAGTTGGGGCCTGTAAGCTCCAACTGACGTTGACGGCTGACCTATAGTTGTAGCTAAAGCTTGCTTAGCCTATATGCTAAAGCTGTAGCTGGTTGTTTAAATTTGGATATTTTAAGGATGCTACTGTTTATATAAAAAAGACAGTTTAAAAAGTCCTTTTTTTAAAAATCAAATAATAAAGTATATTTTATTATGACAATGCGCACACCAGAGGAATTAAGTAATCTAATTAAAGAATTAATAGAACAATATACACCAGAAGTTAAAATGGTTGATTTTGGTATTGTTTTCCAAGTAGGTGATGGAATTGCTCGTATTTATGGTTTAGAACGAGCAATGTCAGGTGAATTATTAGAATTCGAAGATGGTACTTTAGGTATTGCTTTAAACTTAGAAGCTAATAATGTAGGTGCAGTATTATTAGGTGATGGTTTAAAAATAACAGAAGGTAGTCGTGTTCGTTGTACAGGAAAAATCGCTGAAATTCCTGTAGGTGAAGGTTATTTAGGTCGTGTAGTAAATGCTTTAGCACACCCTGTTGATGGTAAAGGTTCGATTCCAACAATAGAAACACGTGCTATTGATTCACCAGCTCCTGGTATTGTATCTCGTCGTTCAGTTTATGAACCTTTACAAACAGGTTTAGTAGCAGTCGATGCAATGATTCCAATTGGTCGTGGTCAACTATTGGCCCTTTAAAGCTTTTAGCTTTAACGCAGGAAACTATATGCTGGAACCTTACTTTTAAAATAAGTAGTTCTTTTTTTAAAAATAAAAGCGTACTTGGATTTTAGTGGCAGCTTATTTTTTTTAAGTAAGATTATTATTATACTGTCCCTTCCAAAAACTAAAGATAAAAAAAGTCCTAAAAAAACTTAAGATAAATAATATCAAATAAGATTATCTTTCTTTTTAAGCTTTAGTACTTAGTGAAAACCGTCTTTTATTAAAAGGAATCAGCAGGAAACCAAAAATTATTCTTAAAAAAAAAAATATAGCCTTTTTAAAGATAATATTAGTAGGATCCTCAGAGACTCTACGTTTCCTAATAAAAATAAAAATCAAACTAATGGATTTTTTAAACCACTGATTAATAGTAATGGATTGTTCCATAAATAGGTCTACTTTAAAACATGAGTAAAAGAATTAAAAGTCCAGTGTAGTACAGGATTAAAAAGTCTAGTGCAGATCAAAAAAGTCTAGTGCTAGTGCCAGTGCCAGTGCCAGTGCTGTGATTTAAAAAAAATAACAAATTATGAATAAAGAATTAAAAAAAGAACAATGGAACATATGGTTTGCAGGCTTAACAGATGGAGATGGTTGTTTTTATATAAATAGAAAAGAAAAAAGTGTTAGCTATGAGTTAACTACCCATATTAGTGACGCTCGTGTTGTTTATGATATAAAAAATAAGTTAAAAGCGGGTTCAGTAAAATTACGTAGTAATTCACAAAGTATAAGATATCGTGTGAAAGCTAAAGAAGTAATTTGTGATATAGTAAATAGACTTAACGGTCGTTTATTTAATCCAGTACGTATTGCTCAATTTAAAGAAGTTTGTCAATTATACGGAATCACACCTTTAGTTAGTCAAGGTTTACCTGAAAACCCTTCTGCTTATCTTGCAGGACTGATTGATTCAGATGGAACAGTAACAATATCAACATCAAAAAGTAGCACTCAAGATTCAATATTAAAAGGTAGTCATGGCAAAATAACACGTTTAATAAATAGTAAAGGTAATAATCAAATTTCTTTAAAAATTACTACTGTTTATAAAGATTATGCCTATTTTATAAAAGACTTTACGGGGTTTGGAAGCGTATATGTAGAAAAACCTAATAAAAGTAATAAATCTCCAAATACAAAGTATCATTGGACAGTAGGTTCTCAACAAAAGGATTTTGAATTAGTTTATGATTATTTAAAAAAATATCCGTTGAAATCTGTTAAAATGCACCGTATTCGTTTATCTTCTTTTTATTTTAAATATAAAAGTCTAGGTTATAATTTAAAACCTTCTGGAACTGTAGAAGCTAAAATGTGGTCAAAATTAGCACAATCGTGGTATAAATATAGTTATTAATTTAGATTACTTACAAAAAAATAGAGTTTTTATTTTTATTAAAGAGAGAGTCCGTAATTTAACTACTTTTGTTTACCTTATTTATAATAAACAATTTTTTGATTTTTATTTTAAGGAGATTAGTTAAATTAACGCAACGTGAATTAATTATTGGTGACCGTCAAACAGGTAAAACAGCTATTGCTGTTGATACTATTTTAAATCAAAAAGGTAAAGGTGTTATCTGTGTTTATGTAGCAATAGGTCAAAAAGCATCTTCAGTAGCTCAAGTTTTAAATACTTTAAAAGAACGTGGTGCTTTAGAGTATACTATTATTGTAGTAGCAAATGCTAATGAACCTGCAACTTTACAGTATTTAGCACCATATACAGGTGCAACTTTAGCTGAGTATTTTATGTACAATGGCCGTCCTACTTTAACTATTTATGATGATTTATCAAAACAAGCTCAAGCTTACCGTGAAATGTCTTTATTATTACGTCGTCCACCAGGACGTGAAGCTTATCCAGGTGATGTTTTCTATTTACACTCTCGTTTATTAGAAAGAGCTGCTAAACTTAGTAATTCTTTAGGTCAGGGTAGTATGACAGCTTTACCAATTGTAGAAACACAAGAAGGTGACGTATCTGCTTATATTCCAACTAATGTTATTTCAATTACTGATGGTCAAATTTTCTTATCTGCTAGTTTATTTAACTCTGGTCTTCGTCCAGCTATTAACGTTGGTATTTCTGTATCACGTGTTGGTTCTGCTGCACAACCTAAAGCTATGAAGCAGGTAGCAGGAACTCTTAAATTATCATTAGCGCAATACAATGAACTTGCTAGTTTCTCACAATTTGCATCTGATTTAGATCAAGCTACTCAAAAACAACTTGCACGCGGTGCTCGATTAACTGAAATCTTAAAACAACCTCAAGGTTCTCCTTTATCTTTAGAAGATCAAGTTGCTAGTATTTACGTAGGAACTAATGGTTATTTAGATAGTTTAGCTATCGAAGACGTTCGTTCATTTTTAGTTGGTTTTAGATATTTCTTAGCTACTGAATATCCTCGTTATTCACAAATTATTAGTGAAACTCGAACTTTCACTCCTGAAGCTCAAGCTATTCTAAACGAAGCTGTTGAAAAATTTAATTTAAATTTTATTAAATAATTAGCTCTAAGGGCTAAAGCACTTATAAAAAACTTATAGGGTTTTAATGGTTAAACTATAGGCGTCAGCAGTTTTAGCCGGCTGAAGCAGCTAAAACTGGTTGGTATAAGATTAAATTATAATAACTTTTGAATTTTTTGTATAAAGTATTTTATTGAATTTTTTTATTATTTAAACATCCATTAAAAATACTTTATACAATATTTAATAATTTCAATTTAAGTTATAACCTATTTTTTTATAAAATAGTTTTTAACAGTTTGTTTAAACAAATATACAGGAAAGATATAAAAAATATTTATTATTTATTTATTTATTTATTTATTTATTTATAAAATTAATAGAGTAAATAATAAATTTTTGGGTTTTATTAAAAACTCATTATTTTTTATGACAAAAATATTCATTTTAACAATTTATAAAGACGTTTTAGACTTAAACATATTCAACTTTTTTTATAAAAGTTTAATTAGTATCACTAAATGTCTAATTAATACATGCTTACTAAATAAATTAATTATTGAAATATAAAAAATTCAATTATTGAATTATTATAATAATATAATATATTTATAAAGCATTTAATAAAGCGGTAAAACGTTTTATAAAAAAAATTAAAAACAATTGAATTTTTATGAGAGGTATAAAATCAAAATTAAAAAAATCTAGAAAATTAAGAAAACCTATTAAATATAAGCTTAGTAAATTTCGTAATCGTGTCTTATCATTATCACAATTATTAAGTAATGTAAGTGGTAGAAACACTTCTAAAAATCGTCAAAATTTTAGAAAACAAAGATTACAAAAACTAAGTGGTCAACCAGTGGTTACTAAAAAAAACAACTATGTTGGCTATAAAAAAAGAGTAGAGGTTTTAGGCCAGTTTTATAGTCAAAAAACAATTAAACCTATAATTCCACCAAAATCTTTAGTTATTATTTTAAAAGACAAACCAGAAAAAGCTGTTTATAATCGTCGTATTATTGATTACAAACATTGTGGATTATTACAACGTTATATAGGTTTAGGTGGTAAAATTTTACCGCGTCGTCAAACGCGTTTAACTGCCAAACAACAAAGATACATTGCTAAAACAATTAAAAGTGCTCGAATTATGGGATTATTACCTTTTGTTAGTAAAGAAAAAGGTTTTTTTATCTAAAGAAAAAGGTTTAATAGATAAAGTTAAAAATATTGATTTTAATTATATATAATTAATAAAAATATAATTAATTATATTTTTAAGCATTCACAAAAAACATAGTATTTTATAGTAAGACACTCAATTGTCTTAGGTGAGTTTTTTATCAATAGGACCCTTCTTTTTAGTTATTATTAATTAAAAAGCTTCTAAAAAAGTAACACTAAAAAAGTAACCCTAAAAAAGTAACCCTAAAAACAAAACTTACCTTTTTAGCTTTGTTTTAATTATCTTATTTATATAAGTACTAAAAGAAAACTAAATTACAAATTATTATTTGATTTTTTAAAGTTTTAATAATAATATTAAACTGTAATAATAGTTTTATGTGCTTAGTTTTAAAAAGTCTACAAATTAACAAACTTTAATACCCTAAAGTAACCCTTAAAAAATAACAAAAAAAGGCTTTTTTTATAAAAGTTTGTTAAATTAAGTATATTAAAAAATCAAATAATAAATATTTTTTATTATATTTATAAATTAGAAAAAAATCGAAGATACTTATTTTTACTATTAGTATAGTGTAAAAAAAAAATAAAACTAAAAATCAATAATCAAAAGCTAAAAATGGTTAAAAAGTAAGACATACGTTTTTTTTTATTGATTTAGGTTATAAAGAAAAAAATCGAAGACAAAAATATAAAAAAAATATTTAAATGGTTACACAAACAACAAAAAAAACAAAATTAAAATCGTTTAATATAACAAAAAATAGTCTTTTAAGCCTTAGTAATAATCAATCTGAAAAAACTAAAGTTTTAAAAGTTGGGAGTATTTGTAATTTAACTATTTCAGCTTTAGGACCAAAAGGTGTAGGTATAGATGAATATACGTATCCATATTCAATATTTGTACCAAATGCAAAATTAGGTGACAAACTAAAAGCAAAAATAGTAAAAATCAATTTAAAAGATTATAAATATGCTGTGGCAAAAATTGTAGAAATTAATAAAAATCTTTTACAAACAACAAATTTAACTGTTCAACCTGATCAAATTTTAACAGTAAATATTAAAAATATTACTGAAAAAGGAGCTGGAATTATTGATTATAGTAGTAGTTATAAATTAATTGTACCAAATGCAATTAATGGTGAAAATGTGAACGTTAAAGTAACTAGAGTGAAATCAAATTATGCTTTTGCTAAAATTATAAATCTTTCTTCTTTAGAAAAAGAAAAAAGAAAAAAAGAAGCAACTACTCTTGCTACACAAACTCAATATACTCTTGCTACACAAACTCAATATATGAGTAGTAAACTAGAAATAACAAAAAATAAAAAAATTGCATTAATAACAGGTAGTAAATTAACTTTAAATATACCAACTAATGCTAAATTTTATGGAAATTTTGTTATTGTTAAAATTCTAGACTCAGTTCTGTTTATAAAATTCAATTTAGGTGCAAAATTAGGAGACAGAGTTCTTATAAAAGTAATAAAAGATAATGCGTCATTTAGTATAGCAAAAGTTATACAATTAAATCCAATATCTTTATTAAAAAAAAGAATTTTAGTTAAACATAATATTATAAAAATGGTAAAAAATGGAATGCATTTTGGTGAAAAAGCAGTTAAATTTAATGCTAAAATGAAACATTATGTTTGGTTAAAAAAACAAGGTTATCATATTAACCGTCCTTTAATTAAAAAAGGTCGTCATTTTATCAATCTTTTTAAAACTCGTCGTTGTTTAAATAAAGCTTTATTACAATTAAGTAAATATGCTTTAAAAGGGAGAACTTTTTTGTTTATAGGTACAAAAAAACCAGCAGCAGGTTTAATTTCTAGAGTATCTTTATTCAGTAAAACATCGTTTTTTGTAAATACACGTTGGTTAGGTGGAATGTTAACAAATTGGAAAACTATTTGTAAATCTATTTCTAAAATTAGACCTATTTTAAAAGAAAAACAAAAAATAATTAAAGATGTTTTAGAAAAGAGACAAAGTATTAAATTACGTTTAATTAAAAAAGCTCTTTTACTTAAAAAGAAACGTAAACTTATTACTATTAAAGGTCGTTTATTAGTTAATCAATTCAAAAACGAAACAATGACTAAGATATTATTAGAAAAAACATTCAAACTTGCCTTAAAACGAAACCTATTAACTCAGCGTAGCTGTGCATTACTTCAAAAACGTCAAATTCTTCTCCAAAAACGAAAAGATTTAATTAGAGAAAGTCAGCAAGCAAAGCTTAAGTTTACTAAAAAAGTGATAATTTATAAAAATATATTAAATTTATTAACACAAAATAATAAAAAATTACGTGAATTAAAATATTTATTACTTTTAAGTCAAGAAATTCAATTTATTAAAAATAGAGTCAATAATCTAGTTACACTTGATAAGAAAGATTATGAAAAAGTTAAAGAATTAATTAATAAAATTACTTCTTTTTTACCTCAAGAAATTATGTCATTAATTGTTTTAATTATTAAAAATAATCAAGAAAATGGTTTAGATACTTCTCTAAATAATAAAGTCTTAATTTTTAATCAATTAATTAATAATTTTAGCCGTTTTGAACCTTATATTAAATCATTAATTAGAAACATCCAAAAAAAGAACAATAATTTAATACTTTCTTGTCAATTACATTACTCTTTTTTAACACAAATTAAACAAACGTTAAATAATTATTTAACTTTAAAAGACAATTTAGTAAAAGCTTTAAACCTTATTAAAATCAAATTAACAACAGAAAGTCATATTATTCGTCTTGTTATAAAAAAATTAAAACAATTTTTAGCACAAAAAAAATTAATTAAATATTTACCACGATTAAGATTTTTACCTACATCACAAACTAAAATCAATCAAATTGTTAATCTTTTAATGAAAAAAATGGTTGATCCTAAATTAAAATACCCTATTGAACATATTTATGATGATAAATTAAGTACACCTTCTAAAAAGTTAGCAGCTGCACGTAAGAAAAAATGGCAACGTTTAGAAAAATATTTTGGTGGTATCTCTAACATGACCAAATTAAATCAATCTCAAATTTACAAAAACGTCGCTATTGTTATCGGTCAAAAAGAAGAAATGAATGCTGTTCGTGAGTGTCAAAAATTAGGAATTAAATTATTTAACATCGTTGATACTTCTTGTAATCCTACTTTAGCTGACCATATTATTCCAGCAAACGATGAAAGTAGAAACTCTATTAAATTTATTTTAAATAAATTATTAGTTCATATTAGACTTGCCCAAAAACTACGTTTAAATTTAATTAAACAAAGGAATCATACGTTTTAAAATTTTTTAAATTAGACACTTAACTGTCTTATAAAATTACTAAAGTTTAAAAATAGTAAACTTATAAAACCTATAAAACCTATAAAAACTATAAAACTTATAAAACTTATAAAACTTATAAAACTTATAAAACTTTAGTATTATTGCTTATTTTTTTATTAATAAAATAAAAAAACTAAATTATTTAGTTTTTTTATAAATAGTTATATTTTTAGTTTTTTTATTTTATTAATAAATCTATAAGGTTTAAAACAAAAGGTTTTATTATTAAATATATAGTTACCTTTTTTTTAATTATTTATAAATTAACTAGACAAAAGATATATCTTTTGTTAATATATTTTCATATAATTTTTAAATGGGATTGTAGTTCAATCGGTTGGAGCGTCGCCCTGTCAAGGCGGAAGTTGCGGGTTCGAGCCCCGTCAGTCCCGTAAAAAAAAACTAAATTTTAGTTTAAGATTTTTATATCCAACGCCTCACGTTTAAACAAAGTTTAAAGCTCCTAGGCGTTAGCAGTTTAAGCTAAAACCAACCAGCAAAAGCTGCTTAAGCTGCCTTTGCAAGGCGTAAGCCTTGGGGGCTGAAAAAAAGACTAAATTAAACTTAATTTATTAATTAAAATAAAGAGCTTTTTTTATAATACTACACTTTTTTTTATTAATTTGTTAACATTTTAATATAATATTCAATAAGCCCCCATCGTCTAGAGGCTCAGGACATCTCCCTTTCAAGGAGGAAACGAGGATTCGAATTCCTCTGGGGGTGAACTCAAATCTAATAAAGATATATTCATTATATATTCATTAATGTAAAGTATAATAATATAAAAATTGTATAGCACACAAATATAACAGATTTACATTACTTACAAAAAAATAAAGTTTTTATTTGTATTTTTAGTCTAAGCATTGAAGCAGTTCATTATGTAGATAAAAACAATATAACGTCCTTTTAACAATAATTCTAAAAGCGCTTTGCGCTTTTATTTTTTATTCTAAAAAAAGTTTTTATTCACAGTATTACAATTTCTGCTTTATTTCTTGCAGTTTTTTGTTAGTATATTTTTAGTATATAACATATTTAGTATATAAAATCTTTGTTATATAACGTACTAACTTTTGCTTTTTAAAAACATTTAACAAAAGGCCTAAAGTTAAGGTTACTTTGTTTTTTAATTACTTAAAAAAAGCACCAAACACTCTAAGTGCTATGCACTTTAAAAAGGCTATATTTTTAAAGTAAAAATGAAAGTATTTTGTTGTAGTTTAAAAAGGTTTAATTTTTTCTTTTATATGTATAATATAAACTATTACTATAATTGACTAAATAACAAATAAAATATTATAAGAAATTAAACTTTTAAAACATTATTAAATCCTCTACTAATTAAATAATAAAAATAGAAGGTTTTATACTAGTCATAATAAATAAAGAAAAAACTATAAAAAGTAAAAAATGATCATTTTTATTGTTTTATCTTTTTTGTTTCTGACTTACAAAAATAAAATATAATGTCTTTTAATTTTTTAAAATGGAAATTTTAGCAAGATCCGTAGGACGACGTAAAGAATCGGTAGCAATCGTTAAAATAGTTCGTGGGACTGGACAATTTATAATTAATAATCAATCAGCTCAAGATTATCTAAATAATAACTCTAGTTCTTTAATATCTATCAAATCTCCCTTTGATGTGTTAACTAAAGAGGAAAATAAGAAAAACGAATTATTACCCTTAACATTAGAAAGTTTTGATACTATTGTAAAAGTAAAAGGTGGAGGTTTAATGGGACAATCAGATGCCATTAAGTTAGCAGTAGCACGTGCCCTTTGTAACCTTCCAGCTTTAGCTCCAACTATAGGCGTTGACTGCAATGCTCAGCCTGCGGCTGTAGTTGAAAAGCAAGGCGTTGAAACTTTAAATAATGAAGACTCTTTAAATAATAATAATGAAGACTCTTTAAATAATAATAATGAAGACTCTTTAAATAATAATAACGAAGACTCTTTTTATTCCTCTTCTTACAAAGAAGAAGTAAAAAGCACTTTAGTGCCTTTAAATAACTCTGTAAGAAAGCTTTTAAAAACTAAAGGTTATTTAACACAAGATTCACGAGTGAAAGAACGTAGAAAATATGGTTTAAAGAAAGCAAGAAAAGCTTCACAATATCACAAACGTTAAAACCATTTATTGTTTTATGTTCTATTTAAAAATTTTTAAATAGAACATAAAACAATATCACAAACGTTAAACAACAAATAAAAAGTTTTATTTGTTGTTTAAATAAACAAAAATATTAAGGTTTTTATTTTTTATTTAAATTTTATTATTATTTTTTATTAAAAAGTCTAGCGTATATTTTTATATTTTGTTATAATAATTTAAAAATATTTATTTAAAAATTATATTATATAAACTAAAGCCAAAAAAATTATTAAAAAGCTTTTTTAGTAAGACTTTTTAATTATAATAATACACTTAATTAGTTAGGGGATATGGCGGAATGGTAGACGCTGCGGACTTAAAATCCGTTCACGCGCGAGCGTGGTGAGGGTTCAAGTCCCTCTTTCCCCAAAAAAATTAATACTTTAATAAAAGAAGTAATACAATTATAGCAATTTATAAAACTTACTTTACTGGTGGGTTTGCTAAAAAGGCATAGTTATAAAAATAGTTATAAAAATAGTTATAAAAATAGTTATAAAAAATAGTTTAAAAACACCTTTTAAATTCATATATATTTTTATAGATTATTCTATAAAAAACTAGAGTTTTTGTTTTACTTAAAAGGGCTCTTTTATAAATTGTTTTTGTAAGTGCTATAATATTAAAAAATAAACTTTTAAAAAAGGATTTGATACTGGATTAAAGCACTAAGTACTGTTTAGTTTTAATAAAGTTTATTTTTTTATTAAATGTATAAAAAAAAAAGTGTATAATTAAAAATGGTTGTTATAATTTTTATTGAATATTTTATAGTAATATATTAAAATGGAAAATTTAGCATTAGTTCAAGCTTGTTCTGTTATTGCTGCTAGTCTTGCTGTTGGTCTTGCTGCTATTGGTCCTGGGTTAGGTCAAGGTAATGCTGCTGGTTATGCTCTTGAAGGTATTGCTCGTCAACCTGAAGCTGAAGGTAAAATTCGTGGTGCTTTATTATTAAGCTTTGCTTTCATGGAATCTTTAACTATTTATGGTCTTGTTGTTGCTTTAGCTTTATTATTCGCTAACCCTTTTGCTGGTTAATTAACCCAAAATTAAATAGTACTCTTTTTTATAAAGAAGAGTACTATTTTTTATTAAAATTAATTAGTCATTTTATTCTAATAAAGAACTAACTGACTATTTAATAATATTAAACCCTTTAATATTATATGATGAAACAAATATAATATTCTCATATATGGTAAGATTTTTAAAAATGGATATCCATTCAACTCAACCTACTAGTATTCGCTTATATTACAGCAAAAAGGACAAAAAAGGACAAAAAAGGACAAAAAAGGACAAAAATATACCTCTAAATTCTTATATTTGAGAACACAGAACTAATAAGAAAAGCTTTAAATAAAAAAGTAAGCTTTAAAAAGGGCATTTATTTAATTTAATATAAGTATGTTTTTTAAACATAGAACGAAAGTATATCCAAACTTTTTTTTGGTTAAAAAAGTCCAAGCAAAGCTTAAGGCAGCTGGGGCTGGATGACGTTGAAAGGTATACGTTTAATACTTTATTGTTGGTTTAAAAAACACTGTCCTATCCAGCTTTAAAAAAAAAGATATTTTAAAAGGGCTAAAGCACTTCCTAAAGGTTTTTTAATGAACACTAAAGGTTTTTTTTAGCAGTTTAAATATAAAATGAACATTAACAATTATTTAAGATTTTATTCCCTTTGGGTCCGCCAAAGGCGGAAAAGCAGAAAAATCAGACTTGTTTTTTTTTAATTTTTAATAAAAAATAAGTGCTATAGCACTTATAAAAAACTATATTTTTTATAAGTTATTTTAATAATCAGCTATAAAAACACTATAGTGTAAAGAAGGGGTTATAAATATTGTCTTTAAAGAAAGGGGTTATAAAACTTATTTTTTTTTATTATAAATTATACTACATACTTCACTAAATTTACTAAATTTACTAAAATTATGATTTTTTTTCCAATAGGTCATGGTGGTTTTGGTCTTAATACAAACATTTTTGAAACAAACATTATTAACTTAGCGGCTGTTTTAGGGATTATTATATCGTTTGTTGGTAGTAATTTAACAACACTTTTAGAAGAACGTAAAAAAACTATTTTAAATAATTTAACAGCGGCAGCTGAACGTGCTATAGAAGCTGGAGAAAAACTAAAATTAGCTCGTGCACAATTAGAAGATGCTAAGAAAAAAGCTGCAGAAATTCGTCAAGAAGGTGTTTTACGAGCAACTGGTGAAATTAATACGGTTGTAAGTTTACATGAAAAAAAACTAGAAAAATTACAAGAATTTAAAAAAGAAACTCTACACTTTTATAAACAAAAAGCTTTTAAAGAAGCTTATTTATATGTAATATCACGTATTATGACACGCGTTCGTGAAAGATTAAATAATGGTTTAGATTCAACTTATCACGTTGTTGTAAATAACTTTTATGTTTCTATTTTTACACAAGCTACGCTTGATAAATAACGATTTATTAAAAAAGAGTTTTAATCTAAAAAGGAAAAATCAATAAGAGTTTTTTAAAACACTCCTATTATACTTTTATTACTAGAACACTTTATAAAAAATATAAAGTGTTCTTTTAATAATTAGGCTAAAGTTTTTTCTAAAGAAAAAATTCTTTTTATATCAAATAAGAAATAAAAGTTCTAAAACGTATGATTATGTTCTAAAAAAAATATAATAAAAAAGGTTGCATTATCACTTAAAAAAATTAATAAATAGAGGACTTTAAAAAATTCATTAATAGAGGACTTTAAGCGTTTAGTTTTTTTTTTTAATCAAAAAAAAACTGCTGTATACCTTAAATCTTTTTGTATGAGAATATAAGAATATAATTAATATATTCTTTTGTATAATTTAAAGATGTATAATTTATTTACTAATTAATTAGTAAATACTAAAATTATAGAAAATTTTCTGTTACTATTTTTTATAAATAAAAACTAAATATTTATAAAATTAATAAAGTTAAAATAAAAACCTCCAGTGACTTTGCCAATAGGGTATTTTATTTTAACTTTATTAAAAAATTAAACTACTATAAAACAAAAAAAGATTAACCTTTTTTAGCATAAAAAGCGCTAGCGCTTTTTATAGCTTTTGCACGTTTGTATGCAAAATTTGCTTCAACTTTTTCTTTTATGCCTTCAGCTTTTTCTAAAGACATTTTTGCAGTTTGTAAAGCATTATTTGCTTCTTCAGGATCAATAGTTTCACACGCTAAAGCATTATTTGCTAAAATTGTTACTACGTTTTGTTTAACTAAAGCAAAACCACCCATAATAGCAAATGCATTCCATTGATCTTTATAACGAATAAGCATAGCTCCAACATCTAAACCTGTAATAATAGGGGCATGATTTTTTAAAATACCCATTTCACCAGTTTCTGTTGGTAATATAATTTCTTCAGCTTGACCATTCCAAAAAGGACGTTCTGGTGTTAAAATTGAAACTTGTAAACTCATTATAAAAATTAATAATAGAAAATCAACAAGAGTATGCATATAAATAACTAAAACACTTTTATGTCTTATAATTACTAAATATAGTTATAAAAAAAGACTTTGTGTTTAACTAAATAATGGATCTATTGTTTATTTTTTTTTTTAGACCTAGCCATTTTTGGTCTAAGTTTTTTACTAAAAAAAACTTAACATATTTTTAAATAATAATAAATTGTTAATAAAATATTAACAATTTATTAATAATTTTATTTTTATCAGAACTGAACGTTTAAAACTCTACCTAAAAAGTTAAAAGCTAAGATTGTCTTAAAAAAAGAGATTGTCTTAAAAAAAGAGATTGTCTTAATAAAAAAATACTTAACAAACCTTCTTAAAAAATGGAGGGTTATTCTTAAAAAAACTAAGGGTTATTCTTTTTAAACAATAGTTTTTTAGTTTAATAAGTTTATTGATTGATAGCATTAATAACAATTTGTGGTTTTCTAGCGTACATAGCGTTATTTAAAGCAATTTTGTGTAACTCATCTTTTTTTCGAATAGCATAACCAGTTTTTTTATAAGCTTCAATAATTTCGTTTTTTAATTTAGTAATCATTGGTTGACCAGAACGTTTATTACACGCTTCTAAAATCCATCTAAGTGCTATTGCTTTTGAACGATCTCCAGTTCTTAAAACACGTGGTACTAATTGAATAGCTCCAGCACGACGACGAGGTTTAACTTCAACGCGTGGTGTAACGTTATCTAAAGCTTTTTCAAAAACTTCTACAGGATTTTTTCCTGTAGAATCACCAATTTCTTTTAAAGCATTATAAACAATTCTAAAAGCAACAGATTTTTTTCCATTTTTTAAAACACGATTTATTAACATATGTACCGAAATACTATTATAAATTGGATCTGGTAAAAGAGTACGTTTTTTTATTAAAGGATGACGTGGCATTTTTTTTTATAAATATAAAGACCTAAAACCAACAAAACACATCTAATAAGAAAAAAATCAGGAAATTTTTCTTATTTTTTTATAGTAAATATAAAAATTATTAAAACAATAAAGTAAATTTTTTTTTATAATATCTATACTAAAACAATTATAAAAAGCACAAGTGCTTTTAAAAAAGCTAATTTTTTTATAGCTATTGTTTAGTCTGTTATTTATACCTTTTTAAAAATAAAATAATATATAATGTTTTTATATATATTATTTTATTTTAACAAATTAATTACCAACTTGATTTTTTTACGCCTGGTAATAAACCTTGATGAGCCATTTCACGCAATACATGTCTTGATAAACCAAAATCACGAAAATAACCTCTAGGTCTTCCTGTAATCATACAACGATTATGTAATCTTACAGTTGAACTATTACGTGGAAGTTGTTGTAATTTTCGATAGTACTTTATTTTTTCTTTTAAGGAACTAGCAGAGTCTGCTAGCTTAATTTGTTTTTTTAAAGTTTCTCTTTTTTTTGCATATTTAATGACTAAACGTTGACGTTTTAACTCACGTTGAATCATACTTTTTTTTGCCATAATTATTTTTTATTTGTAGTGTAATATATTAATTTTAACATTCAACAGCTTTACAGCTAAAACTGCTTAGGTTTTTTAAAGTCAGCAATAGCTATTTTAATAATTAAATAATTAATTAAATAATTAATTATGTTTTTTATAATTACAAAGGATTATCTTTTATATAAATAAAAATGTCGTCATTTTATAAATAAAATTATACCTTTTAAACTGTAATTATATAAAATATTATATCTATAAAATTTATGGATTTTTTTCTTCTTTTATTTTTAAAAGATAAAATAAAAGCCTTTTAGTGAGCCATTTTAGGAAGCACTTAGTTGTTTAAATTAAAAAAAGTGTTTTATTAAAATTTTTTATTTAAATTTTTTTTTATTAAAAATAAGATAGTTTTATTATATTATAAAAATTATAATATTTCAACTAAATATATTTAATTTCTAAAATAATATTCTTCTAAAGAATACAAACGTATTTTATAGTGAAAATTTATTTATTATTTATTATATAAAAAATAATAAAACATAATTAATAGACACTTGCTATATTATTTTTTTATTGACAAAAAAAAATAATACCATTAATATTAATATTGTAATTATTATAATATTGTTCTTTTACAAATCTAATTATTTTAACAGAGTGGGGCGTCGCCAAGCGGTAAGGCTGCGGTTTTTGGTGCCGCCATTCGTAGGTTCGAATCCTTCCGCCCCAGGTTTAGGTGCATTAAAAACAACCAGGTTATATTAAAAAAAGTCCCTGTTTTTAAAACATTAGATTAAACTAGAAACTAGAGACTGTATATTAAAAAAATATCCAACTTTTTAGAAAAAAGTCTTCAACAAAAGAAGAAGTAGGTTTAAAATAAGATTAAACATTATTAGTAATTGTTTTTAGATGTTATTAATTATATAATTAATAATTACTTTTTATAAAGGGTCGGTGCCCGAGTGGTTAAAGGGAGTGGATTGTAAATCCATTGGCTATGCCTACGTTGGTTCGAATCCGACTCGGCCCAATATCCTAGTAAAAGTCTTTTTATTATAAAATAAAAAGTAAAAAGAATAATATTTTATAAAAAAATAAGAGTAATACCTTTAATAAATAATAAAATTCCGCCTTTAGGGTTCCGTCAAAAACGGATGTGCATCTACTTTACATATTACATATACGGAATAGCGCGAAAATAAATAGAAAATAAATAGAAAATAAATAGAAAATAAAAGCTAATTTATTAATTAAAAAATTAAAAGGTTTTTTCTTTTATTTATTATAATCTAAAAAAAAAACATCTCTAAGCGCAAATGCTTTTAGATAAGTTAATTAGTTAAAATAAAACACCTTCTAAAAAATAGTTTTTAAAACCAACTGTGCTCAACTAGAGAAGAAGTTGGCTAATTAAATCAAAAAGGTGAAGTGTGTTAAAAAACTTAGTAAGCAAAACTTTTAACAAGTAGCAATTTTTTTATAAAGACTTTTTATCTTTTAGCAAGACGTAAAAACTAAATTGTTTTAAGTTTTAAAAAAGGTTTTTGTTTTTTTTAAAACAGTTTTAAAAACAGCACTAAAAAAGTGCTATAGTAATTTTTTCTAAGCGCTAAAACTTTTAATGAAAAAAATTAAATAATAATTATGGCGAAACAAACAAAAAAATTATCAACAACTAAAAACAAAAAACGTATATATCGTGGAATTGTTCATATTCAAGCTGGTCATCATAATACTATAGTAACAATAACAACTATTCGTGGAGAAGTTTTATGTTGGAGTTCTGCTGGTGCTTGTGGTTTTAAAGGAAAACGTAAATCTACTGGATTTGCTGCTAAAAAAGCAGCTGAAACTGCTGTTAAAAAATCTCGTGATTTTGCTATGAGAGAAGCTAAAATTTTAGTTACGGGTCCAGGTCAAGGTCGTGAAAGTGCCATTCGTGAAATATTTAAAGCAGGTATCAAAGTTAGCATTATTCGTGAAAAAACTGGTATTCCTCATAACGGATGTCGTCCACCTAAAAAACGAAGAGTTTAAAAAACAATTTTTAAAAACTTAAAACCATTTTAAAAACAATTTAAACCTCTTTTTTCTCTTAGTTTTTCTTCTTTATAATAAAAAAGTATATTTTAAAACCTTTTTATTCTTTTACTAGTACTTTTAATACACTTTAGTGTATTAAAAGCACTAAGTTTTAGTGCAAAAATAAAAAATAGCAAAAAAAATAAAGATATTTGTTTCAAAATCAATGCAATTTATTTATGTGCTATAAATTGCATTTTAATATTATTATTTATCAATGTAATTTTAGAAGTAGTTCTTTTATTAACGTTTTTACTTCTTATAGTTGCTGCAGGTCCTTTAGTTGTTGAAAAAAAACATACAATATAGTATAGTTATTTATATTATAGTAAAGTTATTTATAGTATAGTTAAATTTTATAAACTTTTTATAAAATTTTTATAAATCCATTTTAATTATTTAAAATGGGTTGCTAACTCAATGGTAGAGTACTCGGCTTTTAACCGATAAGTTCTGGGTTCGAGTCCCAGGTAACCCAATAAAAAAAAATTAATAAGTAACAAAAAAATCCTAATGTAATTAATAAAAATATTATTTTTAAATAAAAAAACACCAGCCGGAGGCTGCAATGCTGAGCTTTAAACAAAGTTTAAACTATAGGCCAGCCGTCTACTGACGTTGAAGCTTACAGGCCCCAACTGCCCAGCAAAGCTGGGGTTGAAATAAAAATTGTTTTAAAATAAAAATTGTTTTAAAATAAAAATTGTTTTAAAATTGTTTTTAAAATTGTTTTAAAATAAAAATTGTTTTAAAATTGTTTTTAAAATTGTTTTAAAATAAAAATGCTATAATATTAATTAATATTTATTAATATTTATTAAAAGCCTGCTTAGCTCAGTTGGTTAGAGCGTCCGTTTCATAAGCTGAATGTCACTAGTTCAAATCTAGTAGCAGGCAAAAAAGGTTTGCTAAATAAAATTAGTAAAAACTGTTATAAGAAACTAAAGCGTATTTTAAAACTAAAAACTAAAAAGTTTTAGTAATTATTAATAATATAAAAACAATATTTTCTGTTATTTAAATAATTTAATATGATGAGTTAAAGAACTTAAGAATTTCTATCTAATAGAATTGTATTTTATTTTTATCCTTATAATAAAAATAATATATTAAAGTATTACAAGCTACTTAAAAAACTTTTTAAAATATATCTTACTAAGGTTTTTTAAAAATAAAACACTTTATTCAATTTTTTTAGTTTTTAAAAAGTGGTTCACTTTTTTTATTTATAAAAGGAAAAAAGAATGCAGTGTTAGCTTGCAATGCTAGGTCTAGGTTAGAAAATTTAAAAAATTTATAAAAAAAATGAATCAATTTTTTATATCATGTAAAGAAACAAGAGTTGAAAACAATCGTAGTTTTTATGGGTGTTTTAACTTGGGCCCTTTTAAGCCCAATGAAAGTATAACAATAGCAAATGCGCTTCGTAGAACTTTACTTTCTGAAGTTCCAGGTTTAGCAATAATATGTGTAGAAATAGAAGGTGTGACTCATGAATATTCAAATATAGTAGGAATAAAAGACTCAGTTCTAGATATTTTATTAAATTTAAAAGAAATTGTTTTAAAAAAAACTTGTAAAAACGTTAAACCTATGGTTGGTTATTTAAGAGTTAAAGGGCCTGGAATAGTTCGTGCAAGTGATTTACGTTTACCTACTTTTATTCAATGTGTTGATCCTAATCAATATATAGCAACGTTAGCAACAGATGGCTTTTTAAATATTAAATTGATAATTAATTATGGAAAAAATTATATTAGTTCTCAACATAAAAATCTGGAAAATTATTTTAAAAAAGATGAATTAAAACAAGTTGAACAATCTTTATTATTAAAAAAATTAAAACAATTATCAAACAGTTTAACTTTTAAAAAATTTAGTCATCTAACATCTATTGGACCTGCTTCTTATACTAATACTAATAAAGGGGTTTCATTACAAAGTCAATCCAATAAAAAGTCAAAGTTTTTAAATAGTAATCCTTTAAATATTGATGCTATTTTTAATCCTATTACAAAGGTTAATTATATAATAGAAGTTAATGATCATAAAACAATGGAACAAGCTTTTGAAAAAAGTAGTCAAGCTGAGGATTTATATAAACTAATCAATCTTTCTTCTTTAGAAAAAATAAAAAAAAGAGGCAAGGCTAAGGAAGCTTCAACTATAGGCCAGCCGTCAACTGACGTTGGAGCTTGCAGGCCCCCAGCCGTGTCTGCAACGCAGAGCGTGCAGGCCCCGACTGCAAGGCGAGGCGTTGGACTGCAAGGCGACGCCTTGGTTGAAGTTAAAAAAATGGAATCTCAACAAACTTCACCTGCATTGATTTCTAAAGATTTAGAAAATATTTTACACTGTAAAGATGAATTTAATGTTTTTAAAAAAGAAAATATTACTCATAATATAATTCTAGAAATTTGGACAAACGGTAGTCTACATCCACGTGATGCTTTATATTTTGCTTTTAAGAATTTAACACGTATTTTTATTAAGCTTAATAATACCTCAAACTTAGCTTGTTTTTATAACGTTGAAGGAAACTATACTAATCTAATAAATACACTAAAAAAAGATAAAAAATCTTTAAATGTAATAACTGAAACTAATTTTTTATCAACCTATACAAATCCAAAATTAAAAGAAGAAAATAATAAATATTTAAAAAGTTTAATAAAAAAACATATAAAAAGACAATTTATAAATAAAAAAAAAATTAAAATTAAAGACATTCAAAAATTTAATAAAAAAAACACCCCTAATTTATAAAGCAAAACATACGATTAAACTAGATAATAAAGCAACATATATGATTAAATAATATAAGATATGGTTTTTTTAAATATTTCTTTACTTTTTCTTTTTTCTTTTTATTTTATATAAAAATGTTTATATAAAAAATGCTTTAAAATATAGCTTTTTCGTTTTAATTTACGTAAAAGCTATATTTTAAAAACAACCATCTAATAATATCCTTTTAATCTAATAATTAATCTAATAATTAATCTAATAATATCCTTTTAATCTAATAATATCCTTTTAAAAAGGCTATATTTTTATAAAACGGCTAAAAGTTTTAAGATTATTATTAATTGTATTAATTTTGTTAAATTATTAAATTGATTTTTAGCCAATTTTTTACTTTATAAAAAATAAGTTGATATTAAGTATTTTATAGGTTAAAATTATTTAAGTATGCTACCATTATTAATTTTATAAAAAAAAGGAGAGATGGCTGAGTGGTCTAAAGCGACTGATTGCTAATCCGTTGTACAGAATTCATCTGTACCGAGGGTTCGAATCCCTCTCTCTCCGTTAAAAAGTTTGTAACAGTAGAAATTATAAAATATAGTTATAAAATATAGTTATAAAATTATTAAAAATGCAGCCTTTTATACTAGCTTTTCTTTTTTTGTCTTGTATATAAGTGGCTTATTTATAACAAGATAGATAAAAATTATTTAATGTAACAAAAAAAAATAAGTGGCTAAATAAAAGTGCTAAATCCATTTTTTAACATTAACCAAAAACCTAAAGTAAAAAAGTAAACCTTTTTTTAGTTGTTTTATAATAGTATAAAAGTGTTATACTATTATACTAACTGATTAAAACCTAAAGATTATATATTTATATATAAATAAAATTAAATTCTTATTATAGTATTTTTAAATTATATAACTAAATAAAATATTGTTTCTACAAAAAAGTATAAGTGTTTCCTTTCTACTAAGTTTTTCCTTTCTACTATATAATTCCTGTAGGAATCGCATCTATTAAATTTTGAGTATCTGTTTTAGTTAAACCTGCTTTTTGTAAGAAAATTGCTTGTTGCCGTTTTCTTGGCATTGATTGTAGGTCCAACCCCTGCAAAGCTGGGCAGTCCTCTCCAACGTCAGTTGACGGCTGGCCTATAGTTGCAGTTTGAGCTGGGCTGAAGCGTTCTAAAGCTGGGAGCCTTGCAGTTCTCACTGGAGTTGTTTATTAATAATCTTCCTATATGATAAACTTATAACCTTTTTTATTAATAAATTTTTATAATCAATATCCTTTTTTTTAAACAAAATAACTATAAAAATACTAATATTTCTAATGCTGAATATTTAACAATTCAAACATTACATCTTTTCAAGGAAGTTCAAGTTTGGTATAAACCTTTTATAATAAAAGATGTTAATAATGTAGAAACAATAGAACCTATAAGTACAATTGTTTTTCAAAAATTAACTAAATTGTACTATACTCCTTTTAATATACTTGTTAAAAACGATATTATAGGTCAGGATTTAGATAGAAATCCAATTTTACAAAAAGAAAAATTAAGTCAAGTAATATTTGAAGTATCTAATAAACAATATCAACCTTCTAGTGAAACAGTGGATATTATTTGTGATTTAGCTATAAAAACTTTAATAAATAATAAAGATGTAAATATTAAATTAATAAGTATTTTAGATTTAGGTATTTCATTTGTTTTTCAAACATTAAACTTTTCAAAGAAATTTTTAAACTTTTTATATGTAAATAAAGCACCTATAAATGTAAAAGATCTTTATTTAAAAATAAAAACACATCCTCGTTTATTTTTCGATTTAAAACAAATAAGTATAAAAGATCCTCTTACAGTAGAAGAGTTAATAAAATATAGTAAAGCTTTTCATGAAAGCAGACAAACACATAATACAGTTTTATTAAATAATAAAGAAAGAAGTGGTTTACGAGAAACAGATCCTTTATTATCTTTAATGTTAAGAATATCTAAATCAATTCTTATAGAACATAACATCCATTTAAATCTTTTTATAGAAATAATAGAAAAATGTACTAGCTTTTATAGTTATTTATTTTATTGTAATAAATTTCTAGATTTAATATTTTTAAATAAAAAAGGTTCAACTATTAGTTCATTAAATAATTCTATATTAAATTTAGAAATAATATTTTCTTTTGTAAAATCAGAATTTCAAGTTTTTATAAACGATGATCAAGCTTTTTTAATAGAAATAGATAATTATGAAAAAGTTTATAATATTTTAAAAGAAGTTATTATTATAGAAAGTCTAGCTGATCAAGCTATAAATAGTGAACTATATAGGAGTTATAATTTCGAAGATTTATTTATTAATTTAAAAAATAATGGTGATATATTTAAGAATAAATACGGTACCTTTCATCAACTTAAACTTTTTCTTCTTTATCGTCTTGTAAGTAACATTATTTTTTCTTTTAGTCATAATAATGTTATTGATTTTAATTCTTTAAAAATATCTACACTTCCTAATAATGATTTTAATAAAATAAACCCATTGTTCAGTTTACCTATTTTAAATATTTCACCTCCTCATTATGAGGTTGATTCATTAACCCTTTTTAATAAAGATAAAAATAAATCTACTATTGAAATATTTTTAAATAGTATTAAAACTTTTATAATGTTGTATTCTTCTAATACTAAAAATGATAATTTTTTAAATATTTCTATAGTTTTATTAGAAATTCTTTATAATTCTAATTTAATGTTTTTAACATCAACAGATTCTTTAGAAACTTTACCATCTTTAAAAATACAAATAAAAATGTATGGTTATATTTTAAATAGCTATAAAAAAGAAGTTAAAAACAATCAATTTGTATCTTCATTAAAATCTAATTTTAAATTTTTAAATATAAATGAAATAAATAGTAAAGACATTGATAAAGATTGTTTAAATAAAGACATTGATAAAGATTGTTTAAATAATGATCACCATTTTTTAGATTCAGTCAAAACTGATATAAATAATATTACTATTTCGTTAGATTTAATTTATGAAAAAGGTATATTTTATTTTATTTTAGGAGAAAAGAATGGTGAATTAATAAAAGCTTTTACACCTGAAAGCTTAATACCAGAATCATACAAAAAACTTTATAACATAGTACAGTCTTTAAAATTTATAAATTTTAATTATTTAAATATGTTTATTTCTATTTTAAATATTTTAGAAGCTATTAAACATCAATTTAATATTTCTAATAATTATAATACTTCTAATATTAATTCTAAAAATAAACCTAAAAGTAGTGAAGCACAAACAGGTGACTTTATTGTTTTATTAGATAGTATTCATATTAACTATGAATTTAAAGATTTGGAAGCTGCTAAAATATTTAATCAAATTGATTTAAAAGAAGCTAGTTATGTTGCTTTTATGACTTCGGCTATTAATAATTCTATGTTCTCGGTATGTAATATAACGTTAAATAATAATATTAATTCAGTCTTCTTTAAAAATGTTAATAATAAAAAATGTTAATAATAAAATTAGTATTTATGAAATAAGATATTGGAGTAAAGAAGGTAAAAGACCATTTTTAAGAGACTTAAGAAATTTTAAATAAAAAAATGGAATTTATAAATATAAAATAATCGGTTTTTTATGAGGTTTGACTCCAAAAAATCCAACTGACTCCAAATGACTCAAAACTAACTTTTAGTCAGATATGAGAGAGTTTTAGGCGCTTTCTTTAGGTTCTGACTCCAAAAACTCCAACTTTTTATAAAATAAAAGAGTAAAGATATAAGAGATAAAGGGCATTCCCCCTCGTGCGCTACGAGCCTGTAAAGATTAGACAAGATAAGATAAAAATAAAAAAATAAAAAAATAAGAGAAGATTTTAAAAGTCATATTTTATAAGATGTAATTTTAATTATTATAAAAATAAAATATTTTTTATTATACACCATATTACATAAAAATTTTAAATAAAATAAATAAGTATAATATGGTGTATATTTTATAGTACATTAAGAAGTTTTAGTCGATAAGCGATAAAGTTTAGATGCCAGTAAATTTAATAAATTAAATAATAATAGAAAGAATAATATTTTTTAAATGGAGACAATAAAAAATAAACCTTTATAATAAAGTAATAAAAGATTACAAGACCTAAATATTAAGTAAAATAAAGAATATTTTTTAATAAATTAGAAAAAAAGATATTTTTGCAATTATAGGGCAGTGTTGGTAAAACAAAGCCTCAAGGTGTTGGTAAAACCGGTTTATAACTTTTATAGAACCAGCTTTAGCTGGAACACTTTAGTTTTTATTTTCTGTTATAAAATGTTGGTCCTAGCTGTCCTGGTTGTCCTAAAATGTTTATAATTTTTATATAAATGCTTTAAAAGGGGCTGTAAAGTGAAATCAGCCTGTGAATTTTATAATTCTGATCTTATAAAATTACTTCTAATAACAATATTAGAAGTATCTAAAAGTGCAATAAATAAGACAATCATAAAAACTGTTTATATTATTTATTATTTATATAAAAATATTTAAATAAAAAGAATAATTAAAGATTAAAGAACTATTTTATATATAAGATATAAAATAGGATCTTTTATTCTTAATAAAGATCTTTATTTTTTTTCACTACTAAGTGAGCCAAAAAATACAGAGTCTTTTTTAGTAGACCCTTCTAAAAAAGTTTTTTAACACAAAAAAAAAGAGAAGGTTATAAACTTTTTTTTTATAAATTATTTATTAAACTTCTAATAGTGATAATAATAAAAGTTTAATAGTGTAGTTTTTCAGTAAATAATAAATTACTTTTAATTCAAGTTATAAATAATTATTACAACTAATTATTTTTTTTTTTATAAGTTTTAAAACAATAAAAAAGTGTCTAATTTTATTTTTTTGGTAAGGTATAAAGTATATTAAAAATTATAGGTTGAAGTCTGCATTAATTAGAGTACAAGTTGTTACATATAATAAAGAATAAAAAAGAATAATATAAAAATGGATTACTTAAAAATGACCAATAAAAAAATGTTCATAACTAAAAAATCTTATTATTTGTCTTTTCAAACATTATATAAAAAATGTAAAAATTCTTTTTTTTATAACAATCTTATGGATTATTACAAGCGTGAACCTTTTATTAAAAGAACTATAAGTGGATTAGCAACTTATAGTCTGCGTAAGGATTTTAGTGTATATAAACTAAATAAAGATAAAGAAAAAAATACAAAAATAAAAGTTAAAAACTTAAAAAAATTAGAGAAAGACAGATATTTTTTATTAGATTTTGTAGAAATTCAGAGAAAAAGTTTTTTTTATTTATTAGAAAAAGGTTTAATAGATGAATTTTGTAAAAGAAATCCAATACTCTCAAATAAAAAAGATATAGAATTATTTTTTTATCCAGAGTATTATAAGTTAACCATTCCAAAATATAATCCTCAACAAGCTATTTTAAAAGGTAAAAGTTATACAAGTAAATTATATATACCAGTTCAATTATCAGATAAAAAAACAAAAAATATAAGATTAAAATGGGCTTATATAGGTAACATTCCATTAATGACAAAAAAAGGTCATTTTATTTTAAATGGAGCAGCTCGTGTTATTGTAAATCAGATGATTCGTAGTCCTGGAATTTATTATCAAGAAAAATTATATGAAACTTTTAGTCAACAATGGAGTGTAAAAGCAGAAGTTATTTATAAACGTTATTATGCAGATTTAATTTGTTTAAGAGGTACTTGGTTAAGATTAGAAATGGATAAAGATAAAAACATATGGGCTAAAACAAAAAAAGGTCCTAAAATTCCATTATTTTGGTTATTAATTGCAATGGGATTAAGTGAACGTATCATTTTTAAATCGGTTATAGAACCACAAAGATTAGTACAAAATTTAGATCATTTTAGTCCAGCTCGCTGCAATGCTGAGCCTGCAGCTTTAGCTTCAACTATACCGTCAACTGACGTTGAAGCTTGCAGGCCCCCAGCCGTGTCTGCAACGCAGAGCGTGCAGGCCCCGACTGCAAGGCGAGGCGTTGGACTGCCCAGCTTAGCAGGGGTTGAAAAAAAAGGATTTTACTCTTTTGTAAAAAATCCTCCTGAAGCTTGGAGAGAAATTTATTCTTTAGTCCATTCTTCTTTAAAAAAAAATAATAACGCTACAGAAATGGGTCGAAAATGGTTATTTAATAAATTCATGAATCCTCGTGTTTATGATTTAGGAAAACAAGGAAGATTAGCATTTAATAGAAAATTAGGTTTAAATGTTCACCAAACAATGTTAACGTTAACTCCTCAAGATTTATTATACGCAACCGATTATTTAATTAAAGTTGAAAAAGGTTTAAAACCACTAGATGATATCGATCATTTAAAACATAGACGAGTAAGAACTTCTGGAGAACTTATTCAACTTGTAGTAGGAACAGGTTTAGTTCGTTTAGAAAAATATATAAAAGAAAAAATTAATAAACTTTCTTCTCAATATAAAAATGGTTTATTAACAACGACTATATTTGCTGCTAAAGCTGGAGCTGGTTCTAATAAAAAATCCATAAAAAAAGATAATAAAAAAGATAATAAAAAAGATATTAAAAAACATAATATCAATTTAATTAACTTATTAACCATAAATAATTTAATAAGTAGTAAAGCATTTAATAGTGTTTTACGTGAATTTTTTGGGACTAGTCCCTTATCACAATTCATGGATCAAATTAATCCTTTAGCTGAAATCACTCATAAACGTCGATTAAGTTCAATGGGGCCTGGAGGTGTTACTCGTGATTCAGCAACATTAGCTATTCGAGGTATTCATCCAACTCATTATGGTCGTATTTGTCCAATAGAAACACCCGAAGGTAAAAATGCTGGATTAGTCAATTCAATGACAACTTATGCTCGTATCAATCCAAATGGAATGTTAGAAAGTCCTTTTTATAAAGTCTATAAAGGTATAGTTCAAAAACAATTAGGAATGTTTTTTTTATCAGCTGAACAAGAAGAAAAAACAAAAATAGCTGCTGCTGATATTTTTGTTTCTTCTATTGGATTTTTACCTCAAGCTCCACTTACTGTTATAATGGGTCAACATACTGTTACAAAAATCCCTCGTAATGAAGTTGCTTTTGTAGGTGTTTCAGCATTACAAATGATTTCAATTGCAACATCATTAATTCCATTTCTTGAACATGATGATGCAAATAGAGCTCTTATGGGTTCAAACATGCAACGTCAAGCTGTTCCTTTAATTCGACCAGAACGTCCCATTGTTGGAACCGGTTTAGAAGCTCGTACTGTTAGTGATTCGGGACATGTAATTCAAGCTAAAGAGAGTGGCGTCATTACATACGTGAGTTCAGACCGAATTATAGTAACAACTATACTATAAAAAATAGTAACAACTATACTATAAAAAATAGTAACAACTATACTATAAAAAAGGTCTTCAAAAAACTAAAACATTTTAATTACAAAAGTAAACCTTAGTGATATCTAAAAAATAACTAAGTAATATAGTCAAGCAAAGCTTGATAAAAACCATAATGTATTTTACAATAATTGCAAGTTTATAAATAATTATTTATAATTTTATATTAAAGTCAAACTAATAAAATCTCTTACTATAAACCCTTAGGTTTTAGCTACTTTAATAAAAATGGTTTGTTAGTAAACCCCTTTAGCAAGCTTTTAAAACAAATATATTTGTTTTAAATTATTGCTTTAGTTTTTTTAGCAGTTATAGTATTAAAACACTATAGTTTAAGCTAAAGCTATAAAAAGCGCGTTTTTTTTTTTGTTAGTTTTACTGTTTTATCATTTTTAATAAAAACTAACACCTTTATGGATAGTATAAAAAATAAACAAATAGTCTAAAAGCAAAAAGCAATAATAACTTTTTTAACACCAGGGTTTTATATTTATTTAAAATGACCCTTTATTAAAATAAAGTTAGTAAAAATAAAGTAAGTAAAACAAGCAGTGCTTTTATCTATTAAAAAAAGTAAAGTTTTTTACTAAAAAAAAGGTCTTAGCTATGTATTATCCATTAAAGAGTGTTAGTTTTATTAAAAAATTTGTCTTAATAAAATGTTAAGACAAATCAGGATTATCTGAAAATAATGTAATAAGTTTATTTTAAAAAAATATATAAATGAGTAAAAAACAAGCTGTTAATATTTCTAATACATTAAAAGATAGAATAGAAAAAACTAAAGCTTTTTCCTGCAACCATTTTAAACATAGCACTTACCAAAGTAATAAGTCAGCTAACCAAAGTAATAAGTCATCTAATATAAATAGGCTAAATGGGACTAATAAAAAATCTGGCGTGTTTTTGAAAAGTCCTTTTAAGTTAATGCAAAAGATGTTAATGAAAAAAAAAGATAGTTTTTTAACATCTTTTGCTGAGGCATTTTTTTCTAAAGAAAAAAGAAAAGCATGGATCAAAAAATCTTTATATAATCTAGAAACCTATCATCGTTCAAATCAAGATACTTGCTTAGTTCATAAACCTTGTGTTTTTGAAGGACAATGGGTTCAAAGTGGAGATTTATTAGCCGATGGTTCAGCAAGTATGGGAGGAGAATTATCTTTAGGACAAAATATTTTAATAGCTTATATGCCTTGGGAAGGTTATAATTTTGAAGATGCTATTTTAATTAGTGAACGTTTAGTTTATGATGATTTATATACATCTATTCATATCGAAAGATATGAAATCGAAATTAACCAAACAAAACAAGGTATCGAACAAATTACACGTGAAATTCCCGATATACACCCAAATTTAATTAAAAATTTGGATTATTTTGGAATAATTAAAATAGGTAGTTGGGTTGAAGAAGGAGACATTTTAGTTGGGAAAATAACACCAATAAGTAAACAAAATATATCTCCTTATCAAAGATTACTATATACTCTTTTAGAAAAACAATTTTTACCTATTAAGGATAGTTCATTACGAGCTCCTAAAGGTATTAAAGCAAAAGTTATTGGTATTGAAAAATTTAGAACAAATTATAAACCTATTTTTAAAACAAAAAAAGAATTCCTTTTACAAGTTGCTAAGACACCTAAGTGTCCTAAGTGTCCTAAAACACCTAAAACACCTAAAACACTTCAAACATTTAAGAATCTTAAGACTCTTAAGAGTCTAAATGAAGCTATAGTAAGTAAAGAAACAAATAAAAAAAAAGCAGCTGAAAAAAAGAATTCTGTAAGTCATATAAATCAATTTAAAAGAAAATTCAATTTAATAAAAAAGCCGGGCTTATATAGGATAATACAAAAAAAAGTGTCTTTAATAAATAATTTAAATAAATTAAAAATAGAACAAACAAAAAATAGTCAAATAAAACACGCTACAGCCCGCTGCAATGCTGCGCCTGCTACTTTAGCAGCAACTATACCGTCAACTGACGTTGGAGCTTGCAGGCCCCCAGCCGTGTCTGCAACGCAGAGCGTGCAGGCCCCGACTGCAAGGCGAGGCGTTGGACTACCCAGCTTTGCTGGGGTTGGTAATAAAAAAAATGGAATCTCAACTATTCATATTTATTTGGCTGAAAAAAGAAAAATACAAGTTGGTGATAAAATGGCTGGAAGACACGGAAATAAAGGTATTATTTCTCAAATATTACCAATAGAAGATATGCCTTTTTTACCAGATGGGACACCTTTAGATATGGTGTTAAATCCATTAGGAGTACCATCACGTATGAATGTAGGTCAAATATATGAATGTTTATTAGGTTTAGCTGGTAAACATTTAGGTGAAAATTTTAAAGTTTTTCCTTTTGATGAAATGTATGGGGCTGAAGCAAGTAGAACTTTTGTTTATTATAAATTATTTGAAGCCAGTAAAAAAACTGGATTCAATTGGTTATTTAATCCTAATTATCCAGGAAAAATACGTTTATACGATGGACGAACAGGTGATTGTTTTGAACAACCTATTACAGTTGGATATGCTTATATGTTACGTTTAGTTCATATGGTTGATGATAAAATTACTTGTTTAACACCTGATCATGATGTTTTAACAACTGAAGGCTGGATTCCTATCGAAAAAGTCACAACTTATCACAAAGTTGCTACATTAGTCAAAACAACTGGTGAACTACATTATCAAAATCCTACACAAATTTACCATTATCCTTCTTATAAAGGTTCTTTATATTATATAAAAAACGAACATATCGATTTAGCTGTTACTTTAAATCATCGTATGTTTGTTAGAAATGCTAGTATCAATGATCATTCTTTTATTAATGATCATTCTTTTATTAATAAGGCTATCAATGGGGTTTCTTTTGAAGGTTATGAACTAGTAGAAGCAAAAGATTTAATTCATAAAAACAAACTTTATTTAAAAAATGCTAATTGGATTAAAAATGATTATCAGTTTGTTTTACCGTCTCTCATTAACAATTCTATTGATGAGTTCATTGTAGAAGATATGGATGCTTGGTTAACTTTCTTTGGTTTATGGATTGCTGAAGGTTGGACTGTCAATAACACACCTACTCAGTCTAATCAGTCTAATCAGTCTAATCAGTCTAATCAGTCTAATCAGTCTACCCTTGTTTCAATAGAAAGGGATTTGAGGGATAATGTCCAAGGCTTAACAGCCTTTACAACGTCGCCAGCCTATAAGCTAAAGCTGGTTGAAAACAAAATTTTAGAAACATTAATAAAAGCTGTTATTAAATTAGGTTATGTTTATAAAATAATGGATAACAAAGTGACTGTTTTTAATAAACAATTATGGTCTTATTTAAGAACATTAAGTGTAGGACCATCAAATAAATATTTACCTACATGGGTTTGGAAATTAAGTCAATCACAAGCACAGAAACTTTTAAATGCTATTATTTTAGGTAATGGTTCTACAATGGAAAACTCAATGAGTTATTTTACGAGTTCAAAAAAATTAGCTGATGAAGTAATGCGTTTAGCATTACATGCGGGTTGGAGTGCTAATATTAAAAAAGGATATGTGGCTGAAACTATTGAAAATATAACCATAAATAATGATTTATGGCGTGTTTCTATCATACAAAATAATAATAATCCTGCTGTAAAACATGGACTTCATTATACACCATCTGTTCAAGCTTTTATAAAACCTTATGAAGGTTCAGTTTTTTGTTTAAGTGTTCCAAACGAGGTTTTTTATGTAAGAAGAAATGGTTTTCCTGTATGGACTGGAAATTCTCGTTCAACAGGACCTTATTCTTTAGTTACACAACAACCTCTTCGTGGTCGATCTAAACAAGGGGGTCAAAGATTAGGAGAAATGGAAGTTTGGGCTATTGAAGGTTATGGAGCAGCTTTTACTTTAATGGAAATGTTAACAATAAAATCTGATGATATGACTGGTCGAATGACACTTTGGTCAAATTTAATTTTAAATAAAGAAATATCCATTGGTACTCCAGAATCATTTAAAGTTTTAATTTCAGAATTACAAGCTTTATGTTTAGATATAGGTTTATTTCGTTATAGTCAAAAAAATAATGAAAAACCTGTTTTATATGAAATTGATAGTTTAATGAATTTACCTTAAAATCCATCCACTACTTAAAATCCATCCACTTTTTAAACAATTTTTACTAAGACCCTATAGGGTCTTAGTTTTTTATTAGTTTTTTAAAACTATGTTACTTATAAAAGTTCAGTATGTGTTTTAAAACTATGTTACTTATAAAATTACACTGAACTTTTAAACTCTACCTAAAAATGCTCACGCTTTTTTTAGTGGCTACTTGTTAGTGGCTACTTAGTGGGTTTGCCATTTTACAAGACTCTACTTTACGCTTACAAAACACATTTATCAAGTGCTTAAACTTTAAACAGTTTTGGTAAAAAGCAAGTTTTTTTACTAGAGTAGTATACAGCACTTAGAGGTTATATAGGCGCCCCACTATTATCACTGCATGTAGTAGAAAATTTAGTATTTCAAGCAATAGCATGGTACCCAAAATGGGCTAATAATTCCAACGCCTCATTGCAGTCTCTGCTGCAAGCTCGGCCTTGCAGCCAGGGCTGGATGATATAATGTGGCATGGTATAAAGAAAATGTGGCAGCAAGGTCTAGCAAAAAATGAATATATTAATTTAATATGGGTTTAGCTTACTTATCAATTTACTGCTACATCACACACTATATGGAAATAATAGGTGTAGAAGTAGCCAGAGATTACATAATTTATCAAATTATAACTAATCTTATGCAATATAACGTTATAAAAAAAGCTAACCTTGAATTTGAATCACAAGATGGAACATTAAAAATAGTAAACGTTACAAAAGTCTATAAAGCATCTTATAAATTATATCACAAACTACTAAGCGCTTGTTCTTCATACCCTATTTATAACAAAGCAGCAATAACAAATGATAAAAAAGATATTACCTTAGAAAGAATATTTAAAAATTCAGAAATTAATAGAATATTTATCCAACGCCTACCCAGCAAAGCTGGGTAGTCCAACGCCTCGCCTTGCAGTCCAACGCCTCGCCTTGCAGTCGGGGCCTGCACGCTCTGCGTTGCAGACACGGCTGGGGGCCTGTCAGTTGACGGCTGGTCTGAAGCTTGACCAGTGACAGAGCTGTTACCAGTATGAGGATAGGTAAGCCTTTTGCTCGCTAAAGCATCCAGCTTTTCCCCCCTCCCACACCGTGCACGAGACTTTCGAACTCACACGGCGTTCCCCCAACAACATTACCAACTCCTGTACATTCCTTAAAAGGTTATTTGCCCCAATCGAGCGCCCTCTCTAAGTTTGTTAAATTTTTTGAGTTTATCACCTTTAATACCGTAATATTTCAACATTTCTACAATTATTTCAACGTTTGTCATGTGAACCATCCTATGAACTTCCGGAGTCAAAATTACCAGATTATCAAAACGATCAGAGCCACCTAGCTTCCTTGGAACAACGTGATGACATTCGAAACTTTCATTAAGAAATTCATCAGTAACATAACACCTTCCTTGCTGTGAGATCCATCTGGAGATCCTATTGTCATTATATTCAATAGTCTCATCCATAATGGGACTTTCTGTAATTTTTGCAAGAGGCACTGCCAAAATTGCATTTAATTGTTTGAAAATCCTTACTCTTCCTTCTTCAGAATAAGGAGTGTTACTCTGCGTGAAGCCACGAGGAATTTTAAATCTAACACAGTGAATAGGGATAAGTGTTACATCACCTATCGTTGTTAGTTGGGAAGTAGTGAGATATTTCTTTCTGGTCAATATAGCGCTCTGGGAGTTCTTGTCGTCTTTAATAGCGAATTTTTTCAATCTATTATAAGTTGTCCTCCTAAGATTCCAGGCTAACCTTTTAAAGTCCATATAACAGCTAGTTGCAACGTTATAGTAATTATGATAACCACGTACCATTGCATTATATCTGATAAGATTTCGAACAGTAGGATGTTTACCTATTTTAACAATTTGCTTCTTGATGTCAGTTTGCATCTTGTTCAAGGCTTTATCTTTAACGTGGGTAATACAAACGTATTTATTTCTTATTCGGACTGCACGAAAGCTCAGCCCCAGGAAGTCATTGCTCTTCTTACGGAGATCTATGACTCCCGACTTTTCCTCACAAATTTCCAATTTTAGATTTTGTTTAAGCCACTTTTTAGCAGCATGCAACATTTTGATCGCGGTTTTTCGATCCTTACAGAAAATCTTGACATCATCGGCATAACGAACATGGAAGAACATTTTAAGATTTGTCTTTTTCATGGCACGTAAGCGAGAGCCGTGTCCCTTATATGCTTTACGCCATTCGAAAGTCTCCCATTGGTTGCTCAACCACCAATCAAATTCATTCAAGCATATATTAGCTAGAAGTGGAGATAGTATTCCTCCCTGGGGAGTTCCCATAGTGGGGACACCTTCTCCTTTGATAGGGGCTTTCAACATTATTTTGATGATGCTCAGAATATGTTTATCACGAATTCCCATCGACCAAATTTGCTGCATGAGTTTTTTGTGGTTCACTTTATCAAAAAAGGATTTTATGTCAAGTTTTACTACGTGCACCATATGGTTACCAAGGTTTATCAATTGTAACGCACGTGCGATGGCATGCTTGGTTGACCTTAAGGATCTAAAACCATAAGAATGATTATGAAATTTTGCCTCGCAAATAGGTTCAATGACTTGTTTGATAGCTTGTTGCACAATTCTATCGGAAAAGTTAGGTATTCCTAGGGGGCGTAAACGTCCATCTGGTTTGGGAATATATACGCGTCTTACCGCACCTGGCACAAAATGCTTTAATCTTGACTTTATTAGGTTAACAACTTGTTTAATAGACATTTTTTCGACGTTTAAGACGGTTTCATTGCTAGTACCGGGGGTTTTGGAACCTCGGTTTCGTTTAATGTTCCTGTAGGCTAATCTAATATTACGGGTATTGCAAACTAAATAGAAGAGTTTCTTGAAGATTTTACCTTCTTTTGACTTCCTAAATAATTTGTCCGAGATTTTATTAGCACCATAGTACTCCGAGAACCTCAGAAGTGGGCTTCTCAACAATCTAATTCTAAGGTTGGGTTGACATACTGTTTTTGCAGTTTTCATGAACTATTGTAATTAAAAATTTTTATAATATTATAACAACCAGAACGCAGTAATTACTGAGTTCACTATATAAATAACGTGAAACACTTTACGTTTGCAATTATTTACTCTTAACATAATCAGTTTGTGATTGAGTCATATATGTTAGCTATAGCTGTTGGCTTGGGGCCCTCCCTCTACTATTTTTGTAGAATAGTATCAAACGGTACTACGCCCCTACTATCACCACAATTAAGTGACGTTGGATGAGTCGCTTACGCTCCTCAACATTCCGACACAACGCTAAGATCCTACAATCTATGTGTAATTTCAGGTATTAATGCAAGCACAAAGAACCTGAAAGATCACGTTTGTGGTTTCTCACGTTCCATATATCTTATCCATTTATATGTGATTTAGGTCCTTGCTATGAACCTGAGGGGTTGTAGAAGGCCTGTAACCTTCTAAAGACGTTCATCACCCGAATACTTACTAATCTCACCCTCCCTGCGTTAAGGCAGGTTGACGCCCATTCGACGTCACGCGTTTATAGGTCCGTACACTCGCAAGTTCGTCGGTCCGATTTAATTAAGTTAATCTCCTCGGGCATTCTAACCATGTCACACTTTACATCCTGTTTCTATTCAAAACTGGGACAGGATCCCCGACCTATCGAATACGGAGGAGGACTAGTCCCCTTTTCCTACCTTGTCCGAGAACAAGGTGAGGGCATTCTTCAGCCGACTTCGCCGAGCTTCGTACGTTTGAATCTGCAGGCTCATTCGCACGTCGGAGTCTCAGGATAGGCATTTCAGGGCGTTACCCCTTCATTATACCTGATCGAACATACAGTTCTCATACCTTCCTTGGATGAATTGAACTTTCTTTGGCTTTCTCGCCCAGCTTTAGCTGCTTGTGGTATTTCCAAGTACTAATCATCCAATCCAGCCAAGGGTAGCACGGTCCCACCTTTTTAGTGGGAAACGTATCGCACCCAAACACCACCTTCAGTACCGCCTCGGTAAAAAACACCCAGCACCCCCAGCGAAGCTGGGCAGTTTTAGCTGTTTTATCCAAGAGTTTGACAAAACAAAGTTTTTTACAACAGCTAAAACACGTAGTCTGGTCTACACCACTCAGCAGTCTTAAGATAACGTACACGTTTTCCTTAAAGTAGCTTCAACCAAGGCTTAAATAAAGTTTTTGCCTTTAAAACGTTTAAGGCTCAGCATTGCAGCGCACTAAAGTGACTACTTTTTTTAAAAATAAAAGTTTTTTTTGGAAAGAGTCTATAAAGCTGGTTTAAACAAAAAACTACTTAATTTAAAAAATAAAAAGTTTTTTAAAAAGCTCTTTTTATTTTTTTATTAAAAATGGACAAAAAAAACTAAAAATGTTATAATAAATTAGATTATAATAGAGACATTGTGATAAAAAAATAAATAAACACTCTAAAATAATTTTAAAAATTTTATTAAAGGCCTTCGTGATGGAACTGGTAGACATACTGGTTTTAGGAACCAGTGCCGCTAGGCGTGCCGGTTCAAGTCCGGCCGAAGGCATAAAAAACAATCAACAATGAAGGATTGTTAAAAGACAAACGTATTATTAAATAAAATTAAATTTATATATTTTAATATTTTATATCTGATAAAAGTAAAGAATTTTTTGCAATAACTTTTTAAATATAGTTTTTTTAACCATTTTAAATATAGGTTTTTTAAAAATAAATTAGTAAGTGTCTATCACTTATAAACCTGCTACAGCTTTAGCTGCAATGCTTAGTTTTAGCTTCTCAAACAAAGGCGTTGGTTGTAAAGGCTACTAGGCTGAAGGCTTGGAGGCGTTGACATATAGGCCTCTAAAGCCTAACTAAAAGCCGTCAACGTCAGTTGGAGAGGACTGCCCAGCTTCGCTGGGGTTGAAAGCACTAAACTTAGTTGTTAGTTAAGTTGTTATTTTTATTTTAAAATTGTTAATTTTTCTTCTTTTTTTCTAAAATAAAAAAGAGAACCACTTCAGTGGCTAAACAAAAAAAAACAAAGTATAAATATTTATTATTATTAAATATTTTTATAAATAATATTTATATTTAAGGTTTTAAATTAATTATATGTTTCATTAAAATTTTTATATTTTAGTGAAGAGAGTTTATAAATAAAAAAGTTATTTGCTAAGTGTTAATTATTAAAATTAAACACTTATCAGTTTTAACAAAAAACTGAAACGTAAAAAAGTCAATAAAATTAAATTTATGCCAATTGGTGTACCACGAATTATTTATTGTTGGGGTGAAGAATTACCAGCACAATGGACAGATATATATAACTTTATTTTTCGTAGAAGAATGGTTTTTTTAATGCAATATTTAGATGATGAACTTTGTAACCAAATTTGTGGTTTACTAATAAATATTCATATGGAAGATCGTTCAAAAGAACTAGAAAAAAAAGAAATGGAACGTAGTGGATTATTTAAAAGTGCATCAAAACAACAAACACCACAAAAAAACGAACCATCTACAGGTGCAACTAATTTATTAGGAAAAAACCAACAAAGCTTAGATGATTTACTGTTTTCAGATGAAGATCTAGGAATTGAAGAAATAGATACATTAGAACAATATACTTTACAAAAAATTACAATGGAATGGTTAAATTGGAATGCTCAATTTTTTGATTATTCTGAAGAACCTTATTTATTTTATTTAGCTGAAATGTTATCTAAAGATTTTAATAAAACAGATGGTCGTTCATTATATTCTGGAAATCATAAAGAAATGTCTCAATTAATGATGATGTTTAAAAATATGAATGCAATGATGAATGAAAAAGAAGCTTCTCAATTTTTCGATAAATCTTTTTCTAATTATGGTCAATCTAATGGTAGTGAAAATCAACAAAATAATTTAGACGTATATTCACCTTTTAGATTATTAGCTAATTTTGCTGCTAAAGATTATAATTTAAAACAACTTAACTCTTCATTACTACAAAAAAGTAAACTTTTAGAATTATTTAATCAACTTCAAAGTAATAAAAAGAACACTAATGGAATGTCTAAACTTGTAAATAATTTAGCTGTAAAAGATTTTTCTAAAAAAATACAAAATTCTATCAATTTAGAAAAAGTTAGTAAAAAAGCTTTAGGACAACGTGCTTTACGTCAAGAATATACACAAGATAGATTATTTAGTCCATTATCATTAAAAAACTTTAATGAAAACCAATATTCATTTAACTATTTAGATAATAACGATTTTAAATCTTCTTCATCTAACCAATTTAAAGACTTTTCTCGTAAACAAAAACGTGATGCACTTGAAGAAGAAGAAGCTAAAAAAGTGTTTGTAATTATCAACTCGTTTGGAGGTTCGGTAGGTAACGGAATCACAGTTCATGACGCTTTACAATTTATTAAGGCAGGTTCTTTAACGTTAGCTCTTGGTGTAGCTGCGTCTGCTGCATCTTTAGCTTTAGCAGGAGGTACCATTGGAGAACGTTATGTAACAGAAGGTTGTCACGTAATGATTCATCAACCCGAATCAAGTATTCAGGGCCAAGCATCTGATATTTTTATAGATTCTCAAGAAATAATGAAAATTCGTTTAGATGTTGCTGAAATTTACTCTTTATCAACTTATCGTCCTAGACATAAGATTCTTAGAGACTTAGACCGTGATTTTTATTTAACGGCAACAGAAACAATTCAATATGGTTTAGCTGATGAAATTGCAACAAATGAAGTAATGCATTCTATCGTTGAAATGACTAATCAAGTTTGGGATTATCATGATGCAAAACAAGAACGTTTACTAGATAGTAGAGCTCGTCTTGTAAATGATAACGGTCCTTCTCAAGAGACTACTGGCGGATAAGTTTAAATTGATCAATTAATTATCTCTAAAAAAACAGTTTTAAAAAGGTGAAATAATCTTTAGATTTTTAACTTTGATAAAAAAAATTAAAAGTCTAATAATATATAATTTATTATTATTTTATATATTATTAGACTTTTAATATAAAAATAAAACCTTTAATTTTTAAACACTCTAGAAAATGCACTATAATGTAGTGTTTTTATTTTAGACTTTTGTTTAAAAAAATAGTATAATATATTTTTATATAAAAAAGTGTTAATTTACTGAAAACATTTTTTATGTGCACTATTGGCCGAGCGGATGAGGCAAACGACTCATAATCGTTGTGAGGTAGGTTCAACTCCTACATAGTGCAACTCTTTAAGTATAAAAAAAATGATTGGTCAAGATAAAAAGGTTTAACTATTTTAAAAATAAGATAGTTTTAAAAATAAGATAGTTTTTAAATTAAAAATAATAAAATAATCAATTTAAGCTATGTTACCTTTTTTTTTGACATTTTAATTTTTTTATAGCATAATATAAATTAGCGGGTATAGTTCAGTGGTAGAACACCTCCTTGCCAAGGAGGTTGTCGCGCGTTCGAGTCGCGTTACCCGCTAAACTAAAAAATAAATGAATTCATCAAAGATAAAAATAATATAATAAAAAAATACTATGGCTCGCTATATAGGTCCAAAACTGAGAATTATACGTAGAATAGGTAAACTAAGAGGTTTTACACGTAAAAAACCTTTTCGTAGAGTATTTCAAGGACGAGGTCCGTTAAAAGGGAAAGTAATTCCGCCAGGTCAACATGGTTTAGTAAAATTGTTAAAAACAAGACCTTATGATTCATGTGAATCAGATTATTTAATTCGTTTAAAAGTAAAACAAAGATTACGTTTTAATTATGGATTAACTGAACGTCAATTAATTAATTATGTAAAAAAAGCTAAAAAAATTAAAGAAGCTACAGGTCAAGTATTATTACAGTTATTAGAAATGAGACTTGATAACATTGTATTTCGTTTAAATATGGCACCAACAATTGTAGCAGCTCGTCAATTAATTAATCACGGTCATATTCGTGTAAATAATAAAAAAGTAAACATTGCTAGTTATATGTGTAAACCAAAAGATGTGATTTCAGTTGCAATGAAACCAAAATCTTTAAAATTAGTTAATAAAAATTTACAAGAATATTATAAACGTATGCTAAAAGTGCGACGCACTTTTAATCTTGAAAAAACTATTGCTTTTATTTTATTTAAAAGAGAAATAGTTCATAACATGGCCTTAGCCTTACAACTTATTACACAAGGTCATTTAAAAGTAAATAATAAACGAATTCGTACTCCTAATTATATTTGTTCACCACGCGATGTTATTTCTATTACTACAAAACAAGGCACACGTATATTTAAATTAAGTGATGTTTAAAAAAACTTAAAGGTTTGCCTTTTTATCAATTTAATAAAATAAGATTTAAATAATAAAACTCCCTTTAGTTTTATTATTTAAATTAATTGTAATAGTTAAAAATTTAATTATCAATTTAATTAAAAAAAATAAACAATTTAATGCAACCGTTTTAATGCAACCATTTTGTTCGCCATAAAGGTTCCTCATTTTTTTGGAAGATACTAAAAATACAAACGAATATAATTTAATTACCTATAAAAAAGACATTAAGGTATCAATATGTTATTGAATTTCTATAGTGTCCTCCATTTTTAGGCAATTTTTTTTTCTGTTATCAAAATTAAAATACTATGGCTGTACCAAGTGTGACCTGTTTTTTTCATTATATATCATAAAAAAGAGTATTAAATAAATATTACTAAACATCTTTACAGTTAATAATTTTTTTAATACTATATATTTTGATATATTAAAATTAAAATTAAAATAATTTATTTTTTTATAAATAAACTAATATATTTTTTAAATGAAAATGCTTTTAACAATTAAAATATTTAAGTAACATATTTAGGACTTTTATTATATTAAATATGTTTTTCTAATTATAAAAGATCAAAACTCTTTATAGTTTTCTTAAAAAGCTCTGCTTTTTAAGTTTTAAATCTTTAGAATATTCAATAAATTTTTTGGTTAAATGTTATATAAAAAGAGTATTAAACAATTTAATAAACTAAAAAACTAAATTTTATAGAAACAAAAGTATATTTATGGTAAAATTATTATTACATTTATTAAGTAAAAAAGTTTTGTTAAACTTTTTTATCATACACATAACAAATAACAAATAACACATAACACATAACACATAACTCATAACACATAACACGTACAAGCTTTTGTTTTAATTATTTAGTTTTATATTAAAAAAAGTTGTTAATTTTATTATATATTGTTAAATTTTTGTATTTTTCAAGTTTATACTTTTTAATTTTAAAACAGGAAGTTTTTATTTTTTTATTTTTTTATGCAGTTTTTTATTTAAAAACTAAAGTGTTTTACTTCTTTTAAGTAGCCTATTAGCATTTACAAATAGGCTGTTATAACTGTAAGTATAAATAAAAAATAAAAACAGGATTCTTTAAAAATAACTATTGATTATCTATAAAAAAAGATTCAATATTTATTACAGACTTTTTATTTTAGTTTTCTTTATTAAATAAGTGACTAAGACACTCAAATGTCTTATAATCAAGCCTCAGCCTTTTTATGTTTTTAAAAGCTCCAGCTGCAAGGCTGACGCCTTGGTCACTTATTTTTTTTTTAATAAGTAAATTTTTTGTCTTATTTTATAAGCAAAAACAATGTTATAACACACTTTTATAAAAACACTTAAAACATAAAATGTTAAAGTACTTTAACACAGTAGATTTTTAAAAAAGTTTTTAAGTAAGATATATTGTTAACTTTTTTTAATTTCTTTAAACAAAAAAGTTAATAATAAAAAATAAAGCATTTTGCTACCCTTTTTTTTTCTAAAGAAAAAAAGAACAAACCATATAAAAAATTAACTGAATTTAGTAAAAAACTAAATTATTATTAGAACTAAATTATTTTAGTATCTATTTGTAGAATCTTTTAAATAAATAAAGAGAAAAAAAATAGAATAACGTTTTTTGTTGTAAATTTTTCTTTTTTTAGTTTTTCTTTTAAAAACTTTAATACACTAGAGTGTATTAATTAATGACTAAAAGTGTTATTTTTTAGTAATTAAATAGTTTATATTTATTTAATGGTGTTTCTTTTATTTTAAACACTACTAAAACACTATAGTGTTTTAGAACATCTCTGTAAGATGAATGGATGGATAAAATATTAATAAAAAAGCTGCAGTAAAATATGACTTCTTCTAAAAATTCTAAAGATTTTTTTATTTCTTCTAAAAAAGAAAAAACTTTTAATCAAAAAAAATGGCAACCAGTCCTAACGGGTTTAAATACCGTTAATTCTATGGTTGATTTAATAAAATATCCAGTAATTACAGAAAAAACATATCTCTTTTTATATAAAAATCGTCAATATACTTTTGATGTTGATAAACGATTAAACAAATCTCAAATTAAAAAATTATTTGAAAGTTTATTTCAAATTAATGTTATTGCTGTAAATACACATATTCCTCCACGTAAAAAAATTCGTGTAGGAATGACACAAGCAGCTAAAACTGCTCATTATAAAAGAGCCATTATTACTGTAAAAGAAGGTCAATCCATCAATTTCAATTTAAAAAATTAATAACTAATAAACTTATAAACTAATCAATTTATAAAATTATAAAAAAAATATCAATTTTTTAGTTTAAAAAACTTTTTTTAGAATAAAAACTAAAAGCGCAGAGCGTTTTTGGTATAAAAAATACAATTAATTTTAAAAATAATATAAAAAAAAAAAATAAATTGTTACCAGCTAAACAACTAAATATTTTTATTAAATAATTAAAAAACCTCAGACTATCTAAAAAAAAAAATAAAGCAGTTTTAGGGTTTAAAATAAAGTTATAATAAATTAGAATAAGAGAATTGTTTAGTTAATATATACTTATCTTAAAAGTTATAATAAAAAAATATAAATAATATTATGGGTATTAAATTTTTAAATCCTTGTACACCAGGAACTCGTAAAAGATCTGTATCAGATTTTAACGAAATTACACACACAAAACCAGAGAAATCTTTAACGTTTTTTGTACCTCGTTCAAAAGGTCGTAATAATCGTGGTATAATAACTTGTCGTCATCGTGGTGGAGGTCATAAACGTCTTTATCGTCAAATAGATTTCAGACGTGATAAAATAGGTATGCCTGCAAAAGTAGAACATATTGAATATGATCCTAACAGAAATGCACGCATTGCACTGTTACGTTATGAAGATGGTGAAAAACGTTATATTTTACATCCACGTGGACTTCATTTAGGAGAAATCATTGTTTCGGATTTAAATGCACCAATTTCTCTAGGAAATGCTTTACCATTAATCAATATTCCATTAGGGGCACAAGTCCATAACGTTGAATTTATACCAGGTTCTGGAGGTAAATTAGCTCGTTCTGCAGGAACTCTTGTAGAAATTTTAGCTAAAGAAGGAAATTTTGTAACAGTACGTTTACCATCTAAAGAAATTCGTTTAATTTCTAAAAATTGTTGGGCAACTATTGGTCAAGTCGGAAATGTTGAAGCATATAACTTAACAATTGGTAAAGCTGGACGTTCTCGTTGGTTAGGGATTCGTCCTACAGTACGTGGATCTGCAATGAATCCTGTCGATCACCCACATGGTGGAGGTGAAGGTCGTGCTCCAATTGGTCGTAGTCGTCCAGTTACACCATGGGGAAAACCTGCACTTGGTAAATTAACACGAAAACCAAAAAAATATAGTAATCAATTTATTATTCGTAAAAGAAAAAGTTAATTTTTTAACAATTAACTAAATTATAAGTTTTTGCTTTTTTATTAATAAACACATTTTAAAAAGTTTATTTTTAAAGTTATCATTTTATTATAACTTTAAAAGGTATCATTTTAATTAAAATGCAAAATAATAATATAACTATTAGTTAATTGTTATCTTACTTAAACACTAGAGTTAAATAAAAAAACCTTACTGAATGAACAAAGAATATAGATTAAAGAATAATAAACTTTATAAGATTCTTTTTCAATCATTAAGAAAAGTACTATTTTATAACGATTCTTTGTTACTTACTAGTAACTTACTTACTAGTAACTTTCTTACTAATAACTTTCTTACTAATAACTTTCTTACTTACTAGTAAGTTTGTTACTTAGTATTACAAGGCAAGAATCTACAACTAAAAAGACTCTGTCTTTAAAAAATAAAATTGGTTAGTCTAAATTTATTTGATGAAACCATTTTTATTTAAACCATTAAAATTTTTTATGGGTTAGGCTCATACTATTTTTAAATATAATCATTAAATTATGCCACGTTCTATTAAAAAAGGACCTTTTGTAGCAGATCATTTATTAAAAAAAATTGAAAAATTAAATTTACAAAATAAAAAAGTAGTAGTAAAAACTTGGTCACGTTCATCTATGATTATTCCACCAATGATTGGTCACACAATAGGTGTTTACAATGGTCGTGAACATATTCCAGTTTTTATTACAGATCAAATGATTGGAAATAAATTAGGTGAATTTTCACCAACTCGTACTTATCGTGGTCATGTAAAAAATGACAAAAAATCTAAACTAACACCTCGAAAAGGTGTTAAAAAACGCTAAAATTTTAAAAAAAACTTAAAACTAATTAGTTTTAAAAAAAAACTTTAGTTGTATTAGCTTTTATTTTAAAAGTCAATTAACCCTAAAAAAACTTCTTAACCCACTAAGGATCGCTTACTAAAGGTGCTTTAAATTGATTTAAAAAAAGGAGCATTAAAGGTTAAAATAATTTAACTACTAAAAAAAACTTTTAGTAGTTAAATTAATTATTTTTTATAAGGCTAATATTTCGTAAAAGTAGGCTAACTAAAAAGTGTATTATTAAAAAAACTGTAGGTTTTATTAAAAAACCTTAATTTTTTTTTAAAGTGCTAAATACTAAAGTGTTTTATATTTTTTATTTGATCAGACCGTAGGTCTGTAGGTTTTATTAACTTCTTTTTTTGTCTTTGGTTTGTGAATGATAAAACCTTTTTTTTATGATTTCACAGCCAACTAACAAGCATTTATAAAGATAAAGACATATATTTTATAAGTTTGTAAGAATTATTTAAAGAAAAATAAACTACTTTTATATTTATTTGTTTTGTATTTTTTGTTAGCATAGCCTAAACAATCATTTTATTTTTTTAGGACTTTAAAAAAACCTGTCTTTTTAGGTTTTTTAAACTAAACCATTATAATCTATAACCCTTCTTAAAAAAACTAATTAAATGGCTTTTTTATCAGACAAAAACTGCTAGCAGTTTTAGGGAAGTTAAAATGGTTTAGTAAGCCATGATGGCTTAGAGGTGGTAAAAATCTATCATTTTTAGTTTGGTAAGCTATAAAAACTTTATTAAAAACTTTATAACTATAAAAACTTTATTACTTTTGTAAATTTAATAAAACACTTTTTTAAATAAATAAATAAATAATGGTTGTTACTCTTTCACTTATAAAATTAATTAAACAACTAAATAAAAAGCTAAAAAAGTATATTTTTTATTTATATATTTTTTTTTTATTTATATATTTTTAAAATTAGTAAATAAAAAGTAATAAAGTTGTCATTTTAACAGCCCCAGCAAAGCTGGGCAGTGATAAAAGGCTTCGGCCTTGCAGCTGTCGCTGGTTATCTGACTTATAAAAAATTAAAGTTTTAAAAGTAGTAATTTTATTTATCAAGTTAAAGAACTATGGATTATTAAAACTCTTTATTAAATTTACTACATAAATTTATGAACAATTCTTTATTAGTTATGAACAATCCTTTATTAGAAATCGCAGAAGTTTCAGTTGGTCAACATTTTTATTGGAAATTAGGAGAATATGAATTACATGGCCAAGTCTTAATAACATCATGGGTTGTTTTAGGTATTATTATTCTTTTATCTTTTTTAGGTAATCGTGATTTAAAACCGACACCTGATGGTTTTCAAAATTTTACAGAAGTAGTAACTGAGTATATTCGTGATTTAGCTCTTACACAAATTGGTGAAGAAGAATATTTAAATTGGGTTCCATTTATAGGTACTCTTTTCTTATTTATTTTTGTATCAAATTGGTCTGGAGCTTTATTACCATGGCATGTTATTGAAATTCCAAATGGTGAATTAGCTGCTCCTACTAATGATATTAATACTACAGTTGCTTTAGCTTTATTAACATCTATTTCTTATTTTTATGCAGGTATAAAAAAGAAAGGATTAGGTTATTTTAAACGCTATGTCTCACCAGCAGCTTTTTTATTACCAATTAACGTATTAGAAGATTTTAGTAAACCTTTATCTTTATCATTCCGTTTATTTGGTAACATTTTAGCTGATGAGTTAGTCGTTGGAGTTTTAGTTAGTTTAGTCCCTTTAATTATACCTATTCCTGTAATGTTATTAGGTGTTTTTACGTCAGCTATTCAAGCTTTAGTTTTTGCAACATTAGCTGGTGCTTATATTGGTGAATCTGTTGAAGATCACCATTAATTGCAGCGATAGCTGACCATTAATTGCAGCGATAGCTGTTCTTTTTTAAAAAGGTTAAAAATTAATAAGCATTTATAAAACACTATAGTAGCTAAAAAGGCTCTATTTTTTATAAAACTATAGATATATTTATATCTATATTTAGTATAATAGAGCAGTTTTGATCAGCTAATTGTTATATAAGTGCTTATATAATAGACTTTTATTTTTATAAAAAAAATATGATGTTTTTTATAAAAACTACAATTAAAAAGAATTAAATGTAAAAGTTATTTTTTACTAAGAACTTTTTTTTATAAAATTCTTTTTCTATAATCTAAAACCATTAAAAGTATGCGCGTTAGATTACAAGGATTTTTTTATTAAACTTTTTACTAATTATAATAATTACAAAAAAAATAAGTATATTAGTCAACAGAAGACTCCTTATAATATAAAAATATCAAAATTATTTTTATAAATATATTAAATTTAATATATTTATAAACAATTATACATAAATGAGTATTGTATTTCTATTTTTTTTTACTACAGTTTATTTTAAAATAAAGACAAACCAGCTCTAGCTGCAAGGCTGACGCCTTGGTCTTTAGAATAAGACGATATAATGGATTTTAAAAATGGTTAACTGTAAAGATTACTTTTTTTATTTTATATGCCAAGTATTCAACAATTAATTCGTTCTGCTCGAAAAAAACAAACTGATAAATCAAAAGCTCCTGCTTTAAATTCTTGTCCACAAAGACGAGGTATTTGTTTACGTGTTTATACTGTAACACCAAAAAAACCTAACTCTGCTTTAAGAAAAGTAGCACGTGTTCGTTTAACTTCTGGTTATGAAGTAACAGCTTATATTCCAGGTGTAGGACATAATCTTCAAGAACATGCGGTAGTTTTAGTTCGTGGTGGACGTGTTAAAGATTTACCGGGAGTTCGTTATCATATTGTTCGTGGATCTCTTGATACTGCCGGTGTTAAAAACCGTGTACAAAGTCGTTCAAAATATGGTGTTAAAATGGCTTCTAAAACAGCTTCTAAAACAGCTTCTAAAACTCCTTCTAAAAAAAACTAAAGTTTCTTATTTAGTGTCTTATTTTAAATTTTTAGTTTTTTTATAAATGATCATCACTTAAACTTTTAAGTATAAACTATTTACTAATTGGAACGTTTAGTGAACGTTTAGTGTAAAAAACTCCAATTAGTTAATAGTTTATACTTTTAGTTAATAGTTTATACTTTTAGTTAATAGTTTATACTTTATATTTTTTATTCTACTATTTATATTGTCTTTTATTTTTAAATTACTTCACTTAATGGACTTTACTAAAGATTATTTTTTATAAAGTTATTAAATTTTTTAAATAACTTAATAAATAAAGTTTGTTTTTAACTATATCAACGCCTCCAAGGCTTCTGCATAGATAAAAACAATAAAAAATAAAGTCCTGGCTAAAAAAAGCTACACTGTAGCTTAAGGGGTTGACTCCTGACTTAACAGAACTACTGGCTTTTTTCTATTTAAAAGTTTTTTGGCTTTTTTGGCGTCTAGAACCCCTAACCTACCAGCCTCTAAGCCTTTGACTGAGAGCTTGCAACCCCAGCTGCAATGATAGGCCTACAAAACAAAAAACTACCACTTAAAAATTTTAAACTTTTTTTAAAAACTCTTTTTTGCATTATATTTTTTTTTTCACACTGATAATGAAAGTCACATTAGGCTCTATTTATATTTTTTATTAAATACTTATTTAAAAATTTATTATATAATATATAAAGAATAAACTGATTAGCTTTAAGTTAAAACTTTTTTAAGAATAAAAAATAAAAGCATTTAATAAGACTTTTAGTTAAAATTTTTTTGATTAGATATTTATAGTTTTTTAGGTTATAAAAAAGAATAAATTATTATTTATAAATGATACTTTCAAAAAAAATAAAATTATGTTATTATAATTTTAATAAAAATAAAAAACAAAGAATAAATAAAAATAATAAAAAGTAAGAAAATTATTAGCATACAACTTTTTAGTGTTATATTTTAATTTTTAAAAATTAAAATAAACACTATTCATATAACAAAAATTAAAACTATAAATAAAAAATCAAAAAAAGCCAATTCTTAAAAAAAAAAGGATTCTTTAAAAAAAATGTTTGATTTTAAAAAAAGTTTTAATTAAAAATAAATTAAATAAATCACCTACAATCCAACTACTAAAATAATCTTTTTTATAAGGTGCCACTTAGTTGCTACCAGCTTTAGCTGCTGACCAGCTTTAGCTGCTTCAGCCCAGCACCGTCTGCTGAGCTTTTCGCAAGCCTCTGGCTAATAGGCTAAAGCTTTGCTTGGTTGTTATTTTATTCTTTAAAAAAGAGTAGTGATTTATAATTTATGTTAAAAAAAAAATTATTGAAGGATTAAAAATGATAAGTTTACTTTCTTTAGTAACTTCAGTAAAAGACTACGTTGAAGTAGTACATAAATTAATTGAATCTGATAATGGTTATAAAATAACAAATTATGAAGATTTAGGACCAGTAATAACTTATAGTGTTTTAAGTATAAAAGACTTATTATTAAATGTTATAAGTTTAAATTGGTTAAAAAATGTTTGGAATTTACCAATAATAATACCAGATATAAGTTCAGCAATGATTTCAGAAATATCAGTATTAAATGGTTATTTTCATAATGCTTTTAACTTTTTAGATACACCGTTATCATATGGTGACAAAAGTATATATATTACAAGTATAGAAAAATTAACTATAGGTTTTATAAATAGTTTATTTTTATTTTTACCAACAACAACAACACATTTAATTACGTTACGAAGATTTGTAATGCAAGGATTAGAAGCAGGTTATGTTGCTGGTTTAGGTAGTATAGCAGGAAGTGTTTTATGGATAACGAGTATTGTGTTTGGTTGGCGTTTTATAGTAATACCATGGCTTTCATTAGATGTTTTTAGATATCTATTAGGCTTTATATTATTAGTAAAATATATGTGGGATAGTTATAGTGATAGAAAAATGGTTTTAGAATCGCTCCGCGAAAAACAAAAGATTTTTCTATTAAATTTTTTATTAGCTTTAACGGAACAAACTAGCATTTATCCGTTTATAAGTAATATATCGATAAATCCGGAAAGTTCTTTAATAGAAAGTTTTCCTGCTCAAAGTTATTTAGATTTTATAACTATTCATGGTTGTTACATAATAGGTTTAACGTTAGGTAGTTTAAGTTTATTACATTTAACTTGTTGGTTTTGGGAAAATCCAGCATTTAAAATTTATATGTGGATGATTTCTTCGTTTAAAGTAAGTACAAGTCTTTATTATAAGGTTTTAAATTTTATTTTTTTATATTTAACAATGATTTGTGCTCTTTGTAGTATTCCTTATTATGGTTTAGATTATACTTTAACAAATCCGTTAGGTTTAGTACAAGATGATCGAATAGTAGATCAAAAATTATTATTAGAAACATCATTTTTAAATACAAAAGCATCAGATAGAAATACTAGAAGAAATCGAGGTAGACATGGTAGAAGAGAACGTTGGAAACGTAGAATAAGAAAATATAGAACGTTTGATGCGTCATTATATGATCAAGGAGTATATGATTTATTTACAATTGAAGATTTAAATTATGGTTTTGATCGTTTTTGGCATAGAAGAAAAATGAGAAATCACAGAGTTCGTTTTAGATTTTTCCCAGGACCATGGATGCGTTCATTTAAAAAACAATTAGCAAAACCAAGATTGGAATCATATGGTGGACCAAGACAAGAATTTTTTAGAATTTTATTTGAACAAGTATATCATCCAAGTTTTCATCAATTAAGTAATTCTAAATTAAATAAAAATAATAAAACAGATAATAAAGATGTTTCACTTTATTATTTATCAAATAGTTTAAAAAATTTAACAGAAAGTTCAAATAATAAAAATTTAAAAAATGAAAATTCAATGTTACGTAAATTTGTACGTAAAATTAACAGTAGAATTAAAAGTTCTGAAATAGAATCAAAGATATTAAATAATCAATTAGAAGAAATTAAATCATTAGAAAAACCTATTTATTCAAAACGATGGAAACAAATTTTCTCTCGTATTTCTAATGACAAAGATATAATTAGTACAAATAACGGAGAATTAAAAGGATTGTTACGTAATTTTTATAGAACTTCTTTTAAAGAATTAACAAAAAAACAAAACAGTAATCAAATTTTTTCAAAACAAGATAAACAAATATTAAAATATCGTACTTTATTAATAAGTAAAAACAGAGAAAATAATAGTAAAACTTTATTACATCCATTAAAATTTTATTTACAAAAACAACAAGCTTTTGAACGTAAATTACATTATTATACACCAACCATTTTTAGAAAATTTTCAATTGAAAATAATGCACCTTATTTTAGAGTTATGCTTAAACGTTATTTTTATTATTATAAACCTACACTAAGATGGGAAAGAACTATGAAAGTAGCTAGTTTAAGAAAAGCTAGAAGATTAAGTAGTAGAACAGCAAAAAAATTACAATTAACAGAAAAACAAAATATAGCAGCTTTAACATCTTTAACATCTTCTGATTTAAAAAATAATACAGAATTAGCAAATAGACTTCAAAAACCTACAAATGATTATACGATAGTAGGTAAAAGAGCAAGTCGTTATCGTTATCAAATTTATAAAGATGTGTTACAACATTGGTATTATAGTCCATTTAATAGACTTTTATTAAAATTTGATATTGATTTATTTATTAAACGTCAACCAAATGCACATTTCTTATCAAAAAAAGAACAATCTTTACTAGATTTACGTCGCGTATTATTATCAGAACATTATGATACTTTACGTTGGTATACATCAATGCAACATTATCGTTCTATGAAAACAAAAATAGGTGGTACTAAAAGTTTTGCTAGTCGTACTTATCATCAACAATTTGCAGGAACATTTAAAAAAATCAGACATTTATTTGCTATAACACCAAGTCAAGGGAGTCAACCCATTTTAAAATTTGATCAACCACTTTATAACGAAACTTTTAATAATTCCAAAAATAATTTACAAGAAAGTTTAATTATTCATGAAGAGTTATTAACTACACCAGCAACTATAGACGTTGAAAATTTAACAGGAAAAGATTTATTAAATATATCAACTGATGTTATTCGAGAATATTTAACAGTTAGTAATCCTATAAAACAACAATATATTAAAAAATTAATCAGTGATAAAAATTATTTAGAATTAACACAGTTTTTATATAAAGGTCAAAAAACACGTGGTACAAAACCTGTAACAAATCAAAGTTCATTATTAGAACAAGAAAAAGATTATTTATTAAACAGTGAAGAAAAAAATGTTTTAAAAAGTCTTTTTAAAGAAAAATTACATAAATTTTTACGTGAAAAAAACTTACAACAAGATTTATGGATATCTTTATTAAAAAAATGGAAAAGAAATGTTAACGATCAAGAGTTTTTAAAAAATTATCTTCAACGACGTGTTGAAAAACGTGAAAAATTAAAACAAAATAAAGAAAAAAATTTAAAAATTAAATTAGTAAAATTAGAACAATGGTTAGAAAATAAGGAAAAATTAAATAATATCAATTTAGAAATAAAAAGAAAAGGTAAAAATAATAATCAATCAGAAATTTTAACAACAGGTATTCAAAAAGCATTAATGGATGGTATTTCTACAGTTAAAGAAATAGATTATAAAACATTAAATTCAATTGAAAAATCTATATGTAACACTAACATTTGTTTAAACGTTACTAATTTAAACAATTCCGATATTAACAAAGATAGTGTTAATCAAAGTAATTATGTTAAAACAAAATTAACACAAAGAGATTTAAAAAAATCACTGAAACTTAAAAAAGAAAAAGAAATTTTATCATCTTTAAAAAGTTTATCTACTGTAGTTAAAAAAGAGAAAAAAAATAGTATATTAATTAATAATAAAAAAAGAATCAAACAAGCTTTAATATCATTTAAAAATATCTCTAAAAAATACTCATATTCTTTTACAAAATTTGTAGGATTAAATAAAATTTATAATCTTTTAAAACCTATTAATAAAAAAAATTATTGGCTACAAAAAGAAAGAGCCTTAAATAAACAAAAAAAACATAGAAAAGAATTTAAATCACTTAGTAAACGTCCATTTAATAAAAATAGTGTAATTTATAAATCATCTGATTTTTCTTTAAATAGTACGTTAAGTAAAAAAGAATCACCATATAATAACCAATTTAAAAATGAACTAAAAAATGATTCTTATGTAATGGATTTATCACATAATGATGGCTTTTTAAGAAAAAAACGTGATTTTTCTATTGTAGAAAATGCTATTAAAGAAGAAAAGGAATCAGAAAAAATGGATAAATGGAAAAAAATAGATACTTATGTAAACTTTTTTACTAAAAAATTTAAACGAAAAAAATCACCTCAACGTCGTTCAAGAATTAGACGAAATCGTGGTATAACAAAAAAACGTACATTAAGTGATTCATTAAAACGTGAATTTAAAAATTTATTATCTAAACCTAATTTAGATAAAAAAAGACAAATTTATGAAAAAATCAATCAATTAAATAATACTAATAACGATACTTATAAAACTATTGTACGTTTTAGTAGACCAAAACAAAGAAAACAACGTGCATGGAAACAAAAACGTTCTAAATTTTCACAAAATTTACGTAAATATAAAAAACGTCGACGTAATGTTTTAGTACTACGTAATATTTTAAATAAACAACTTAAAAAAGCTAAAGCAAAAATTGAAATTGAAAATTGGTGGTGGACTCATTTTTTACCTAACATACAAGCAACTACTGATTCTCTATGGCAGTTAGAAAAAGATAGACAAATTCAGCAAAAACTTTTAGAACTTACTATTCCTGAAATTATAGAAAGAGATAAAGTAAAAAACCAACAAAACTTAACATCTTCAGTTTTACAAATTGGTAATAATGATTTTAAACCTTTATCTATTCCAGAGGCTCTTATTATTCGTGAAAAATTAACAAATCAACAAAACCTACAAAACCTACAAAACCTACAAAACCTAAACCAATTAAATAGTAACAACAATTTATTAACTAATAATAACTTTAATAATGATTTAATTGGACAATTAACAGAAAATATAATTTTATCAAATGTAAACCATACTAATAACAAAGAAAAAAGATTCTTTACTACTACAACTTTACCTTTTTATGCTGGTTGGGATGAATCACAACGTAAATTTATTGTAACAAATAGACTTTTATCACGTCGTGAAGCTGGTTTTGAAATGAACTTAAATAACAATTCTATTCCTGGTTTAAAAGACTTAGTTGAAAAAGTACAGTCTTATAATTATACTACATTAGAATTTACAGAGGCACCTTTAAAAGGTATGAATGCAGCTACTACATTATATTGGCAAACTCCATTTACAACATATGATCCTGATCAATTTTTTGCTTTAGGTATGGATGGTTTTGCACCTATTGGTTGGAGAAGATTTCAATTCCGTCATTCTATTTTAAAATCATGGTTATATGAAAAACAAAACTTTACTAAAAATATACCTCTTATCGTTAAAAATAAAACTTCTCTTTCTAATTTAAACTCTGATAAATTAACAAAATTAAATCAAACATCATTAATTTATAAATTAAAAGAAAAAAATTATCAATTTAATGAAACTTCTCTATTTAACCATAAAAATAATAAAAATATTTATCGTCGATTAAAAAAACGTTATCGTAGAGTTAAAAAACACCCTCGTTCACCTGTTTGGTTCCCTTCTGGTCCTTTATTAAATCAAGTGTTACCAGTTCATTATATTTATATTTTCTATAAACGTTCTAGATTACCTCGTGACCGTTATTTAAAACGACGTCTACGTAAATCAAATATCAATAACGAAGCTTATAATAAAGCTGTCGATTTTACACTACGTAAACGTGTTAAAACTAAACGTAAATACCATAGAAACATCGATCTTAATAAAAAAGGTTCTATTATTCCAAGACGTATTAAATTCATTGGTGAACCTACTTCTTTAAATTTACGTTGGCGACCACTTTCTCGTCAAAAACTTAATAAACCTGTTTCTGAACTAATGAAAGAACAACGTGCTTTACGTACAAAACATAGAAAAAAAGATATGGGTTCAAAACAACCTACTAATACAAGAATCAGACAACTTAGAAGACGTGTACAACGACAAATTATTCGTTCTGTTTGGAGATATAAACCACGTGCTGGTGGTTTTATTTGGCCTGGTGATTATTTAAAATTAGAATCAGTAAAAGCACCTAAATTAAAAATTGTTACAAATTTTGAAAATAAAGATAAAACAAAACGTAAAGTAAAAAGAAAGAAAAAACGTACTCTTCAAGAATGGCAAATTCAATATAAAAAATATTTATTAGAAAAACATAATTATAATGTTATTAAAAAGAAACTTATAAAAGCACAACGTTCTAATAAAATAAGACAAAAAATAAAACAATTAAATCTACTTTTTTAAAACTTTCTAAATAAAAAAAATTATTAGTAAAAAATATTATTAAACATTTTAGTTTCTTCTTAATTACTTTTATGTTTAATAATATTTTTTACTACTTACTTTATACTCTTGTTTTATCTTCTGTTTTAACTTTTTTATAATAAGACTTTTTTACAATTTTAAATTGTAAAACTTTTGCATTAATTTTTTTTTAATGTTATTATTATATTTAATTTTTTTTTTACCGTATTTTTTCTGTCTTAAAAACGCTTTAGACGTTTTAATGTAAAACACTATATTTAAAGTTTATTAACAAACTTTTTACCAACATATATTATAAATTTTTTTATATGTACAGATTTTTATATTTTAAAGGTATTTAGTATTATTACAACTACAGCGTATCTGTATAATTATAGTTTTTAGAAGTTGCTTGTTAAAATAATAAAATAATAAAATAACATTTTTTCTTAATTTTTTTATTAAAGAGGACAACCCATTAATTAATTAAAGTTTTTTTTTAATCTAAAATCATTCTTAATTAGTTTTATTAAAGCATTTGTTTAATTTATATTTAATTTATATTTAATTTATATGTCTTAATAAGCTAAAAACTATGGTTTAAAAGATTATTTTACTTTTTTAATTAATACTCTAGTAAAAGAGTTTTTTACTAGTGCTAAAGTACTTATTTTAAAACCATAAAATATAATCAAAATAACTGAATAAAAGCGGTTATTTTATTATAAAATAAGAATGGAAATCATATTTTATTATAGTGATATTATTTTTTTTACTCTATTAATTTTATAAATAAATAAATAAATAAATAAAGAAAGAAATAATAATCCATGTTTTTATAGAATTTCCTTCTTAGTTTTTAGTGTTAATGCTTTTTTTAACATTAAAAAAAATTGTTTATTTTCTTCATTTTTTCTTTTTTCTTTATAAAAAAAGTTAAAACAGAAGACAAATATTATATTAAAAAAATATATATATATCAATTAATATGTTAAGTCCAAAAAGAACAAAATATAGAAAACATCATCGTGGTCATTTAAGAGGAAAAGCTACACGTGCCAACGTTGTTGTATTTGGAGATTTTGGTTTACAAGCTTTAGAACCTTGTTGGATGACTTCACGTCAAATAGAAGCAGGTCGTCGAGTTTTAACACGTTATGTTCGTCGAGGTGGAAAATTATGGATTCGAATTTTTCCAGATAAACCAGTAACTATGCGTCCGGCAGGAACTCGTATGGGTTCTGGAAAAGGTGCTCCAGAATATTGGGTAGCTGTTGTTCATCCAGGAAAAATTTTATATGAAATAAAAGGTGTTCCAGAAACAATTGCTAGACAAGCTCTAAAAATTGCTGCTTATAAAATGCCTGTTAAAACTAAATTTTTAACAAAAGTATCTGTTTAATTTATAACATATCTTTTGTTTAAAGACAGATATTTTATTTTATTGTTTTGTAACTTATATAGCAATTTAATAATAATGATACAAACTAGAAAAAAACTAATAAAGATCTTTATTATTAGGAATAAAACTAAATTTTTTTTATTATTTATAAAATTATTTTTTTATTATTTATAAAACTTATTTAAATCTCTAAGAGCACTTATAAAAAACTTATAGGGTTTTTAGCAGAGATTTATTATAATAGATATTGTTTAGCTAACAAAGTCAATATCAAAACATAGCAAGGACTTATTACTGCTAAAATTTAAAAATCTTAAGTTATAAAAGACTTATTTTTAAAATAAAAAACTTTATAATTTGATATTTAATTTTATATTGATTTGATATTTAATTTTATATTGATTTGATATTTAATTTATAAACATTATTAAGAATATTTTTAAAAATATAGATTTTATATTAAATAGCAGTTTTAGTCTGATTAAGTGCTATAGCACTATAGATGAATTTAAAGTTTTATCGATAACGTTTCCAATAAGGAAATAGTAAATAAAATGATACAACCTCAAACATACTTAAATGTAGCTGATAATAGTGGAGCTCGTAAATTAATGTGTATTCGTGTTTTAGGAAAGAGTGAAGGAAATATTGGTGATGTAATTATTGCTGTAGTAAAAGATGCGCTTCCTAATATGCCAACAAAAAGATCAGATATTGTTAGAGCTGTTATTGTTCGTACTTCTAAAGGTATGAGACGTAATAATGGTATGACTATTAGATTTGATGATAATGCAGCTGTTATTATTAATAAAGAAGGAAATCCACGAGGAACTCGTGTTTTTGGTCCAATTGCACGTGAATTACGTGATAAAAATTTTACAAAAATCGTTTCATTAGCTCCTGAAGTACTTTAATTAATCTTAATTTTATTGATTTTAAAATCAAAAGATACATAAACTTAAAGTACTCCTATAGTGTCTATTTAATTACTAAGTTAAAACTTATAGTGTCTATTTAATTATTAAGTTAAAATATATAGTAGTTTTTTTGTAGTCACTTATTGCAGAGCTCTTTTTAGCTAAAAAGGCAAACCTTTTTTAAGTGATATTTTAGCAAGCCTTTTTTAAAAAACTTTAGCAAGTGTTAAGCACTATACTAAGTTTTTTTTATTTTATAATGTATGAGCCACTTATTTTTATGAAAGAATTTTTATGGTCACCATTCTAAAAAAAAGCTAATAAATAGTTATTTTTTTTTAAGCATGGATGAGATGAGTTAAATAACGAAAAAGTTACTAATTTTTAATTTAAAGTCTTATATTTATTCTTTAAATAAAAAAAAATAAACTTTAAAATTTTGTTCTTTTTTTATAAACCATTTTAGCCGTTTTATAAAAAAGAACAAAATAAAAAATAAACTAAAAATGACACAAAGATTAAAAAAATACTATATTGAATCAATAGTTCCTAAATTAATGGAAGAATTTAAATATAAAAATATTCATGAAGTTCCTAAAATCGAAAAAATTGTAATTAATCGTGGTATTGGAACAGCTTCACAAAATCAAAAAATCGTTGATGCTGCTTTAAAAGAACTTACTATAATTACTGGTCAAAAAGGAATTATAACACGTTCTAAAAAAGCAATTGCTGGTTTTAAATTACGTGAAACAATGCCTGTAGGTGTTGCTGTGACTCTTCGTGGTGATCGTATGTACGGTTTTTTAGATAGATTAATTAATTTAGCTTTACCACGTGTTCGTGACTTTCAAGGTATTAATCCAAAAAGTTTTGACAAAAATGGTAATTATAGTTTAGGATTAGAAGAACAATTAATGTTTCCAGAAATTGAATATGACAAAATTGATCAAATTAGAGGTATGGATATTTCAATTGTAACCACTGGTAAAAAACAAGAAGAAGGTTTAGCTTTATTAAAAAAATTTGGGTTACCTTTCACAGCTTAAGCTTTTATTTAGTTATTTTTTATATAAATAAAAAGTAAAAAGTTTATTAATTTTTTTTTTTAATAATCTTTTTATTAGTCTTTTTAATAAAAACCCATTTAGTATTGTACTTAGAACCTGCTAAAGGTTTAAAGTTCTAAAAAATAAAGCACTACATTTTTTTTACACTAAAGTGTTTTTAACTAATTACTATTAATAATTTAAATTTATAGTAATTTTTAATTTTGAAAAAACAACCAGCAAAAGCTGCTTCAGCCCTTGCTGCCTTTGCAGTAAGCCTTGGCCTATCATTGCAGCAGGGGCTGCCTGGACCTTGCAGCCAAAACGGCTGACGCTTAGAGTGCTGGGTTAATTTGATAAAACAATAATTGAAATTAGGTATTAATTTAATAAAAATATTAATTAAATTTAATAAAAAAAAAGAAACTAAATAAAAAAATAAACTAAATAAATCAAATATTAAACAAAAAATTATAAAACACTAAGTGTTTAACCTTATAAAAAAGAATACGTTAAACTTTTACAAAGTTTAAATGCATTTAAGACTAATTAAATAAAAGCTTTTATTTTTTTATTTAATTTTAGTTTTTTGTATTTTTTTTGTATTTTTTGTTTTATAATGATTTATTAACCAATGCCTCACGTTGCAGCCGGGGTTGCACGCTCTCAGCCAAAAGCTTAGGGGCTGGTATAAAAAAACTTTAGTATACTTATTTTCAATTAATAATTAAGTTTTTACTTAATTCTTTTATAAAAAACAGGACTGAATACTAAAAAAATTTATAATAAGAAAAAAAAATAATATGGTAGTTTCATCTTTTTCTAAATCAATAAAAGACACAAAAGAAAAAAGAAAAAAAAGTGGATTAATTAATGACAGTATTAGTGATATGTTAACAAGAATAAGAAATGGTTGTTTAGCTAAAAAATCAAAAGTTAACATTCCATTTACTAAAATAAACCAAGAATTAGCTCAAATTTTAGAAAAAGAAGGCTTTATTCAAAGTTTTCAAATTTCATTAGAATCTAATTTTATTATTATTAGATTAAAATATCGTTCAAAAATTATTTATAAAGGTAAATTAAAAGAATCTTGTATTACTAATTTAAGACGAATTAGTAAACCTGGTTTACGTATTTATGCAAACCATCGTGAAATTCCTAGAATTCTAGGGGGTACAGGAATAGTTATTATATCAACTCCTTCAGGTATTATGACTGATCGTGAAGCTCGTTCGCTTAAATTAGGTGGTGAATTATTATGTGCAGTTTGGTAATTTTTTTTTTATTTTATTGTTAATTTGTATAAAATATTAACTTTAATTAAATGTTTAATGGTCTTATACAAATTAACAATAAAAACATCTTAACAACAAAATTATCTTAACACATCTTATTTAAATTTGTAACATTTTTAAGCAAAATTAGTTATTAATTAAATCCATTTTATTAATAATTAAATCAAATTATATTTGTTTACTTCTTTTTCTTTAGAAAAAACAGAAAAACAAAGTCAAACCAGCTACAGCTTTAGCATTTAGGCTTAAGCATTTTAAAAGTTTATAGGCAGAAGGCTGCAAGGTCTAGTTTTAGTAGTTTTTACATCGATATACAAAGACTAAAAGCCAGCTTTAGCTTCCTGCTTCAGCCGTTGCAGCTCAAACAAAGGCGTTGGAATATCTAAAACATTTTTATATCAATAAGTTACAAAAACATCAAAAAAATCAAATAAAGTTCTAATCATTTATAATATTATGTTTTATAATAAAATAAAAAATTACTAACTTTAATTAAATTATAATTTATAACATTATATTTTATTATTTCTATAAATTCGCTTATTAAATAAACCAAAATACGGATAGGTAAGCCTTTCCGGCTTTTCCCCCCTTGCCACACCGTACATGAGACTTTCGAACTCATACGGCGTTCCCCCAATAACTTAATTTTGTCTTTCTAATTAATAGAAAGTTCTTCCAGGTGGGCTGCCTTGCGAAGGTTGTTAAATTTTTTGAGTTTATTCCCGGTAATTTCATGATAAATTAATTGGCTTTTAAGATTATCGTTTGAATGCAATAGTTTGTGTACCTCTGAAATTACAAGGTTATTAAATCTATCATTTCCACCTAAGTATCTAGGATTGATGTGGTGACAATCAAAATGGTTACTTAGATATTCACCTGTTATATAACATTTACCACATTGGGCCGCCCATTTTGAAATACGGTTATCATTATATTCAACAGTTTCATCCATAATAGGGTTATCTGCGATCTTTAAGACTCCATTGGTGATAATAGAGTTAAGACGTTTGTGAATTTTAATTCTACCTATTTCAGAGTAAGGGGTATCTGTTTGTGTAAAGTTGTAGAGAGTTTTATGTTTAACAGATTGAATTGGAAATAATGCGATATCATTAACAACATATAATTTTGCAGACGTTCGGAATCTATTAGAGACTTTGATGGCTTTAATATTATTGGGTTTAGCTTTAAATTTTCCCAAACGATTATGTAAAGTTCTGTTTACTCCGTAAGCAATTTTACAAAAATCTAAAGAGCATCTAGTAGCTGCATTATAATAGTTATGAAAACCAAGAACCATGGAATTATATTTATTAATATTTGCAGGTGTTTGATGTTTTTTAATTTTCTTTATTTGTGCTTTAAGGTCAGAACACATTCTTCCGATTGCTTTTTTACAAACGTGGGAGATACAGACAAAGGAATTTCTTTTACGCACAGCACGAAGGTTAAGTCCTAAAAAAGCACTACCTTTCTTTCTGAGATCTATAATTCCTGATTTCTCAGGAGATATTTCAAGTTTTAGTCTATTTTTGAGCCAATCTTTAAGAGCATATAGTAATTTGACTGCTGTTTTTCGATTACGACAGAAAATTTTAAGATCGTCTGCATAACGTACAAAGAAAAATTGTTTAAGTCGACTTTTCTTTATGGCATTATATCTGTTTGGTATGCCAGAATAGGTGTGTTTAGTTTCAAAGGTTTCCCATTGATTACTTAGCCACCAATCCAATTCATTCAGGCAGATATTTGCTAATAGAGGTGAGAGAATACCGCCTTGGGGTACGCCTTTGGAAGGTATTCCTTCATCTTTAATAGGAGCTTTTAGCATTAGTTGAATGATCTTTAAAAATCTGAGGTCACGAATCCCAAGGGACCAAATTTGACGTATAAGCTTTTTATGATTCACATTATCAAAAAAACCTTTTATCAAAAAAACCTTTTATGTCTATTTTAATGACATGATATAGTTTACTAAGGTTAATCATCCTAGCAGCGCGTGAAAGCGCATGTTTGGTAGATCTTAGTGGTCGAAAACCATATGAGTGTTTATGAAATTTTGCTTCGCAAATAGGTTCTAATACTTGTTTAATACTTTGTTGAATAACAAGAAAGTTAGGGATTCCTAAAGGTCTTTTGCGACCGTCGGGCTTAGGAATCTCTTCTAACTGTACCGGGTTTAAATGCTTCAAGTCTGTTTTTAGTTAAAGTTATTAATTCTTTAATAGTAAGCTTTTCATAGTTAATTATAGATTTATTATCTGTACCAGGGGTTTTAGAACCTTGATTTCGTTTGATGTTTCTATAGGCTAATCTAATATTACGAGAATTACTTACTAATCTAAAAAGGTTAGAAAACGTCTTTCCTTGCTTAGAAGCTTGATATAGTTTATCCGAAGTTTGTGTAGTACCGTAGTACTCAGTGTATCTTAGATAAGGAATACTCTTTATAGCAACGTGCTTTGACTTCCAAACTGTTTTCGCTGCTTTTTTAATCATATATATTTAATCTTTCATTACCTTTTACGAGGTAGTAATAATAATAGAAATACAATACTCATTTATATGGACGATCCCTCACGAAAGTGTGGGTTCGCTTTTGCGAATTACTTTGTCTTACCAGAATCAGTTCTTCAACTGGAAAATTACAATATTTAAGTTACTGGCTTGGGGCCCTCCCTCCACTATCTTTTAGGATAGTATCATCAGTACTACGCCCCTACTATCCCCGCGATGAAATAAAGTTGAACTATATCCTTACGAGTATAGATATTCCTTTATACCGTTAAGAGTCCTAAAACTCGGTGTAGTTTATAGTCTAAAGACCACAAAGATCACGTTCGCGGCTTCTTACGTTCCATATACCTTATCCATTATATCTATGACTTAGGTCCTTGTTCTGAGCCTAGGGGCTGGTAGAGAACCTGTAATTCTCTAAAGTTGTTCATACTAGATATTTTTACTAGACTCACCCCTCCTACATAAAGATAGGGATATACCAATTCGATAAATCGCTAGTTTAGACCCGTACATTCACAAGTTCGTCAGTTTAAGAATTTAAGATCCCCCTTAAACAATTATAACCATATCTTAGTTTTTAAGCATTCTCCTTATCAGGTAATGCGTGGATTCCCGGCTTATTAAACACAGAGGAGGACTAGTCCCCGTTTCCTACAATACAATGTATTGATTGGGTGCTCTTCGGTCGACTTCACCGAGCTTCATACGTTTGCTTATATAGGTGCATTCGCATGTCGGAGTATTAGACGGGCATTTCAGGGCGTTACTCCTTCATTCCACCACATCAGGTATATAGTTCTCAACATCTATATAGGGGATTATTATAAGTTTTCTCGCCCAGCTTTAGCTGCTTGTGGTATTCCTTAGTAATATCATACTTAGATGAAGGCCCTATCTTTTCAATAGGGAATGTATCGCACATCCATCTGTTATAAAATTTAATAACTAAAGTAAAATTTAATAAAAATAATTATAAGTTTTTTATAAATGTTTTAAAAGAATCTAATTTATTGTTTTATTATTGTTAGATTAATATAATAGAACAGAGTATTTAAAAAAGTTGCTAAAAATTCGATATAGTAGGGCTTTTAATTGGTTATTAAAAAATGTAATAACTGATAATAAATATAAATTGTTGATATCAGTTTATTTTAAAAAAAGATAAAAAAGGTTGTTATAGGAATAATTATATAAAGAAAAAAGAAATTTGACAAAAAAAAGAAATTTGATAAATTAAAAAAGTAGAGAATGTTCAAAAAAAGATTTTAACTTTAAAAAAGATCCCTATAGGGTTAAGTAAAGTTAAATGAAAAAACCATAAAAATATCCATGGAGAGTTTGATCCTGGCTCAGGATGAACGCTGGCGGCATGCTTAACACATGCAAGTCGAACGAGACTTAGTAATAAGTTATAGTGGCGGACGGGTGCGTAACGCGTAAGAACCTACCTTTCAGAGGGGGATAACATCGGGAAACTGTTGATAATACCCCATAATACTGAGGAGTTAAAACCATGTAAAAGTGGGCTGAAAGAGGGGCTTGCGTCTGATTAGCTAGTTGGAGGGGGTAAAAGCCTCCCAAGGCCATGATCAGTAGCTGGTCTGAGAGGATGATCAGCCACACTGGGACTGAGACACGGCCCAGACTCCTACGGGAGGCAGCAGTGAGGAATTTTCCGCAATGGGCGAAAGCCTGACGGAGCAATGCCGCGTGGAGGAAGAAGGTCTGTGGATTGACCTTAATGGTCCACTTATTTTTGTATTGATGAGTTAAAGAACTAAATATTTAATATAAAATATCAAATATAAAATATCAAATATAAAATATCAAATATAAAATAAGAAATAATTATATTAAATTAATATGTCTAAAGTGATTTTATTAACTGCACCTCATCCTAAAAGAAGAGCTATGCAAAAGATACCTATTGATCAACAACTAACTCATGAACTTGCTGTTGGTTCGTTATTAGGTGATGGAGCTCTTGTAGGAAAAAAAGGTAAAACACCTTGCTTAGAAATTGAACAAAAATCCCCTACTTACGTTATGTGGAAAAGAAGTTTGTTTGAAAAAGCAGGTATAATGTCAACCTTTACTCCTAGAGCTGGTACGAAATATCGTATAACTAAATTACTAAATAAAGATATTAATTTACCCTTAACATGGAAAGCTCACATTAAAAATCAAAAATGGTATCGTGGTTTTTCTTTTACAACTAGAGCACTGTTTAGTCAAACTTGGCGAAACCTGTTTTATAAGTCTGTTAGTGGTAAAAAAAGAGCAAGGTTTAGAAAAAGAATTCCAGATGAAATAAAAGACCTTTTCTGGAGTTCACTTTCTTTAACTATTTGGTTTTTAGATGATGGTTGGTGGATTCCTGATAAAAAAACTGTAGCCTTTTCTACTGAAGAATGGCCAATTAGAGAAGTAAAGCTTTTAATAGAAACGTTACGACAAAATTTTGGAATAGAATCAACAGTTTATTTTAGTAAAGGTCAACCTCACCACATTTATGTACATCCTAATAGTTATCCTATTTTTTTTAATAATGTAGATCCTTATTTAGCACAATTTAGAAAAGTTTATCCTAGATATGCAGTAAGCACAGCTATGAAAAACAAAATAGCTCCATCTCCTTTAACTTCAGCGGGTCAACGTTTACCTATAGGTAGACCAAAAAATACAAAAATAACAAAAACTGGGTGAATTGCAAGAAAGTCTAAGTTTTTAAAAAAATATGATAACTTGCAGCCAAGCTAGTCACGTAGCCATTGTGTGATTAGAAGGTTCAACGACTAACAGGTGAAGCGCTACAACTAATAATCCTGACACGAGCGCCCAGCACTTAAATAAGTGAAGACATAGTCTGTTCTTACGGGAAACCGTAAGCTTGCAAAAAGAGCAAGGTTAAGTTGATTAAAAGAACAGCTTAGCTAACAAAAAGCGTAAACTCCTTTTTTCAGAGAAGAATAAGTGACGGTATCTGAAGAATAAGCTCCGGCTAACTATGTGCCAGCAGCCGCGGTAATACATAGGGAGCAAGCGTTATCCGGGATGATTGGGCGTAAAGCGTCTGTAGGTGGTTTAAAAAGTCTACTGTCAAATATCAAGGCTCAACCTTGGACAGGCGGTAGAGTACTTTTAGACTAGAGTGCGGTAGAGGTAGAGGGAATCCCTAGCGTAACGGTGAAATGTGTAGATTTTAGGGAGAACACCAGCGGCGAAGGCGCTCTACTGGGCCGTAACTGACACTGAGAGACGAAAGCTAAAGGAGTGAAAAGGATTAGATACCCTTGTAATTTTAGCTGTAAACGATGGAAACTAAGTGCTGCCGAATGCAGTGCTGTAGCTAACGCGTTAAGTTTCCCGCCTGGGGAGTATGCTCGCAAGAGTGAAACTCAAAGGAATTGACGGGAGTCTACACAAGAGGTGGATTATGTGGTTTAATTCGATGCAACACGAAGAACCTTACCAGGGTTTGACATGCTCAGAATTTTTCAGAAATGGAAAAGTGCCAGAAATGGAACTGGGACACAGGTGGTGCATGGCTGTCGTCAGCTCGTGCGTTGACGTGTATGGTTAAGTCCTGCAACGAGCGCAACCCTCGTCTTTAGTTAATAACTCTAAAGAGACTGCCAGTGTAAACTGGAGGAAGGTGAGGATGACGTCAAGTCAGCATGCCCCTTACACCCTGGGCTACACACGTAATACAATGGTTGATACAATCAGAAGCAACCCTGCGAAGGCTAGCAAATCTGCTAAAATCAGCCTCAGTTCGGATTGCAGGCTGCAACTCGCCTGCATGAAGCCGGAATCTCTAGTAATCGCCGGTCAGCTATACGGCGGTGAATACGTTCCTAGACTTTGTACACACCGCCCATCACATTCTGAAAGGATTCTTGGGTCGAAGTTCTTTAGTTTAACCTTTTTAAGGGAAGCGGGACCTACACCAGGGGAACTGATTAGAATGAAGTTGTAACAAGGTAGAGCTACTGGAAGGTGGCCCTGGATAACCTTCATATTTTAAAAACAATATTTTCAATTTGAAAATAAATACCAGCTCCAGCTGGTTGAAACAAAAAATAATTGGATTAGTTATATCAATCTTTTAGAGAGTTTAATAAGGAGTTCACCAAACCAACGCCTTGGGGGCTTAATAAACCAGGCCTAGTTTTAAACTGGGGTTGGCCAGTCATCAACTGACGTTGGAGAGGACTACCCAGCTTAGCTGAGGAGACGTTGGAATGTTTTAAGTGAATTCTTTGTTAAACTCTCTTTTTATTAATAATCATCAAATGTTTTATATTAAAGAACATAAATCATTAAACAAAACGATTTAAAAAGCATTATCTCTTTAGCTATAACAATAATCTTTTTTTATCTTTTGCTATTAAAAAAACAACAAAAAAGATAAAGGGCTATTAGCTCAGTTGGTTAGAGCGCACCCCTGATAAGGGTGAGGGCATTGGTTCAAATCTAATATAGCCCACTACAATAAAAAAGTTCTTACCTTTTTTTATAAAAATGGGTGCGTAGCTCAGTAGGTAGAGCATTGCCTTTGCAAGGCAGGGGTCGCAGGTTCGAATCCTGTCGCATCCACCCTAAAGAATCTAAAACCTAAAACTGAAAAAACCTATAATAAAAAATAGAGTGTTAACCTTTTTTGTTATAGAGTGTTAACCTTTTTTGTTTTAGATATTTTCTTGAAAAACAAAAACTGCTCTAAAAATAGTAGTATAAAGGTCAAATGAACTAAGGCTTACGGTGGATACCTAGGCACCTATAGACGATGAAGGGCGCAGATACCGGCGATACGCTTCAGGGAGTTGGTAACAAGCTTAGATCTGAAGATTCCCGAATTGGGCAACCACAAGAACTTCCTATCAATTCATAACTAGGAAAGAGTAAACCCAGTGAATTGAAACATCTTAGTAGCTGGAGGAAAAGAAAGCAAAAGCGATTCCCGTAGTAGCGGCGAGCGAACCGGGATAAGCCTAAACCTGTAAAAAGGGGTAGTGGGAAGACAAAAAAGCAAGAGATTGTTTTAAAATTTTTTAGATAATAAATTGTTTTAAAATTTTTTAGATAATAAGACGAAGCAGCTGAATCCTGCACCATAGATGGTGAAAGTCCAGTAGTTATAAAAATATCTAAAAAAAATGTCATATCCCGAGTAGCATGGGACACGTGGAATCCCGTGTGAATCAGCCGCGACCACGCGGTAAGGCTAAATACTCATAGGTGACCGATAGTGCAAAGTACCGCGAGGGAATGGTGACAAGAACCCCAGTAGGGGAGTGAAATAGAACATGAAACCGTAAGCTGACAAGCAGTGGGAGCCAACATAGTAGGTGACCGCGTGCCTGTTGAAGAATGAGCTGGCGACTTATAGGAAGTGGCTAGGTTAAAGAGTTAGATCTGGAGCCTTAGCGAAAGCGAGTCTGAATAGGGCGTTTAAGTCACTTTTTATGGACCCGAACCCGTGTGATCTAATCATGACCAGGATGAAGCTTGCAGCTTAAGCTGAATTGGAGGTCCGAACCGACCGATGTTGAAAAATCGGCGGATGAGTTGTGATTAGGGGAGAAATTCCAATCGAACACGGAGCTAGCTGGATCTCCCCGAAATGCGTTGAGGCGCAGCGGTGACGATTATTTATAATGGACTATCTAGGGGTAAAGCTACTGTTTCGATGCGGGCTGCGAAAGCGGTACCAAATCGTGGCAAACTCAGAATACTAGATATAGTCTTCCGTCAACCAGTGAGATTAAGGGAGATAAGTTTCTTAATCAAGAGGGAAACAGCCCAGATCACCAGCTAAGGCCCCTAAATGGTTACTGAGTGGAAAAGGATGTGAGAATGCTGAAACAACCAGGAGGTTTGCTTAGAAGCAGCCACCCTTGAAAGAGTGCGTAATAGCTCACTGGTAAAGCGTTTTTGCGCCGACAATGGCCGGGACTAAGTAACCTGCCGAAGCTGTGATATTTTTAAGAATAGTATTTTTATTTTGATTTTTAAGAATAGGATTTTTATTTTGATTTTTAAGAATAGGATTTTTAAGAATAGGTAGGGGAGCGTTCTGTTTTGGGTGAAGTTATCACGTAAGTGTTGATGGACGAAACAGAAGTGAGAATGTCAGCTTGAGTAACGAAAACATTGGTGAGAATCCAATGCCCCGAAAACCTAAGGGTTCCTCCACTAGGTTCGTCCATGGGGGGTTAGTCAGGTCCTAAGGCTAGGTCGAAAGGCGTCGTCGATGGCAAACAGGTTAATATTCCTGTACTGATTCTATTGGGAACCAAGGGACGAAGTAGGCTAAACTGGAACTACTTTTGGATTTTAGTGGAAGCGTTTAGGTGTTGATGACTAGAATAAAAACTATGTCAGAGCTAAGGCGTGATCCCTATTCTATACTCTGTATAGAGTAGCCAGTGATGTCAAACTTCCAAGAAAAGCTTGAACACCATAACAATAGATTCACCTGTACCTGAAACCGACACAGGTAGGTTGGTAGAGTATACCAAGGGGCGCGAGATAACTCTCTCTAAGGAACTCGGCAAATTAGCCCCGTAACTTCGGAAGAAGGGGTGCCCTTTTCATAAAAGGGTCGCAGTGACCAAGCTCCGGCGACTGTTTATCAAAAACACAGGTCTCCGCAAAGTCGTAAGACAATATATGGGGGCTGACGCCTGCCCAGTGCCGGAAGGTTAAGGAAGTTGGTTATTAAGAAATTGAGAAGCTAACAACTGAAGCCCCGGTGAACGGCGGTCGTAACTATAACGATCCTAAGGTAGCAAAATTCATTGTCAAGTAAGTTTTGACCTGCACGAAAGGCGTAACGATCGGAGCACTGTCTCGGAGAGAGACTCGGTGAAATAGACTTGTCCGTGAAGATGCGGACTACCTACACCTGGACAGAAAGACCCTATGAAGCTTGACTGTATCCTGGAATTGGGTTCGGGCTTTTCTTGCGCAGTCTAGGTGGGAGGCTATGAAGGTTCCTTTTCGGGGGAATCAGAGCCGTCATTGAGAGACCACTCTGGAAGAGCTAGAATCCTAATGGTGATCTTTGAATCAAGACACTTGACAGTTTCAGGTGGGCAGTTTATTTGGGGCGAATGCCTTACCTTTTAGTGGGGCCCTATTAAAGCTTAAAGCTTTATAAGTGTTTATAAAGTGTTTATTAATAATAGAAAAAAATCGAAGAAAAATAAAAATAAAAATAATATGGTAGCAAAATTAACACCCTTAACAGATATACAAAAAGAAAAATTAGTACCTTTACTATTAACGGATGCTTATCTTGAACACAACAATTCTTCAGGTAATACGCGTTTTGGTTTCGATCAAGTGAATAGTCACTCTGACTTTTTTATGGAAGTTAAAAACAGTTTTCAAAACTATTTATCTCCTACTAATCAAACTAAAACTAAACCTGAACAGTTTGAACGTAAAACAAGAGATAATCAACTAACACTTAGAACTAAATATGACAAAGCTTTTAATGAATATTATGATCTTTTTTATCCTAATGGAGGACCTAAAATAGCACCTAAACTTTCTATTTTAACTCAATATATAAGTTGGCAAGGTCTTGCTTATGCTTTAATGGCAGATGGAAGTCGTAAAGGTGATGAAGGTTATGGTATAACTCTTTGTCTTCATTCTTTATCTTATGAAAGTGTAGGTCGTGTAGCAATGGCTCTTCATAAAAATTTAGGACTTTTTGCTAAACCATCCAGTGCTTCGCTTAAAAAAAACTCTATACTTACTGAATATTGGATTGTTTACATTAGTGGAAGCAGTAGTCCTTTAATTACTCAAAACCTTACTAATTTAGTTGTTCCTAGTTTTAGTTATAAAGTACCACCTGTTCGTAGAACTAAAGAAAGAGATCCTTTATTATCTACAGCAGCTCAATGGTTAGAAAAAAACAACAAAGCAGCTTTTTTAGAAGATTTAAGTGTTATAGTTCCTACAGTTGACCGTTTTTAGTTTTTTTGAGCTTTTTACTTAGCTTCTTGTAAGCCTCTTTTTACTTAGCTTCTTGTAAGCCTCTTTTTTTTTCTAATTTTAAAAAACAACAACACTAATCTTTTAAACACTAACAAATAAACACTTACAAGTGTAAACTTGATAGCGCAAACTTGGCTATATGCTGGAACCTCTGTAACCTAAGTAAAGTAAAACTAGTTCTCCGTAGCTAAACTGAAGGTTTTAGTATGTGTAATTACTTTAAAAAAAGTGAAAATATTACAACGCAGACAATCAGCAGGGAAGTCGGTTATTAAACAACTTGACCCCTCAACGACTACACGCCGAGCTCCTAAGTTTTTAGGATGATGATATAGTCTGATCTACTAGGCGACTAGTAGCCTTTTCTCTATAGGCTTAAAAAAGAGAAAGGTCTTATATTAAAAAAAGAGAAAGGTCTTTTATTTAAAAAAGAAACAAAATGCCTAAAAGGTAACGGAGGCGTGCAAAGGTTCTCTCAGTCTGGACGGAAATCAGACATTGAGTGTAAAGGCAAAAGAGAGCTTGACTGTAACAGTGACAGCTGGAGCAGGTACTAAAGTAGGCCTTAGTGATCCGACGGTACCGTGTGGAAGGGCCGTCGCTCAACGGATAAAAGTTACGTGTGACCTGTTCTAGTCCAACTTAACGGACTTATCTATTTTAGAAATACCACAAGCAGCTAAAGCTGGGCGAGAAAGCTTGAATAGTAAGGTTTGAAAAGGTACACTAGGTAAGTTAGCAGCCCTGCGTGCCAACTTATAACTTCTACAAACACCTACCTCAGGTAGGCGTACGACCGATACGGAAACCCACACAGAGAACCTCTTTGAGGTTTGCCCCAATGTTAATCTTTTTGCGGAAGGATTAATGTTGAAGCGGGCGTGAACGTCCAGCTTTTGCTGGGTTAGGGACTAAGTGACGCGGGTTAAGAAATCCTTCGGGTAAAGCGAACTATTGAATAAAACATCGTAAATGTCCAAGCACTTCGGTGTAGCGTTATACGCTAGGGGTGGTCTGCAGGGAGGGTAGCGGCCTTGTTCGGTTTTGACCATAATCCCCTCGGTGGAAAGATAGTAACCACGTCACTCATGGGTTTGTAGCGGAACAGGGTAACCTTTTATAATCTTCCTTTTTTTTAAAGGACGTTACGCAGCTTATGATTATAAAGGGAAAGGATGGTCCAAAAAGCTAATGCCTTAGCGGAGAACCGCTAGATAAAGTCTCTGAAAAGGGGAGGGGTAATGCCCAGGATATGCAGACTTGGATCGCAAAGTGTTCACGGAACACCAGTCCCAGTTATTGGGACAATTTGGCATAGTCTCGTTAGTACATAAAGAATGTCACGAGATCAAAACCAAAGGTGAACGATGCCCTCGCTCATAGAAGGACATGAACACTTTGAGTAGCCGTATGAAGGGTAACTTTCACGTACGGTTTCGGAGGAGAAGGCATGGAGGTAACTCTCATGTCTCACTCTCTAACTCTAGGGATAACAGGCTGATCTTCCCCAAGAGTTCACATCGACGGGAAGGTTTGGCACCTCGATGTCGGCTCATCACATCCTGGAGCGGTAGTACGTTCCAAGGGTTGGGCTGTTCGCCCATTAAAGTGGTACGTGAGCTGGGTTCAAAACGTCGTTAAAAGATAGCGACCTTAATAAGGTGACTTATTAAGACAAACTTGCCTCAAACGGAGAAAGCCTAAACTTTGAACCGTTAAACCAAACGAGTTTAGGTCAACCCCGTGGGAAGGCTTTAGCACTAATGAATTCATCAAAGTTAAAAAAAAAAAAATAACTATATTTTATGTTTAAGACACTTATTAAAAAGAATTATTGGAAATTTAAAAAACCTTAAGTTATTTTAAGTTATTTTAAGTTATTTTAAGTTATTTTTGCTAAAGCAACCTGTAACGACTTCGCTTGAAAGAGCGGGAAAGCTAAACTAAGTTTTTGTCTTAGCATGCTTTAAGACGGCAAGCCCTTTTTTTTAAAAGGTGAAGGTATAGTCTACTCCTCTAGGTAACTAGGGGACTTCCTGAAACCACTAAGGAAGGTGTGTTTCTTAGCTCTAAAAAGGAGTTAAACCGAAAGGTAGGTCATCTAAATTAAATAATGTAGTTTTACTAATTTTACTAATTTTACTAATTTTACTAATTTTACTAATTTTACTAAACTGCATTATTTAACATGGTGAGAGTGGAGACAGTTTGGTCCATATCCGGTGTAGGCGCTAGAGCATTGAGAGGAACCTTCTATAGTACGAGAGGACCTAGAATGGGGGCGCCTATGGTGTACCAGTTCTCACTCCAGTGGGAAACGCTGGGTAGCTATGCGCCAAGTAGATAAAAGCTGACAGCATCTAAGTTTGAAGCTCACCTCAAGATGAGTGCTCTCCATTAGGTCGCGGCAAGACAAGCCGTTTAATAGGCATTAGGTGTACGATCAGTAATGATTTTAGCCGAGATGTACTAAAGACCGATTGATTTTGACCTTTTTATGTAAAACCTTTTAAGCAGAGCTTAATTATCATTATATTAGTGGTTATGCTACTAAAAAGTAAGTCTTACTTTCTTTATATAAAAAAAGGGTCAGGCTTACTACTTATAAGAATTATTTATACTATTTTAAATTATACTTTTTTAAACATACCTTGGTGCTCAAAGCTCAGTTGGAACCACACCAATCCATCCCGAACTTGGTGGTGAAAAAGCTGAGGGGGCTTAGTTACTCGATGGGGTGCTGTCCGGAATCTAAGTTTTAGTGCCAGGGGCTTATAAAAATGAAAAAGTCATCCTTTTTAATTAAATACCTTTTTAATAACTTTTTAATTAAATAACTTTTAATAACTTTTTAATTAAATAATATTAATTAGTGGACCAAAAATAAATGCTTCCTTTTTTACTAACACTTTTTTATAAATTAAAAATCTATTTTTTAGTAAGATATCTTTAAAAAGAATATGATAGCTTATTAAACCTATTATATAATAAAGATAAAATTGATAGGTTTATTTTTTTAATTATATTAATTAAAAAGAATGATTTTAGTCTATACTAAAAAATATTATTAATATATAATTTTAATAATTTATTAAAAATTTTTAATAATTTTTTAATAATTTTGTTTGTGAACCTCTATTTATATTTTTAAAATAAAACTAAAAGCAAGCCTTAAAAAAGTGTAATTAAACACGTTATTATCTTGTTGTTTACATATTTTTATAAAGTATAAATAAATTTGTTTAAAGCGTTTTATAGGATATAATAAAATTTAAATTAATTATTTTGTTGTCTTATCTTATAATGTTTAACTTTTATCAATATAAAGGTTCTAAAGAAGCTTTTATAAAAAAAGATAATGTGTTCTCAATAGGTATCTTTTTTTGA